GTGAAAAAAAAATGTAAATGATATAGAACATATGTTTATAAGTATATAAAGAAATTATTTTGTGCAAATAGCTATGTTTTAGTGGGAGCAGTAATGATTTATTTAATAAATATTAACCCAAAGAGAAATTTGATAAAAAACGAAGCGAATTGAAATATCTTAATAGCTTTAGGAAAAGAAATCAAAAGAGATTCTATTATTAGTGTGAACGAAAGTAGATAAGCCTAAAAAAAAGTAAAACAGATTTAAATCTTCTTGAACTTTAAGGGGAACCTTCCTCTAAGGCTAAATAATAAACATAAGCGATAGTGTAATAGTACCGTGAGGGAAATTTGTAAAAAGTGGTTTTATAAGCAGTTCGAGCTAAAAAAAAGTAAGAACGTACCTTTTGCATAATGGGTCACCAAGTTAACTTTGGATGCAAGTTAGCGCGTAGTTAAAACAATCATAAGTAATGATTAGTGTCTAAAGTTAGACCCGAAGCCTGGTGATTTTACTACAATCAGGATTATAAAAGTCCGAACGGTATATCGTTGCAAAGATATCCGAAGAATTGTGGTAGGTATAGTGAAAGACAACACTGACCAGGAAAGCTGGTGAAGACTAATGTGAGCTATTAGTTGGCCAGTAGTATTGAGCTCGCAACTCTCTACGCAATACCTTCAAATTGACGGGAACCTCCTAAAGCTACTTAAACCAAGCTATGGCAGTAATAACATAAGTGGCCGTACTAATCACACGGGTATGGTAAAATATAAGTAGATTCCGTAAGGAAATGGACAATCCGCAGCCAAGCACCATATTATAAATTTGTTTCATTTCAGGTTTTTTTTTAATTTTTTATAATATGGTGTGCAGTTCATCGACTAAATGTAGGTAGGCAAGAGATAATTAATAATTATTACTTGTTTAAGATATAGTCAAGCCTCACTCGAAAGGGTGCAGAATATATATATAATCGAATGAAAGAATTTAATAATGGAAATTACAGATAGCTAAAGGTTCGATTCCTTTGTTTCCTAAGAATTTAGATGAATAAAAGATAAAAAAAAATGAAAAATATGTTTCACAACAATAATAGCAATTTTCCGTTTAGTCCCGTTTTAGTTTATGTCAATGTTTTAAAATTAAAAAATCAACTTCTTAAAGATAGCAAGGATAAAATCGTTGTGTATCGTTGAGTTAATGCGATTAATAATAAAACTTATGTAGGTAGTTCAGTAAATTTACAAAATAGATTGTATAAATACTTTAGTGAAAAACATCTTTTATTAAAAAAAACTGCTATACATAATGCTTTGTTAAAGTATGGATTTGATAATTTTAATTTAGAAATTTTAGAGTTTTGTACTGTAGAAAACGTTCTTGAAAGAGAACAATATTATATAGATCTTTTGAAACCCGAGTACAATATTTTAAAAGAAGCAGGTAATTCATTAGGCTATAAGCATAGTGAAGAAACCTTAGAGCTAATGAGAAATAGAGAAATTAGTGGAGAGACTCGGAAATTACTATCTTTATCAGCTACAGGTAGAGTATTTTCAGATGAAGATAAATTAAAATTATCTGAAAAGCGTAAAGGTATTAAGCTTTCTGATGTAACTCGTACAAAAATTTCAGAAGCAGCTATAAAGTTAAGAGGGGTAGGTGTAGAAGTAGAAGATAAAAATTTAAATATTAAACTAATCTATAAATCTCTAACTGAAGCAGCTAAATCTATTGATGTATCAAGAACAGCTATATCTAAGGTTCTTAACACAGGTAAGTTGATAAAAAATAGATACTTAATAAATTCATTCAAATAACTTAACCCCCCCTTAAGGGGGGTTCCCTATTTGGATACGTCGATAATATATATATTCGTTAAGAGGATAGTCAAACTATTATTATTACTAAGAGAGAGGGATGGTAGGGTGGCATACTTAGTAATAAGCCCCCAGCATAGCTGGGGGCCTTATAAAGATAATAGAGAGATTATTTAGGGAGAAGGATTTCAGCTCGACCTGTTAGCAAGGTTAAAGAAATCATAACTGTTTCTGCGAAACCTATAAAAGTAGGCAATCTTAGTAACATCTTAGTAGGTACAGAACTTAATCTCAGACAAATATATATATTTGTATATATCGGGGGATCGTGAAGATTTTATCGGTGAGTATGTAGACTCGGAATGACAAAGATGAATCTAAGATAATCAGACATAGAGTGATAAGGTTGTATGTACAGCCTTTTTGTGGAAGTGAACCTTCTGCTATAAATCATCAAATTGCGGGAACACCCTAAAGCTATCATAACCAAGTAAATGTAGTAATACGTTTATGGCACAGGTAATGACTCGTGGTATGGTAAAATCATGATAGATAATTTAATGGGTTATCCGCAGCCAAGCACCGTTACTTTGTTAATTAAAGGGCCCACGTGGGTTTATTTTTAATAATCTAGTATTTGGTGTGCAGTTCATCGACTAAATGTTGGTTGGTGTTATAATTGGAGATTATCCGTTATAATGCTTAAGATATAGTCAGGCCTCATTTGAAAGAATGCAATGGCATTAAAGTAATTTGATTAAGCCCCTGTGTATGAAACGGGGGCTCGTTATGTATTAATTTCCCAATAATAGTGGAGCACGGAATTTTTTCCCTATAGCCGACTCTTACAAAAGACTTAATGCGACAGGCGACTACTTTTCGAAGGGTAAACTGAAGATAGGGGCTGACACCCTCGACTCTCAGTGTTAATAGGTTAAGGTACTGTAAGTGATGATGTTATTATGCTTGTCAAGTTAATTTACTTGGCCGGAGCTAGTGGTGACACTAGTAATCTGAGAGATGAGCTTGGATATGAATCCATGACCCATGTTTGGGGATGAGACAAACACTAGGCTATCGGCTTTAAAAATATAACATTAAAATAAAAACAGTCACAAAAAATACAACAACATTAAATAATAATAGAGGGTCAATTATGCCCGTAAAATGCTATGATAATGCATTATTAAATAAAAAAAATATACTGATTGAAAATAAAAATAAATCAGGAATTTATTATTGAGTTAACAAATTAAATAATAAAACTTATGTAGGTAGTGGTTTAAATTTATTTAAAAGAATAGGAGATTATTATAAAGAAAGTGAATTAAAAAGAAATCCTAGACCTATACATGCTGCATTACTAAAATATGGGTACGAGAATTTCAAGTTAGAAATTTTAGAATATTGTAGAGCAGATGAGCTTATTGATAGAGAACAATTTTATCTGGATTTATTAAATCCGGAATATAATATATTAAAAAATGCTTATTCTTTATTAGGTTTTAAACATAGTGAGGAAAATTTGGCTAAATTTAAATTAAAAAAAATTACCCAAGAGCATAAAGATATATTATCTATGGTGCATTCAAATAAAGAAGTTAGTGAGGAAACTAGAGATAAATTATCTAAAGCAACTCTTAACTTTAAAAAAAATAATCCTCTTACGCCTGAAGCTTTAGCTAATATAACGGCTAAAACTACAGAACGTGAAGGGGTTCCAGTTATAGTTTTAAATACTCAAACAAATGAAATAATTGAATTTCCTACTTTAACAAAAGCAGGTGAGTATTTAGAAGTTAAAAGACAAGCTATACGAAACGCAATAAAAAGAAATAGTCTTGTAAAAGGGCTTTATCGTGTTTCAGAAAAAAAGTAGGCAGCATACACATTAGTACAAAAATCAAAAAAAAATCAAATTACTTTAATTTTAATAAATTATTGTCCTTTCAGGGGTAAAAAAAATAATTAATTAAAAGCAGATTAAAAATCTGTTGTCTAAATGGATAGTTAAAAACTATTTAGGGAGAAAATTTATATTTACGTATTATAAATATAAATCGCGTGTATGTCAAAAGGGAAACAGCCCAGAACAAGAGTTAAGGTTCCAAAATTTATAGTTGAGTGAAATTAAGAAAGTTTCTATTTAAGCCGACAAGGAGATGGGCTTAGAAGCAGCCATAATTTAATGATCTCGTAAAAGAGCACTTGTTAAATCTTTAGAAGCATCGAAAATTCAACGGATCTAAACTATATACCGACACCTTGTCCATTTATATTATTATATCATTATAATTGTATAGTAAGGGGTAGCAGAACATTGAATTAACAATAGAAATTTCTTTTTTAAAGAAATATGAAGGTAATTCAAGAGATAATGGTGACATTAGTAACAATAAGAAGACAAGAATACTTAATAAAAAAAAGTAAAAGTCTCCGCCTAAAGCTTATGGTCCGTAAAAAGTAACGGCCTCTAAATTGAAAATCTAATGGTTTTAATGATGAGTAAATCTTTTTTTACTAAAGGACGACGTTTTAAAGTGAAAAACGTACTGGAAAAATAGTAATATATCTAAAAAGATGAAAAACAACCGTACCTGGATTAACCGCAACAGGTAAGCTAGTAGAGAATACGAAGGCGTAAATGGGATAACAATCTTAAAGGAACTCGGCAAATTTACTACGTAACTTCGGAATAAGGAGGTCTCATTAGTCTTGATTAATATCAGGTAAAAAGGAAGAAGCATGAAATAATGTTGTACGACTGTTTAATTAAAACACAGCACTTTGCGTCAAAGATTTAAATCAAAGTATAAAGTGTGATGTCTGCCCGGTGCCGGCTGGTTAACAGATATAATTAAATTTTTTTAGGGAATTTAGTGTAGACGGAACCCCCGGTTAATGGCGGCCTTAACGTGAGGGTCCTAAGGTAGCGAAATGCCTTGGCCGTTAAATGCGGTCTTGCATGAATGATGTAACGATACAACAGCTGTCTCTAAGATTGACCCAGTGAACTTGAATTAGCAGTGTTTATGTGTGATTATAGGGGACCCCCCTTGAGGGGGGGTTTAATTTATAATCTTGCTGCGTAAGTGAAAATCTTACTCTACAAATCTACTTTTTATTATTTTTTTCTCTCTCTTGTGTAGTTTTACACATAAACCAGTCTTTTAGGCTAAATTTTATAAGAATAGGGGTCCCCCCGTGCTTCGCTACGGGGGTTTATTTATTTTTTATAATTTTAGTTTAGTAGGCTTAATTATTATAATTTACCTTTTATTAAACTAGAGTTCACTAGTATAAAAGTGAAGCTGTTTATAGTAACACTTTTTATTTAACCTGTAAAGCTTAAGCTAAGTCTATAGTGTAAAGTTTAGACGTTATACTATAGCAGTCATATCCTATGGATGAGTGAACATAATTGGCCTCAAGGGGTTATGTACTGAATTTATATTTAATGTAAAAACAGTCTAATCTGATGAGGGGTAGAGACGCATATGACCTTGGAAAGAAGAAATAGACGTTTTTTTGATTAAGGTTTGAAGATTTTTTTATTAATTTCTCTTGTAAAATAGGGATAGTAGTAAGACCCTTTTCACGTTAATGCCTCAACTGGTAGTAACACTCTGGCCCGCAAGGAGGAAGGAGAGTTAACCTAGATGTGTAATTATAGGTGGATCTTAAGGGGTCCCCCCTTACGGGGGTTTCTTTATTTGTTAAATAAAAGCGGTCTATAGATAGGCAAAGATTAGGATTTTTGTTTATTTTCAATATCTCTACTGTAACAACCTTTTTTGGTATACTTGTAGGGACATAATTTAAGCAATTTTACGTCTTTAGGGCTATCGAGTCCGGCACGAAACTCGGTCGAGTGGTACTATGCTCGTTAAAAGATAGCGCCAATTTATAAATAAAAAAAAAAATGATGATGATGATAAAAAACAAATATATTTTAATACTTAAATCCGACAAGTGTTTTGCCCCTTTCGGTAAATCTTTTTCAAGATTTTTTTCAGTAAATTCAAATTTAATGATTACTGACAATAATAATATACAAACTAAGATAGATTTTAAACAAAATTTGTTTTATTTTTATACCTGGTTTGTTGGATTTTCAGATGCTGAATCTAATTTTAGCATAGTACCTAAACAAGATAATAAAGGTGATGTTAATAGATTTACTTTTATGTTCGCAATAGGATTACATTTAGATGATTTAGATGCTTTAAATTATATCCAATCTCAATTAAATATTGGAGTGGTTAGGGTTTTAAAAGATGAATGTAAATATGTAATAACTAAAAAAGAGGACATAGAAAAATTAATGTCTATTTTTGACCGATTTAATCTTAATACTACTAAACATCTAGACTATCTAGATTTTAAAAAAGCTTTTAATTTATATTTTAGCCGAGAAAATGGTTTAACAGTAACTTCGGAATTGAAAAAACAAATACTATATTTAAAAGATAGTATGAATAAAAAACGTACTAATTTTGATATGCCTATTGATCATAATATCATAATAACTAAAAGTTGATTATTAGGGTTAATAGAGGGTGAAGGGTCATTTCAATTATGAAGAAATGATTTAGTAGCTGTATTTAGTTTAGTTCTAACTGAAAGGCAGTTGCCTGTTTTAGAGAAAATAAAAGAATTTTTATTTAATGATTTAGATTTTGATTTATATTCTAAATTTAAATTAAACTCTTCTTCAGCTATAACAATTAATCATCAAAAAGCTAGAAAGAATAGTAAAGCTAGTGTGTTATTTATTATTAAGAATATTTATATCCTTAATAATTATTTGGTACCTTATTTAGAAAATATGACATTTATTACTAAAAAGGGGAAAGATTTTAAAGATTTTAAATTGATATGTAATTTATTGTATAATGGAGCTCATAAAAATGATGAAATTAAATCTTTAATTTTAAAATTATCAAATACGATGAACAATTTCAGGTTATCTACTAACCCGGAACAGGTAGAGTCGTTAAATAGTACAGAAAAAAGTCTTTTAGTAAATGCTTCTCCTTTGGTTAAACATTTAGATGATGGTAGGCAAATAGATTTGAGAACAGATAAAATTATCCATCAACATTCTAGTAGTATTTATAAAGTAATTAAGCCTAATAAAGATATGGTATTATTAAAAACTTTATTTGAAGCTGCAGATATTGTAGATGTGGATATTCGAACTTTGAGTAAGCTATTAACTGTAGTCGATAGTGACGCAGTAGAGGTTAAAGGTAACCTTGTTAAAAGAATAGCTGTATTTTTTAAGAATAAAAAGTAAAGTAAAATTGACTTAAGGTTACAACCGAACAGTTTTATAGATTGTAGAAAAATTAGGTGAAAACGGTTAATGACATCCTAGTTAAAGACCGTCGGCAATTGTAAATGTCGCTACAGACTGGATCACCGGGGTAAGGCTGAAATGCCTGTCCAAATGTACAGTCGGATTCCATAACGAAAATAGGGGACCCCCCTTGAGGGGGGGTTTAATTCGTAAAAGGGAAGGATAATTCAAAGATAGTAATTTGAATAGCTATTACACAGTAGTAAGTTAACCTTTAGTTAAGTGGAATTGGCAGATGCTGCTTACCTCTAGCTGGACGAGAAGACCCTATGCAGCTTTACTGTTACTAATTATAGGGTATAGAAGGCAAATTTTAGATATAAGGTATATCGATCGATGATTATGAAAATCCTTTATTTTTCTTTTATATTTTTGAATGAAATCAGGAATATATGCTTAACAGCTATATTAGTGATTTAACCTAGTTCGAATAATGGCCTTGGGTGAGGAACTATTGTTAGGAGACAGTTTATGCGGGGCACAGACCCCATAAAGAGTAAATGGGAGTGTCTAATATTTATAATGTAATATCGTATTTATATGATATTTTTTTTTGTTTGTTGTTTTATGTAGGTAAACTACGTATTATCTTATATAATTTTTTGTATATATGCACGACCATATATATATTTAATAAAGTTTATATAGCAATTTTTTGATAGGTAAGATTTTCTCTAAAGAGAAATTAGATGTACTGAAGATATTATGATATTAATCTAATATCTTCTTAGTTATAATTTATTATAATATTGATTAGTACTTAGAAAGCTCAACGGCTTAAATCTTGCCTTACTGTTTGATTAACAACAAATCTTTCAGTTGCGTAAGCAGGGCGTAGGATCACAAGATGCATAAAGGAAAGATCTTGTATTATAGGAAAAGCTACGCTAGGGATGTTTGTCCTCCAATAATGCAAATTATTGGTTTATAATTGGGTTAATTTCAAGGATTACTTTTTTAAGTAAATTTGAAGCGAAATTTATCTTGACATTTTTTTAGATAAAAACGTTCAACGACTATAAGGTGAGTTGTGTCAACAATAATCCTTTTTTACGCCCAACACTTTTTTTTTATTATCTTAATAAACATAATTATTATAAATTTTTATTTATGTTAAAAATTAATACGCTTCCGTCTGTAATTAAAAATAAAATTTTTATTAAAAATTTAAATCAAGAAGCTAAAATTAAAATAATAGGTTCTCATTCTAAGGATTCTAATAGAATAAGATATGTTCCTGCATACTCTAAAGAGTGGAATAACATATTATATTATTTTAATAAAAATACTTCTAAAAATGTCCCAGTTAATAAAATTAATTTTATTAAAATTATTAAATCTTATTTTAATATGTGTTTTAAAACTAATTATTTTACAGAGTCTAGTTATATACCTATGGTAATAAGACCTGTATTACTTAGAAATATACACATAAGTAAACCTGAATTTAAATATACTAATGATAAAGTACAAGTTAATATTCATACTGCTAATATAGAAAAAAAGATATTATATAATAGATTTGAAAATAGTATTTATTCTAATATTCAATTAATTACTTTTTTATCAAAAAATTTAAAATTAATAACGTTTGAATTTTTTAATTCATTAAAAAGTAAAAACGATTTAAATAAAGCATTAAAAATATATATGTCTAAATATTTATTTATAAAAAAAAAAATATCTAAATGTATATTTGAAATTAGAAAATCTGAATATTTTTATTATTTAAATATATTTAAATTTGATAAAGAACAATTTTTAGATAAATTAACATATATTTTAAATAAAATACTAAAAAAAAGAATTGAATATAATATTATCAATGTTAAAACTTTTTCACATAATCCGGAAATATTTACTAATATTTTAGCTTTAAAATTAAAAAAACAAACTTTTAATTTGGTTACAGCTATGGAGGGTGTAGTACGAAGACTACGTATTCCTACACGAATGTGGGATTATGAAAATAATTTATCATATATATATGATATATTTGCTAATAGCCATAGAAATATTAGTGTATGTACTAGAAAAAGTAAATATAAATCTTTATATAGACTACTACAAGAAGTTTACTATTCACATCCGATTGAAAATGATAAAGAATTTACTCTTGATATTATGGATGTAATATTTAAAAAATTAAAATTAAAACATATGTTAGGTATAAGAATAGAAGTAAAAGGTAGATTAACAAAACGTTATAGAGCTGATCGTGCTATATATAAATTAGGTTGAAAAGGAGGGTTAAAAAATATAGCATCTTCTAGATTAAAAAGACGTTTTATTACATATAGAGGTCCTAATAGTTCAAATACTATGTACTCTATAACTAATTCAACAAGACGGATTGGAGCTTTTGCTGTTAAAGGTTGAGTATCAACTAAATTATAAAGTAGGGGCACCCCCGTGCAGCGTAGATGGTTTCACTCGCTACGGGGGTATAACGTTTATAGCTTGTGAGTTTAATATTTTTACTACTTTACTTTTTAACTGTTGAAACTTTTGCAGTAAAAGGTAGATTAAGTAGTAATAATAATTATAAAAAAAAAAAAAGTGAAGACATAGTCTGAACCATTTTGTGAAAAATGGAAATAATAATGATAACACATAGAACAGGCTAATTTGCGCAAGAGTGTACAAAATGAGTGCGCGGTTTGGCACCTTAACTTATTACAGAGATTGTAATAATGTTGCTTTATTTATTTATTTATTAAGTAAATAAAATAGAATAACTTTGATTTTTATCGATAATATTTATATATTAGTATGGGGCCCCCATTTGGGGGCTTTAATATATTAATAGACGAAAAAACAAATAGTAATTAGTATCCCTTTTTATTCATAGAGATGAATTAAAATTTGATCATTTAACCATAGTAAAATTTTTATATTTTACCAGCAATAGTTTTGTTTATTAAAAGAATAGACTATTATATTTAGATTATTTAAAGACTTATATATAAAAAAAAACCACAAATTATGATGACGCATGCGTTACACACAATTTTAAAAAATAATAATGGAATAAGATGTTATAGTTCTTCAATGGGCCCCCCGTCCTTACGGAACGGGGGTTCTTTAAATAACAATATCCGTGATTTACTGATAGGTTGTTTATTAGGTGATGCTCATATAAGAAGAACTAAAGATAACAGATCTTATATTACATTTGAGCAAACTACAAAACATGAAGATTATGTAAGAGATTTACATAAAACTTTAAGTGAGGCTGGTCTAAGTTTATCTGAGATTAAATATTATACTCGGAAAGATGATAGACATGACTCTAATAATACTTCAATTTATTTTAAAATAAATAGTACTTCAGAATTAAATTCAATAGCTGATTTATTCTTATCAGAAGATAATCAGAAAATAGTACCGTTAGAAATTGAAAATTATTTAAGTCCAATTGCCATGGGTAAATGAATTTGCGATGACGGGCAATTAGTTAAAAATGGAGGAATAACTTTATGTACTGATAATTATGAATTAGAAGAAGTAGAGTTACTAATAAGTGCTTTATCTAACAAGTATGGATTAAGATGTACAATTCATTTTAAAAAAGGAAAAAATGGTAATATTTACCATAGAATATACATAAGTAAAAATACATTTAACTTATTAAAGCCATTAATCGTAGACCATGTTCACCCTTCTTTCTTATATAAATTACATATGAGTCCCAGATAAAGATTTTAAGTTATCTTTTTTTATAAATTGATAATACAAAAAATTTTATAGCACATCGGGGGATTTTCATAGAAAATATGAAAATAGAAATTGGCTAAATTGCTAGGATAGCCTTTATAATTAAGGTCAATTAGCAGGGAGAATCTCGGATTCCCTTCAACGGTCACACGCCAACACCCTGAACAATATTAACAACACTTTAATACAGGGTGAAGATATGATCTAAACCATAATGAGAATTATGGATTAATATAACAAATGCGATGTCGGCTTAACTTATCCTCATGGATGCAAGAACTATGTAGGGTACGACTGTTCGTCGATTAAAAAGTTACATGAGCTGGGTTAAATACGTCGTGAGACAGTATGGTTTCCATCCTCTAGAGGGAATTAGAATATAATAAGGATTAACCTTTGTACGAAAGGAACTGGTAGTATATAATCTTAAAAATTATATAACATTTATTAACCTATGGTTTACCTGTTGTTTATATGCCCAATATTAATTTATATATAATATATTATTATATTATATGGGATTATACTAAAATCACTTAAGTATCTTTATAGTATAGGCACGGCAGGAAAGCTAAGTTAGTTAAAGATAAGAACTGAAAGCATATAGGTTCGAAGCTTACCTTAGGATATTTCTTAAATATGCGTAATATAATATTACGAATATTATTATAGGCTTTATTTGAAAGAATTAGAAATTTTTAAGAATAAAGTACTAATTTTATAAATTACTAAACATTAATATATCTTACATTTTTAATAGCCTGGTTAGCATAATTAGTAATGCGATTGTTTTGTAATCAATAGACTGTAAGTGCAAGTCTTACACTGGGCTAAAACCGTTTAGGTGATAAATTCTATTATAGATTGTATGAATAGACAAAAAAGGATTTTTCTATGTCAAAGGGTCATTGTAATATTCGTAAATATTTATTATTATGTTATGTGGAAGGATATGATTTTCTTTTAAAGTTATTATACTTTTATTTGAATTTCTTGAAATAATATATATATTTAGTGCTTCATCTAAAAAGTTATATTTGAGTTAAACCCCCCCCCCCCGCCACGTTCTACGGTCGAAGGTGGTGGGGATGTTTTACTAGCAAGCTCCGGTCATAATTAAATTGGTATTATGAGTTCGAATATTATTTGATATGGCTATTTACCATTATAAGGTATTATAAATATAATCTTCGATCCTGGAAGTAAGTGTAATACTTACACTTAACTTATTTAAATTTTGGATTAGTAGTCAAGTGGTTACGACATAGCTCTTTCAATGCTACCATCATGGGTTCGAATCCCATCTAGTCTAGTGCGGACTAGTGTAATTAGTAACATATTCGGCTAAGCTTCGAAAGTTGGTGGGTGTAATTCCGCCGTCCGCAGCTAGAGGCTATAGCTTTTTTTGTAAAGCATACTGCTCATGACAGTACTTATTAATTAAATAGAAAATAGAAATAATACACACTAAGAATTTAGTTTTATAAAGGATAGATTGGCCGCTATATATTAATATCTAGTAAATAGGGTTCGATTCCTTATTTTCCTTATTAAAACACATTATAAAAAAAAAAAGGGAATGATTAGTCTTTCAACCCCCTTTTTTTGGAACGAAAGGCGTGAGCTGTTACTAGCAAAATTGAAACCAATTTAATTACGGATCTTTATTTTTTATTGCTTAATTGTATAATTTTCTCTTTTTATTATAGTTCCCCGTGTTATATTTCGTACACACATAGGCGCAGTCTTGTAACAAGCCAGTTTAATGAATCGTTAAAAACATCTTCGATCCTAAACCAATTATCTACTGAATTTATTGAATGGTTTAGAGGTTTTACATATATTAATAATATAAAAAATTTTTTTTTATTATCTTTTAAACATTGAAATTTTTTAGCTTTCCATAAAGCTTATATGCTTTATACTTCACTTTAGAATAAATTACGTGATGAAATTCTTCAAGAAATATGTATTATTAAAAATAGTATGAATAGTAAAAGAACTGATTATGATATGCCATCAACTCCAAAGTTGACCCCTCCCCTCGGCGCTTCCCAAAGAATGAAAACAAACACTATTATTATATATAATAATAAAGAATATTATCTAAAATCATAAATATTTTTTTAATTTAGATAAATTTTAATCTAAAAGAGGCTATAGCTTAACTGGTAAAGCATACTGCTCATAACAGTACTTCATAAGTGTTCAACTCACTTTGGCCTTATTTGTCCTTCTAATGTTAACCTTTTATTTATCTTTCAAGATTTACATAAAAATTCTTAAGTATCAAATACGGAAACTATTGTTCTTTTAAATAAAAAAAAAATAATTATTTATGAAATAAAGGTATTATTAATAAACATATCTTTATATATTTATTCAAATTTAACATGGTTACTAGTACTATGTAGGGTGGTTAGGTGGTAAATAATAGTTATGAAATGCTTAATATAAAGCGGGGCTTTGCTCCCGTCTAAAAATTAAATTAATAACTATCAATAGTTTATTATGTCTCAGATCATTAACTATAAATTTCAGAGAGTAGTTTCACATAGAAATATAATAAAAGGTAGCATCTAAGAAGTCTGAAAGAGAAACGAAACAGTATATACGAATGTTGGAGGTCGATAGAATAATTATGTCGTGTGTAATGTAGTGACAATTATAGTCTGATAACTCCCGTGGCGGAATATTTAATATTGAATAGTAATTAATAAGCTTGAGTGCTGGAATTGGTCTCTTTTCTTAATAGTTTTAATTTTGCTATAAGTCTATATTTTTAATAATTTGTGTCGTGACGTTATATTTACCTTTTTGAAGTAGTATTAATAGTAATAAGGAATTTAAGATAATATTTACAGTTAAATATATATGTATGTATATATATTTATACATCTGAGTGCTGGAATTGGCAGACAGAAGGTAGTTAAGATATCTCGAGCTTGACTCGTGAGTGTTCAAGTCACTCCTCAGATAAGATCGTTGTAAAATGATCTTTAAATTACTTATATAGTTACACAGTTAGAGGGTAAATATTCGATTATTAAGATATAAGAAGTGGGCTGACACTCTACTATCTCAATCTTATGCTATTTTTAACCTAGTTTCTATATAAGCGAAGTCTTTTAAATGTTAAACGAGTATGAAATATAAGACACTAATGAGAAGTTATTTACCTTTTAATATAGATAGTTGGGTCACAAGTTCAACTGAGCATCCTAAAGTGTATATCTAAACATATATTGCATTTTAGGCCCTTACACTTGTATAGTTTGTAATATGAATGAAAAACAAAGACATACCCCCCGAAGGGGGGGGGGGGGGAGCCCCTTATATAATTAATAGTATTACGGGCGTTGTTGAGAAAGAAAAGCTCTCAAGCTGCAGTGTTTTTATGTTCTAGGTAAATAATTATTTAAATTTAGTTTAATCTTATATGGAATTAGGCGTTGAGGCGTTGAATATTTATTCCTTTTTTTTTTTTGCATAGGCTTCTCTTATTACATACTACTACTTAAAACAGTTAACTACAAATTTTTCTATAAAAAAAATTATTAATTTATATATTTTAATATTTACCTCAGATTTTTTTATATGTACTTAAAAATTAAGAATAATACTTCTTTAGTTGTTTCTACGTTTAATTATTTAAATCTGAAAAATTTTAGAGCTTTGGCTCAATTAAACGATTTTTTTTTACATTATTATTCTACATAGGAGGGCTCTAGTACTAGTGATCCTACGGTTATTTATTTAGATGTAAATAACCAAAAATAATTACATGGATCTTTTTTTAATATAATAGAGATAAAGCTGGAATTTAGGGATTAATTAATAAAAAACCTCTAAACATATATAGGTTCATCTGTTAATTTAACTTGAATATTTAAACAATATTTTAATATAAGTTATATGGAAAATGTGGCTTCGCATGCAAAAAAAAAAGTTTATAAATTTTATAATATTGTAATCCTTCTGAAGTATTGGAAAGAGAACAGTATTATTTAGACTTGTTAAATCCGAGCTTACGCCCTTAAAGGGGGAATATAATTTTTTTTAAATTGCTAGTTCTTTATTAGGATATAAACATAGTGAATAAACTCAATAATTTTACGTCTAAAAAATAAAAATAACTTAATATCAGAAGAGACATGGCAAAAAAAAATGATCCATAAAGTAGTTTAAAAAATATATTTAGATTATCCCCCCCCTTTTTTTGGAGGGGGGAAGGGTACAATAATAAAAAGCAATACTATTAAAATTAAATCCAGAGTGGAATAAAATATCTTGAAAAAAGCCCCTTGTATATAATATTCCACTCTGGATTTAAATACAGTGAAGTTGCAAAAGAGCTAATGAGTTTAAAAATATTTTAGTATATTTTTTAGCAATAATAATTATTGGCTTAACGTTTTTAAGGTTTAAATCTTTTATAGGTAAGGGGATATAGTTTAATAGTAGAACTATTACGTTGCATGTAATAAATTCGGATGCGAATTCCGATATCTCCATATGCTCATGAAGCTCAATTGGTTGAGCGGAATATTGAAGTTATTTTGGTTGTAAGTTCGAGTCTTACCTTGGGCAACGGATGTGCTGGAATGGTAAACAGGTTCTGCTTAGGACAGAATAGTGAAAACTTTGTAAGTTCAAGTCTTGTTTATTTTTAATTAATTAGAATATTTATAGTTATATTGTAGTTATGTATTTACTATAAGTTTTAGTAATATTTTATTATTTTAATAAAATTTCTTATATTCTTGCTTATCTTTGCTTTGTTACTAAGTATGGATGGGTTTCTTTATCTCTAATTTATCATTGAGACCTTTTGTTTATATTAAATAATAAAAGGGTGGTGTTAGGAATTGGTAGACTGAGATATACCATTCTGTAGTATATAAATATGATCCAGTTTACCAGGATGGCGTTAGTTTCAAACAAATATACAGTATTATTAAAACATAAAGTAGGAGGTAAGCTTACGCTCCTATATATGTAAATAAAAGAAAATATACCAGATGGGGCCCACCCAGCATAGCTGGGGGGGGCTTTTTTTATCAATAAATACTTTAATATTCCCCAAATGGGGCCCCCCCTCACTTAACGGAGTCGGGGGCTAGTATTAATATAATAATCAATGAAAGAAAAATGCCACAATTAGTACCTTTTTACTATATGAATGAATTAGTATTTAGCTTTTCTTTAATAGTAGTAATATTATATTTGTTATCAAAATATATTTTACTTAAAAGAATTAGTTTATTTATTAATGTTGTATTATGTTTCATAAAAAAAATTATGAGTTTCAACCCCAGATCTTAAGGGCATAAGGTTTACGGATACTTTTATGGGAAGAAAAAATTTAATAAATATTGAGAAGACCGTTTTTCTTGCAGATGTAATAAAAGTAGGGTTATTTTCGGTTCCCAATTACGTGTTATGTGAAGTAGGAAGAGGAATTGGAGTAGGTAGTTTAAGTGTATTTAGTACTCAGTTAGGAAGTTTAGGAAGTGTAAGTGATGGTAAAGTTACAGGAGAGGTATCCTTAAATAAAGAAAGTTGTAATAGACTTAATAATATAACTCCCGTGGCGGTTTATTCAAATGTGGATATTTTTAAATTAATTATTTTAAAAGAAAATAGTAATAAAGCTGGTATTTATATGTGAGTTAACTTACACAACGGTAAAATTTATATTGGCTCATCTAGAAATTTTACTTATAGATTTAGAAAGTACTTTTCTATTAACTTTTTAGAAAAGGAGATAATTAAAAATAAAATTTATAACTCGATATTTAAGAATGGTTATTCTAGTTTTAGATTCTAAATATTGGAGTACTGTGAGGGGGATATTGTCAGAGAAAAAGAGCAATATTATATTGACATGCTTAACCTGGAATATAATATTAAAAAAACGGTGGGATCTTTATTAGGGTTTAAACATAGTGAGGTTACACGAGAGCTTATGAAATTAAAGTATAAAAGTAGAGATAAACAGATGTCGGACGAAACTAGAATTAAGTTGATTACGTCGCGTCAAAATGGTGAATTGATAATAGTGTTAAACCAAAATATATATATGAAAGTTTATCATTTTTAACTGTTACAGAGGCTGCCAAATTTATTTATACTTGGTATTAATCGTAGTTTTTTTATTTAAGGCCATTAAAGATAATAAGTTTTATTTAGGAAGATCCCCCTCGGTTTTATAATTTATAGATCGTTTACTTCTTTGCAAGAACCCCCCCTTAAGGGGGGTCCCCTATTATGAGTAGTGAAGCATACTTAGCAGCTAACGAGGAAAGTAATTATAAATTTAAAGCTAACCTTGGGTGTGAACCATCTAAACTAAGTTTAAATGTAGGAAAAGCTAAGGTAATTATAGTTATAAATAATGAAACTAAGGAAACGTTGGAGTTTAATTCAATCGCAGCTGCGTCAGATTGATTAGGTATTAGTAAATCGTATATTAGTAAATGCATAAAGAATAAGAAACCTTGTAAGGGGTTTACAATAGTTTTCAAGTTATAGTAAGTTATTTTTAGAGTGTCTTTAGCAAGTACACTCTAAAGGGGGGGGGGGGGTTAGAGTAAATAAAGGTTAGTTAGTTAGCTTCTATTAAATATAAATGGGAGTTACTAGGTTGTATACAAATAAAATATAAATAAGTTTGTATAGTAAACAAAAAAAAAAGGAAGTGAGAAATTGGTAAACTGAGGTAATTTAGGCTTATCTGATCGAAAGATCTTGCAGGTTCAAGTCCTGTCTTCCTTATTTTATTTTACTATTCTTTATTAATTGGGAATAATATTATAAAATACACTTAAATTTTATTATATAAAAAAAAATTTAATATAGTTAGTTATAATTAGTGTCCAAATAGGGACCCTATTTGATATCTAGAGAGTAGATTAAAGGTAAGTTTATTGCATAATTTATTTGCAGGGCCGATCTGGATTATCTTATCGAGAGATCGTGCAGGCTCAAGTCCTGCTCACCCTATTTGTTATATTTTATGAAGGTGTGAAGCATAATTTATTTTATTTTTATTAATTTTTTGTAGGGTATTGTTTTTATAGTCTAATTTATAGGGAGCCTATAGTTTCTTGTTGTATATAATTATTTAGTTATTTACCTTTTAGTAGTATTAATAATAATATATTGTAATTATTATAAAAATAAATTTTTAGTAGATAGATTTCTATTAGTTTTATTTAGATCTAATAATTTAAAAGCTAAGATAAGTGGCTATATTTAATAGTAGTTGAGAAGTAAATTAACTACTTTAAATATATTAATTGAGAATTATAATTTCTCTCCTAGTTGAATGATGATATTATCAATAATCTTATTTATTTTAATACCGTTTGTTCTAAACGAGTTAAGAGTCGTTTAATTGTAGCAAAGCAAAAGGATATAATAAAAATAATAAAAATTCTTAGTTAATTTTCGGGCCTCCGGCCAATAAAATCTCTAAAATAATTATATTTTCTAGATTGAAAAAAAAAAAAGCTTTTTAGATTTATAAAGAGAAGGGTGTAATAAAATATCTTGGTGGGTCTGAATATAAAGATAAAAATTTAATAATTGAGATTATTAAATCCGGTAAGGATTCATAAATAGTATTTGAAATGGCCTAAGGGGGGACGCAAGCTTCGATTAAATAGAAAAATTATAATAACTAATTATTGACTTTTAGGTTTTGTTGAAAGTTATGGTTGATGAACCCCCCCTTAAGGGGGGTCCCCTATGTGGAAAAAAATAAATATTAGATGGTGATGTCTAAATCTTATAAAGAAACCCCCGTAAGGGGGGACCCCTTTATTTTTAATGGAAGCTATAAGAGATTATTTAAACAATTTAGGTGCTTTAGGTGAAACGAGTTTTAAATAACCCCTCCGTGAGGGGGCTGGTGGCAAAACTTCCTGTCCATTTGGAGAAAACCCACTTGATACAGTGAATTTAGTAGTAAGTAATATGAGATTTTTATCTGAAAAGATAATACCATTATTTAGTGAAATGAATTGATATAGTAAAAAGGAAATGGATTTTAAAGATTGAGTTATTAAGTTAAAACAATTCCCACCCAGGTCAATCTCCCGCAGGAGATGGTAAGGAATTAATAGACTTAATATTAAGTCAAATGAATAGTAATATATTCTCGACTAACCAGTCTAATATTACTGTAGATAAATATCAATTAATTCTTAAAGCAGAGAGTTTATTAAATAAAAGTTATAATTATGAATATTTTCCAGATGGAAAAGTATTAATTAAATCAAATCAGAAAATAAATATTTAAATTTTCCTTGGTTTAAGAAAAAAAGTTTTAAAGAAATCTCACGGATAATGGTGAGATTCTTTATGCATTTGAGTCAATGGAAAAGTGGAAATTTTTAATGTATCCCATCAAACAATTAGAATAAGATTACGTAAGGGTGAGCAAAGCCCTCCTATGCTTTAATGGTAAAATTGTATATTTTTTTTTTTTTAGATAATATTTAAATTTTCCTTGGTTTAAGTAAATTAGTAGTCGATGACTACTAAAATATGTTGTGGACTAAACGGCAGGTCATAAATTTTTGGTATTTATTATTGAGTGTTCGAATCACTCCAACATAATGGAACTTGGAGTTTTTAGTTCGATTTTTATTTAATTTTATTTTCTAAGAATAAAGAAAAGATTCTGAAGATATTGTAGTTAAATGTAGTTAGAGTCTACACTTTTCTTATGAAAAAAACAAGAAAATTTAGATTAATGGGAGTGATTAGTCTTTCAACCCCATAGACGAAAGGGGTGTTATCCATTCTAACACAATTTTTTTTTTTTTGAATGGGTAGATCTTTTTGTCACCATTTTCAATTTTTTTTTGTAGTTATTTTTTTGATTACCGATGTGAAGTGTTTTTTTACATAAACTCTATATTTATTTTTTTTTACTGGTATTTATACTATTTTTTGAATTATTTATTAATTCCTTCTCGCAACGAAGTATATTCGTTGTATATTATGCAGGTTAGAACAAATCCTAGCTATTATAATTATTAGTGAATTTATAATAATATAAAACCATAATATTTTTTCATAGATGGATAGCCTCCGGCTCCGTAGATTTATTGACATAGTTCTTGTTGGGTTATGTTATTTACATTATTTTTTTATTTTTAGATCATTTATGGGTATTTTTTTGTTCCGTTATATCACTAAAAATTCTAGTGAAGGGGCCCACCGAGGCGTGGCAAAGCATGCCTCGGGGTCTAATTTACATAATGTTATTAAGTTCTTACTTGGTAATTTAAAAACTAGAGGAGATTTCTTTTTTACAGCAAATTCCCAGTTATTTTTGAGGAGCTGGTACTATAACTCATAAGGGTAAAATTTTTTTATAATATCGAATTGTAGATTTAAAGGTATTGGTATCTTTAGTTTTACCGGGCCTATGCCCTAAGGTGGTGAGGTGTTTCACCAGCAAGCTCCGGTAGTTTTTAAATAAGAATATCAAAAAACTCAAGTAGTATATTAAAGGAAAGAGTAAGTTTAAGATTTATAATAACTTAACATCTAAGAGATGTAGAATTAATGAAAAATATCATAACTTATTTAGAAGCCCCCGACTCCGTTAAGTGAGGGGGGGGGGGCCCTTGTGGTTCAACAAATAAAATATGTTGTATAATATTCAGTAACTAAATTTAGTGATATAAATGAAAAAAAATAATCTCTTTCTTTTTAAATTATCCCCTAATTGGTCTTAAATATCAGGATATTAAATGTTTTGAAAGAACTTCATTAATGATAAAATCAAAAGTACATTTAACATAATAAAGTTTAGGCGCGCTGCGTCGAAATAAAACAAATAAAATAAGAGTTAGTAATAGATAATAAATAATTGTAATAATAGAAAAGTGTGAGTATTTAAGTTTAAATAATTATTTTTATTTTACCATTTAAAGGTAATAATATGAATTTTTAATTGTAACACATATTTCTATGTGTTATAAGGTGATTATAGTTCAATCTGGTAGAGCAACTAATTGTGGTTTAGTAAGTTCCCTGTTCGAGCCAGGGTATTCACCCTCTAAATTAAAAGGAAAGTAAATTATATAAGATATCTTAGATAATTAGCAATTAATGAACGTAGCTTATTACTATGTTGTAATTAAGCTTGGGTAGTTTAACGGTAAAACTTTATCCTCATAAGATAATAATGGGTATTCGATTTACCCCTCAAGCTCAGAATACAATTATTCCAACGTAACAATTGTTCGTATTATATATATATATACATTAATGAAATTTACATGAGTTTTAAAGTATAAATATTTTTATTAGGTGTGAGTACTTATATTAGTACTCACACATTGAAGGTTAATAAACCTAAGTTTATCTCTTTTAATTGAAAAGGATAAAATGTTTTTTAGACGTAAGCTCTAAATAAAAGCCCCGGTATGTTAATTTGGTGTACAGTATATTAAAAGTAATAGAATCAAGCTTAGGTTTTAAACATTTAGGCGCCGGAGGCGTCTAAATATTATAATTTAAACCTCCAAAGTTAAGTAGGTAAGTTTAAATTATTTAAATCAAGCTAAAAAGGTAAAGCCCTACTTCGGTATAAATAGAATAAATATTTGTTAGACACGATATATCTAACAAATATTTTAATTAATTTATATAATATTCATTTTTAACCTAACCGGTGACATTATTTAAATTAAAAGCTAGCGATAATTTAAAGGGTAAAAAAATTTAATTTCATAGTCGTAGGCTAGACATTAAAAATGAGAATTCGAATTTCTCTCCTGGCGATATGATTACATTATCAATAATCTTATTATTATTTTCTAATGCCGTTTGTTCTAGACGAGATATTTCGATATTATTTAACAGAGTAGCTATTATATGTTTAAGTTATTGCGTTTTGCATGATTTAATGAGTTTATCACTTGGTAATTCAAGGGGTATAGGGCTACATGGAGGATTGCTTCAAATTACTAATATTACACAAATTTTTCATATTTTTGTATATATAATTAGTATATTAATTTTACAATTAACTAGTTTTTATCCTAGAAAAGTTTGAATTTCTGAATATTCTTCTTTAAAAAATTTAATATTTAATCAATTTATCTATTATAGAACTTTTGTTATTAATAAAATGGGGGAACAATTTAAAATCATCGAGTATCCTTTAATTTTATTATTTATTATTACAGGTGCTGTTTTATTAATGTCTACTAATGATTTAGTTTCTATTTTTTTAGCTATTGAATTACAAAGCTATGGTTTATATCTATTATGTTCTATGTACAGAAATTCTGAACTATCTACTACAGGTGGTTTAATATATTTTTTAATAGGAGGTTTAGGTTCTTGCTTTATTTTATTCAGTACAGGTTTATTATATGCTAATTCAGGTACTACTAGTTTAGATGCTTTATATGTCATGAATAATCTTAGTGATATAGAAAGTTTTAGTGTTTGATATAAACCTTATTATACTAATATATCATTAATAATGTTTATGGTAGGATTCTTAATAAAAATTGGAGCTGCGCCTTTCCATTTTTGATCACCTGATATAGGGCCTGGGAAACCTTTATGTATTGGGTGTAAACTGCCAAATTCCGGAGACACCTTAAAGCTTCTGATACTAAGTAATAACTTTCGAGTTATTAGCAGATGAGTTAATCATTTGTTTATAGTAACAATTCATAAGATTTATGAAAGTATAATAGGTAATCGCGGATCTAAATCAGCCACAGCTATAGCTGTGGCTGTAAAAGAGCAACGAGTAGACGGTAGTAGCATTAGGGGCATAAGCTCTCCAGTGTTAAGATGTACTCTAACGGGTTTTGAAAAAAATCATCGAAATATAATCCCTTCTAATTTAATTATTCAAAGACGGTATCATTCTAATACTATCCTTAAAGATAATAATTTAATTTCCAATAATTCAACTTTAATAAATGTACCTTGATTTATAACTGGGTTTGCTGACGCTGAAGGATCTTTTATCATAGTTTTCCGTAAAACACTAAAAAGTAAACTATCTTGGCAACTTGAACCGAATTTTACGATTAATCTTCATTCGAGAGATCTTAATCTATTAAGACTAATCAAAAATTATTTTGGGGATGTAGGTAGAATAGGTAAAGAAAGAAATGGTTGTTGTGATTTTTCAGTAAGTTCATTAAGTCAAATTATTACTAAGGTAATTCCACATTTTGAGAAATATCCTTTAAATACTCAAAAACGAGCAGATTACTTATTATTTAAAGATATAGTTATGATGATGAGTCGTAAGGAGCATTTAACAACCGAAGGTTTACAAAAAATAGTGAATATAAGAGCCTCTCTTAATAAAGGACTAAGTCCTTCTTTGATTGAAGCTTTTCCAAATGCTGTGGCTGTTGAAAGACCTGTTGTAGTTAAAGATAGTTTAATTTTACATCCTCAATGAATAGCTGGATTTACGTCTGGTGACGGGTGTTTTAAAGTAAGTATTAGAAGTCGTGATGATTTTAAAGTCGGAAAAAACATAGTATTGCTTTTAGTGTTAACTCAACATATTAGAGATGAATATTTATTAAATTGTATAGCTGATTATTTTGGATGTGGTCAAACTTATACTTATAAAGATTATGTTGAGTTCAAATGTCAATCTTTAAAAAAAATACAGGATAAAATTTTACCTTTTTTTAAAAAATATCCAATTTTAGGTGTTAAATCTTTAGATTTTAATGATTGATGTCAAGTGGCAGAACTAATGGAGAAAAAAGCTCATTTAACTCCTGAAGGTCTAAAAAAAATAGTAGAAATAAGATCTGGTATGAATAAAGGTAGATATTTAAATTAATTTTTAGTTTAAGTTTATATCTGAAAGCTATTTATATATAAATTAATGGCGTACGGAGCACTATTTTATTTATTTAAGGTTTATTTTTGTGTAAATTAAATTTTGTATGGAATGAATATATTTTTTTTTTTATAAAAATCATGTAATAAAAAAAAAATAATCGTCATTTTCTTTAATTAGTAGGATAAAATTAAATATCCGTGGATGTTTATGACAGCATACCTACTATAGTTACTACGTTTGTAGCTATTATTGCTAAAATCTCTATTTTTATTTTATTATTACAAATTGTTTATTTTTTTAATTCTAATCTTTTTGATTCTAGTTGAACTTATTCTATAATTTTCTGTTCATTTATGTCTATTGTTATAGGTTCAATTGGAGGTTTGACACAGTTTAGAATAAAAAGATTATTAGCTTATAGTCACTTATGAGCTTAACTACCAAATTCCGGGGAAGCCTTAAAGTTATAGTTACCAAGCATTAGTCTAAAAGGATTATATATATATATGTGGCCCAACTAATCGTAGGGGTATGGTAAAAACACTATAAATTCACTGTAATAAGTGGAATAGGTAATCGCGGATCTAAATTACCTATCTTATTTAAGGAGGTATAAAAGAGCAACGAGTAGATGGTAGTTGCGTTAAGTAAATTACTTGACGTTAAGGTGTACTCTACTAGGGTAATGAAAGTTACTCTGACCAAAAAAAAAAAAGGATATGACTATATATAAGCGTTTATATACTACTTTATCTAAAATATCTCAAGATCTAATTAATAATACTTTTACTATTTTACATCCTTGATTTATAACTGGAATTACTGACGCTGAGGGTACTTTTGTTTGTATAATTAGAAAAAGTTCAGGTCATCGTTTAGGTTGAAGAGCAGAAGTGGTGTTTCAAATAGGATTACATAAAAAAGATTTAGAATTATTAAAATCTATTAAAGCTTATTTTGGGGATGTCGGAACCATTTCTGAAAATTCTAAAGAAGAAATGTGTGCATTTAGAATATGTTCTCCTAAGGATATTTTATTACATGTTATTCCTCATTTTGAGAAATATTCTCTAATAACTCAAAAACGTAGTGATTATTTGTTATTTAAACAAATAGTTGAATTGATGTTAAACAAAGAACATTTAACCCTAGAAGGTCTTCAAAAAATTATTAATTTAAGAGCTTCATTAAATTTAGGTTTATCTGACGTACTAAAAGAAGCTTTCCCTGAAACTAAACCTATTACACGAACTGTTAATACTAATCAAAATATACCTGATCCAGAATGAGTCTCAGGCTTTGTAACAGGAGAAGGTTGTTTTTTCATAAAAATTACAAAAGGTCGGAATACTGCCGGTTCAGGTGTTCAAGTACTATTCCAAGTAGCTCAACATATAAGGGATACTCAAGTATTAAAAAATTTAGTCGATTTTTTTAATTGCGGTAAGTATGTTCAAACACCTAATAAAGAATGGGGATATTTCCAATGTACCAAATTCTTAGATAATTATGAAAAAATTAAACCTTTATTTGATAAATATCCTATTAAGGGTGTAAAATTTAAAGATTTTGAAGACTGATCTAAAGTAGTAGAAATGATTAAAAATAAAGAACATTTAACTTCAGAAGGTTTGTCTACAATTATTAAGATAAAATCTGGTATGAATACTGGAAGATCTTTGGATTATGATAAAAATAAAAATTAGCCTGTAATAATATTTATAGGAGGTAGGTAGGTAGGCAAGGCGTAAGCCTTGGGGTCTTATATTAATCAAATTAATTTTTTTTTTTCCTTTTTTCTTAAAAGGGACAGTGATAGTACTATTTCTCATGTAGGATTTCTTTTATTAGCTTTAGGTATATCAAGTGTTGAATCTATTCAAGCTTTATTGTTTTATTTAACTCAATATTCTATTAGTAGTCTTAATATGTTTGTTATAATATTAGCTATAGGTTATTCTTTCTTTTATTATGTAAGTTCTGATCCAAATTATAAAGAATTAACCGATAATAACAATTCACCTATTCAATTAGTTAGTCAATTAAGAGGTTTTTTCTTTATCAACCCTGTATTAGCTATTAGTTTAGCTATTACTTTATTTTCTTTTGTAGGGGTACCACCTTTAGTAGGTTTTTTTGGTAAACAAATGGTATTAAGTGCTGCTTTAGATAGAGGTTACTATTTTATGGCTTTAATTGCTATTACTACTAGTGTTATTAGTGCTGTGTACTATTTAAATGTGATAAAAGAAACTTTCTTTTATCCTTCTGAGTATATGGTTAATCCTGCTTTTAAAGATTTAACAATTTGGGGAACTATATATGATAAAAATAATTTTTTTATTAAAGATGTTAATTTTAATTATAGTAATGTTGTTATATCTAGTACCATTGCTTTTACTATTTCAACGATTACATTAATTATTTTATTATTTATGTTTATTTCTAAAGAATGATTAAGTATGGGAGCCATATTGGCTTATACACTTGTAATTTCATAGTGAGTAGTTTAACAATTTTATTAATTATTATAGCTATTATAGCTGTTTTATTTTTAGTCCTTAATTTTCTTTTAGCCCCACATAATCCTTTTTTTTTATTTCGTAAGATTAATTTTAGGGATAAACTATCAAACTCCGGGAAATCCTTAAAGCTTTTTATACTAAATTGTATATTAAAATATACAAATGGACTAGTTAATCACTGGTGTATAGTAACAATTAAAAAGATGATCGAAAGAGAAATAGGTAACCGCGGATCTAAGTCAGTTGTAGTGAAAACTGCTGCTGTAAAAGAGCAACGAGTAAACGGTAGTTGCAATGGGCAAAATCCCTTGTTAAGATGTACTCTAGGGGGTTTTGAAAGAAACTATCTAGTCAATTCAATATCTAACCTTATTAAAAGAAATTATTCACAGTTTAATTTTAGGTTTAATCCTTGATATATTACAGGGTTTGTAGACGGGGAAGGAAGTTTTATGCTAACGATCATTAAAGATAAGAAATACAAATTAGGTTGACGAATAGTTTGTCGATTTATAATAAGTTTAAATAAAAAAGATTTAGCTTTATTAAATAGTATAAAAGATTTTTTTGGTGTTGGTACTATTTTTTTGTTAGGTAAAGATTCTATTCAATATCGTGTTGAATCTTGAAATGACGTGGGGGTAATAATTAATCATTTTGTTCAATATCCATTAATCACTAAAAAACACGCTGACTTTTTATTATTTAAATCAGCTTATAACTTAATTATTAATAAAAGTCATCTGACAGAAAAGGGATTGATGGAGCTAATAGCTATAAAAGCTGTAATGAATAGAGGTTTAAGTGATGACTTAAAATTAGCCTTCCCTAATTTAGTTCCTTGTTTAAGACCTGAAGTTCCTTTAGTAAAAATAAGTGATTTTCATTGATTAGCTGGTTTTACAGAAGCAGAAGGTTGTTTTAGTGTTGTATTATTTAAATCCCCAACTTCTAAGTATGGGTTAGGAGTTAAATTAAGTTTTATTTTAACTCAGCATATTAGAGATGAAGATTTAATAAAAAGTTTAGTCGAATATTTAGGATGTGGTAATATTAGCTTTAATAGAGATACTATTAATTTTAAAGTGGCTAGTTTTGTTAGTTTAAAAAATGTTATTGTTCCTTTTTTCATTAAATATTCTTTACATGGTAAAAAAAGATTAGATTTCGATCTTTTTAATGAAGTGGTTAAATTAATGGAAAATAAAGAACATCTTACTAAAGAAGGACTTTCTAAAATAGAACAAATTAAAAATGAAATGAATTCTAAAAGAAAATAATTTTAGAATAATTAATTAAGCAATAAGTATGATAAATTTTGACTTTTACGTACCAAGAAAAGGAATCGGCTTTTGAGTGTGGATTCCATTCTTTTTTACAATCTAGATCTCCTTTTAACGTTACTTTTTTCGTGTATGGGATCTTATACCTTATTTTTGATTTAGAAATTATTTTATTATATCCTTATGCTGTAAGCATGTACGAGAATGATATATATGGACTTATTGTTGTTATTATTTTCACATGTATTATTAGTATTGGATTTATTTATGAAATAGGTAAAAATGCGTTAAAAATTGCTAGTAGACAGGATAAATCCTTTAATTTTAATTCTAAAGTTTCATCAGGTCCTAGTCACATTTATTATTTAGATTAAAAATTAACAAAAATAGAAAAGTAATTATTTAGTCCTTTTTCCCTATCCCTCTTCTCCTCTTAATAAATTATTTAATACTTGAATAAGTATTAAATAATAGTTATTTTTTAAGTGAAATATCTTTTATAACTTTTTATTATTCATTTTGCATAAAAATTTTTTTGCGTTATATATATCTTTTTTTTTTATTATATATTATTAATAATAACTAAAATAATGATTCAAGTAGTTAAATTTATTCAAATAAGATTAGCTACTACGGGTCTAATAGGATCAGGCATAGAAATAGGAATAGTTTTTGGTGCATTAATTTTAGCTACAACTATAAATCCATAATTAAGAAGTCAATTGTTTTCATATGTAATTTTTAGGTTTTATTTCAGAAGCTATAGGTTTATTTGCTATAATGATGGCTTTTTTTATTAATATACGTTGTTTAAAATTATCTAAAAATATTCTATTTTTTTTTTTTTAGAAATTTTTGATTGTATAATAATAATAATATGTTTTTTAATAATCTAATTTTTAATTTTGATGCTCCTACATCTTGAGGAATTTTCTTTCAAGATAGTGCAACACCTCCAATGGAAGGTTTAATTGAATTACATAATAACATTATGTACTACTTAGTTTTAATACTATTTGGAGTAGCTTGAGTATTATTTTCTATAGTATATAATTTTATAGAAAAAAAAGCTCCTATTGAGAAGTGGTTGTGTGAACCACTGGTATGGGAGTATACGCTATCAAATTCCGGAAACATCCTAAAGCTTTTGATATCAAACCAAATATTAAAATATTTGTCTAGTCAAATTAATAATTTGGTTAGGGTAATAAGTCAAAAGATTTGTGAAAACAAAATGGACAATCGCGGATCTAAATCAGCCACAGCTATAGCTGTGGCTGTAAAAGAGCAACGAGTAGACGGTAGTGGGCAAGAATTACTTATTAATAGTAGTACTTGTTTAAGATGTACTCTAACAGGTTTCGAAAGAAATTGTCAAATCAATAACATATCTAAGCAAATATACAAAAGATTTTTTAGTTCAATTAATACAAATAAACCTGATCATACAGAATTAAATTTAAAGATGAATCCTTGATTCTTCACAGGATTTGCGGATGGTGAAGCTTCTTTTATTCTTTATATACAGAAAACTAGTAATACAAAAATAGGTTGAGCTACTTGAGTAGGTTTTGAGATTAATATAAGTGATAAAGATTTATCCATTTTGAAAGATATTAAATCTTATTTGGGCATAGGAAAAATAAATCAAAAATCAGATGGATCTTGTGTTTATTATATTAGATCTTTTAAAGAAATAAAAGTATTATTAGATCACTTTAAGAATTATCCATTATTAACTCAAAAATTCGCGGACTATTTACTATTTAAATCTGCGTTTGAAATTATAGAAAAAAAAGAGCATTTAACTCCAGAAGGTTTTAATAAAATATTAGCCCTTAGAGCTTCTATGAATAAAGGTTTACCTCCTAAATTAAAAGAAGCTTTCCCCAATATTACTCCTGTTGTAAGACCTAGTGTTTTGGATTCAAAAGTTTGGGATCCTAACTGATTAGCAGGGTTTACTACTGCCGAGGGTTGTTTTTTAGTAAGAATAATTGACAAACCAGATGCTAAACCTCAAGTACGGTTAGAATTTAAATTAATTCAACACATTAGAGATGAACAATTTATAAGAAGTTTAGTTGATTATTTAAATTATGGTAAAATTTACATTGATGAAAGATCCGTAGTTTTTATTGTTACTAAATTTAGTGATATTAATGAAAAACTTATACCTTTTTTTGGCAAATACCCTATTCAAGGTATTAAGCAATTAAATTATTTAGATTTTGTTAAAGTAAGCCAATTAATTTATAGTAAATTACATCTTACTAGTAAAGGTGTCAAATTAATTTCTAAGATTAAATCAGGAATGAATTCCGGAAGATTATAAATTTATTAAGAACTTACAAGAGCTCATCTCAAAAAAAATTTTTATATGTATATTTGTATGATAAAGTTGATATAAAATTTTGATTTCTCATAAATATTTAAATCATGGTAAAGAATTTGTGCCTATTCAAAAGTGTTTTAAGACTAAGAATTTTACCATTAAAGATAATAAAAAATATATACGTTTATATAGTACTACTCCTAATTCAGAAATTATTAGTGAAAAATTTTACGAAGATGCTTTTTTAATGCAAAAATCTATTATAAAAGATAATGATAATAAATCTGGAATTTATAAATGAACTAATAAATTAACAAATGACATTTACATAGGTCAATCTATAAATTTAGGAAGAAGATTTATAAGATATTTTAATATCAGTTATTTACAAAATAGAGGAAGTCTTGTAATAAATAGAGCTTTACTTAAATATGGTTATTCTAACTTTTTATTAGAGATATTAGAATATTGTGATATAGCTGATTTAACTAAAAGAGAACAATATTATATGGACAAGTTAAATCCTAAGTATAATACCTTAAAAATAGCTGGTAGCTCTTTAGGTTATAAACAAAGTGAAGAAACTAAAGTAAAAATTAGTAAAGCCTTAAAAGGAGTATATACTGGGGAAAATTCCGCTTTATATGGCCGTAAAATGAGTGAGGAAACTAAAACACTAATGCGTTTAAAAAAATTAAAGGAAAAAAATAATTTTTATGGTAAATCTCACAGTGAAGAAACTAAAGAGTTAATTAGACAAAAAGCATTAGGTAGAAAATATTCTGAAGAAACTTTATTAAAATTGAGTTTGAGCAAGGGTTATCCTGTTAACATTTATGAAAAATGTGATTTAGATGGATTTAAATTAATAGGTAGTTTTATTTCAAGAAGAAAAGCTGCTAATTTTTTAGGTATTAGTAGTAATACTGTAAAACTGTATATAAATTCAGGTAAAATATTTAAAGATAGATATAAATTTTCGTCTAAGTAAACTTAAAAAAACTATGAATAAAATTTCACTGTATGCTGGAAACTCCTAAAGCTTTTAGATACTATAGAGCCAAAATAAGATAGATGGGCTTTAAAAGTGAAAACTCTAAAGGATGAAACAATGGACAATCAGCAGGAAAATTGAGGAGATTTAGTGTTTAATTTCCAAAAAAAAATGTTCCTTAGAGACTAGACGTGAAAACCATTTATGGTAAGATATAGTCCAGTTAAATATGAAAATATTTATGTATTTTGTCAGGTAAGCGTCGTTGATTATTTTCGATGAAAGATAATCTTTAGAAAGTATTTATATTTATTTTGCCTGGTTTTATAACAAGTTTATTGATAATAATAATGATAATAATGAAAATAATATAGAGATTAAAGATAAAAATATATAAGAGTTAAAGATAAATTTCGAGCTTCCGGTTATATTAATCTTAATATATGTTATTAGTATAGTTAAGTTATTATTAAAAAAAAAATCAAATAAAAAAAAAAATAAATCCGAAAATAATTAACGATCTATCTAGCAAATATTGACATTAATCGAGCTTGTATGAACTATTACACCTGCTTTAGTTTTAATATTAATTGCTTTCCCTTCTTTTAAATTATTGTACCTTATGGATAACCAGTTTTGTCCATCTTATTTATACTGGTAATTTCTATTACCTTTATTTATATGATTAAAGAGAATGAATTTCAAGAAAAACTGAAAGTGTTATATTATACTCTTTCTTAGTTAATTTGAAGCGAAACTTGTAAAATTTATTTTATATTCTTAATTATACAAGAACGTTCAACGACTGTAAAAATAAAGCAAGAAAAAAGAAAATATCTTATTTATTTTTATTATAACACAAAAGATTAAAAAATCCAAAAATATTTTATTGGTACGTGTTATTTAAAGTATTCTCCGTTAAATAATTTAAGACTTATATGTGTATTATAAATAAATTTGACGATGACATAGTCTGAACCATATTGAAAGATATGGAATTTAATAACAATCTTGGATATTAATAAGAGTTCTACAAAGTTAGTCTGTATTAAATACCTGAATAGTAGACATGAATTCCAAAATATACTTACTTATTTGTCAGCAAGAAATTATAGTACTTTATTAAAAACCGCCCCTTCCCGTACCGTAAGGACGGACGGGGCCCCCTCATGTGGACAAAGTCCATTAATTTTATCAGACTCTAGTGATAAAGAAAATACAAATTTTTTTGAATGGTTAAGTGGTTTTACAGATGCTGAGGGATATTTTTATATTGTTGCAGGTAAATCTTATTCTTTTAGATTTCAAATTAATTTGCATAAAGATGATCTAAAAGTATTACATTATATTCAAGAATCTTTAGGTTTTGGAGAAGTTAGATCATATAAAGATTTTTCATCTTTCACTGTAACTAGATTTAAAGATATATCTCAACTTATAAATATTTTTGATACATACCCTCTTCAAGGTTCGAAATGACTTAACTATAAAGATTTTGTAGAAGCCTTTAAACTTTATACCGATACAGATCGTAGTGCCGAAGTATTAGCAAAAATTATAGATATTAAAAATAATATGAATAGTTTAAGATCTGATTATTCTATATCTGAAGATAAAGTTATTAATCTTACTCCTTACTGATTATTAGGATTTATAGAAGGTGATGGTAGTTTTAGTATTAATAAACGTAATCAATATAGATTAGATTTTAGTATGAGTCAATCTTATACTAATAAAGATCTAATGAAAAGTATCAAAGTGTATTTAGAAAACTTGCCTAATACGGAAGGTAACTATGAAGGTGCAATAGGTATCTCTGATGTTAGTATTAATAAACCAAATCAAAAATCTACTACTAGGATTGAAACTGCGCGTATGTCTTATATAACAAATATTTTTATACCCTTTTTAGAAAGTTTAACTTGACAAAGTAAAAAATATTTAGATTTTCTAGATTGAAAAAATATTTTGAAATTAAAAGAAAAAGGTCATCATCTTTCAGAAGAAGGGATTAATTTAATAGAGCTTATTATTAGTCAAATGAATAATAATAGATTATCTACATCTAAAACTGTTAAACATAAAGACAAAAATAGAGACAGAGAACTATTATTAAATCATATTAATAATATGCTAAAAGGTCCCTCAAATTTTGAGACAAGAAATGGAAGATTATTCGTAATTTCATTAAATAAATATTATCATTCTTCTCGTGTAAATAAAAATGTAGTAATAGTAGATGAAAAAGGTAATAAATTATATTCTTTTCATTCTTTGGCTGAATGTGCTGTATTTTTAAATATACACTCTAGTACAGTTTCTAAAAGAAAAATTCGAAATATACCTTTTTTATTAGAAAATAAAACTGTTTACATTAAAGAAGATGAAGATAATGAATAACGCACTTTATCTTTTCAAACCAAACTTTTTACTCAAAATTTGCTATGCTGGGGGGGCTTTCTAGAAACTACAAATATGTTTAGCTATATTATAGGAAATTAAATTAATTTTAAGAATTAATAACACAATTGGAAATTAACGATCCATCTATGACAGTTTTAGCTCAAGGTCTTATAGGTGGCCTAAAATTATTTGTGTTATATGTTTTATATAAAAATAAAAAATACCTATTTATAGGTCAAAAAGAGAATACTTATGTATCAAATAAACTAGCTCAAGTTAAAGATACCCGTTTTATGTCAAATTTACAATTTAAAAGATCATTTCATACAAAAATGAGAGCTTCTAACCGTATAGGTCCACATAATATTGATGTTTTATCTATAATTATAGGTTCTTTGTTAGGTGATGCCTATGCCAACGCTAGAACAGTTGAAGGAACTAGAATTTCATATAGACAAAGCGAAATACATAAAGATTATTTATTTTGATTGTATGAGTTTTATTTTTCTAGAGGTTATTGTTCTGATTTAAAACCTAGAAAATATACAAGAAAATTAAAAGGTAAAGAATATTATGGGTATGAATTTAATACTTTTACTTTTAGAAGTTTTAATTGAATTCATAAATTATTTTATAAAAAAGGAATTAAGTATATCAATCCTAAATTAGAATTATATTTAACTCCTTTAGCTTTAGCTATATGAATTCAAGATGATGGTGGTTGAGCAGGCGGTGGAGTTAGAATTGCTACTAATTGTTTTAAAATAGAAGAGAATAAAATATTGGTTAATATTTTAGGTAATCTTTACGGTTTAAATTGTACAATTCAAAATATAGAAGATCATTATTACATATATATAGTTAAAAATTCTGTCCCTAAGCTTAGAGAGATTGTTTTACCTTATATTTTGCCTAGTATGAGATATAAATTAGGAAGACGTAATAACTAATAAGTATAAAAATTTTTTAATTAACATATAATATATTTAATAGTCGAGATTTTAGAAAAATAAAGTAATTAAATAATAGAGCCATATTTAGTTAACATACTTAAAGTATAGGATTTAGTTTTCTAATTTGCTTAAGATTTTGGTAAAAATCTTTAATAGGAGGCTTATTGCCAGCTATGTACACTTAGTAGCGCAGCGGTTCTTCCTGTTAGGCGACATTAGTGAAAATAGTCAAATACTATTATTTAGTGAATCTTTTTTTTTATTAATATAGTGTAAGACTATCAGCAGGAATTATTCTCTATTTTTTTATTCTGTTGCAACAGACTGGATCTCTAATGGGTGGTTTAAAAGCTGCTTAATGTACAGTCGACAAAGTTAGTTTTAGCTTTGCACCAATGATACTGAAGCTATCAGTATCCTGATTTCTTAGATCCTAACGGGGATTTCATAGAATTTGATTCTTATATTGTGCCTCAATCTGATTTAAATGAAGGAGATTTAAGAATGTTAGAAGTTGATAACAGATTGATGTTACCTGAATTAACACATGTTAGAGTTTTAGTTACATCTGATGATGTTATACATTCTTTTGCTATACCTTCTTTAGCTATTAAAATTGATGCTTACCCTGGACGTTTAAACGAAGTTTCTGTTTATATTAACAGATCAGGTGTATTCTATGGTCTTATGGCCTAAACTATAGTGAACCTGTAGTTATAAACTATCAAATTGCGGGAACACCCTAAAGCTATTATAACCAAGTAAATGTAGTAATATGTTTATGGCACAGGTAATGACTCGTGGTATGGTAAAATCATGATAGATAATTCAATGGGTAATCCGCAGCCAAGCACTTAGTATTAAAATCAAACCCCCTTAAGGGGGTTCCCCTATTAGGTGTGCAGTTCATCGACTAGACGGTAGTTGGTATTATTTTTATTACTATTATAATGCTTAAGGTATAGTCAAACCCCGCCTGAAAGGGTGCAGGAAAGTATAATTATAATATTTTCTGTTTATTAGATATACAAAATAATTAGTATGTTTAGGGAAAAAATTTTACGATAGTTTGCTAAACTTTTATTTTTATGTAAATAATTATAGTTATTTTAATTAACTGTATTATAAATTATTCTTATAACCGCCCCCTCCAGGGGGCCCCCTATTTAAAGTTTGCTTATTTGAGTATATTATTGCATAGTGTAATTAATCATAGTTTTAGAAATAATTATTTTTTATTAGATAAGCGTATAAGTCTAATGTCTTGTGTTCCTATTGGTCGAACTTTTAGTCCCATTGCTACTAGAGCTTTTAGTACTACTGCTATTAGACGTGCAGAAGATTTTAATCCTGAATCCTTAGCATTAGAACATATTAATAGTGGAAAACCTACCAATGCTTCTGTAATTAATAAAATATTATTAAATCAAGATATCACTATTACTGATTCTAAATTAAAAGAATTATTAAAAGTTGAAGGTGTTGAACTAAATTTATATACATCTAGTTTTCCTTTGGTACAGGAAGATTATAAGCTTTTTTCAGAATTAACTGGAAAATCCAGTTATAAGGGATATTTCGGTGTATACATGTTTATCCATAAGATAACAGGTAAAAAATATGTTGGTTCTTCTAACTTATTAAGACGTAGAATGGATTATTACTTTAAAGGGGATTTTCCTTTAATGGGAAAATTCTTACCTTTACTATCAAAAGAAGGATTAGGAGCTTTTAAATTAATTATATTTAAGTTAGATAAAAACAAATTTAAAGTTAAGGATGCTTTAATTTTAGAGCAATATCATTTATTAAATAAAGAGTTTGATCTAAATACATTAAAAGTTGTTAATACAGGGTCTTCAAAAGGTGAAAGTGTGTATGTTTATGATTTAACTTGTAGTACTCTTTATTATCATGCTAGCTCCAAAATTGAGTTAAAAAGAGTATTAAAAGTTCACCCTGAAACTTGTAAAAAATATTTAGATTCAAACTTACCTTATCTTAATAGATTTTTATTATTAAGTGGTTTAATATCTACAGCAGTAAAAAGTAATATGTCCATTCCCTATTTACTAGATATAATGCAAAAAGAAAGACAAAAGACTTATACGTTAGGAACTCGAAGAAATATTCCTGTTATATTGGAAATTAAAGATGGAAATACATATGTGGATTCTTGAGGTCAAACTCTAAAATTTGATTCTCTAACTACATGTATTAACTATCTAAGAGACTTAGGGTTAATTATAAAAAGAGAAACTCTTTCTAAATATATAAAAATTGAAAAAGAATTCTATAAATTTTTATGTAAATATTCTTATAACTCTAAACCAGATAACTTTGAAGAAGTTGGATTAATTATTGATGAATATAAAAAATTGTGAAAAGAAGATTTGGCTGTTATTCCAAAGGTTAATCAAAAAAATAAACCTATTTTAGTAAAAGGTCCAGCTGATTTTTCAAAAGAGTTTGAAACTATTACAGATACAATAAAATATTTTGAGTCTATTAATATTAAATTAAATAGAAAATATTTATATGTTCAATTAAAAAACGGAAAACCCTATAAAGGATATTATTTTTATTATTTATAGATCTTTTTGCACTATGAAATACATGTAGGTTAGATATGATAGCTTAATTTTTTTCATAAAATCGTAAATAAATTTGCAATGCTCAGAAATATGTGGTATATTACATAGTAGTATGCCAATTGTTATTGAATCAGTTAGCCCAGCTAAATTTGTAAATTGATTATATAATTACGAATAACTGCAAAACATTTTAATAATTAAGTAAACATACAATTTATAAATTAAAAGTATTATGTTTTGTTATAAAAAAAAATCTCCATAAATTTTTTTAGTTTTAATATTATATTGATTTAATTTATATTATAGAGTGAGGGATTAGGGTGGGAGGTAATAGCTCTATAAAGAATATTAAAAATTTAATATTGAAAAGATAATAAAGAACGGCATGAATGTATTAAAACAAACATTCATTCATTAGCTTGTCCTTCATTAAATATAAAATGTGGGGTTTAAGATTAGTAATGATGTATTAGATATTATTACTGATTTATTATCTTCTAAAGAACATAATAAATTAAAGGACATAATACCTATAGAATTTTATAATTTAACTAAAGATATAAAAAATATGAAATTAAAGAAAGAATTTGTTAAATTAAATGAAATATTACAACATAATAGCAATGTGTACGCTAATATTAATATTTTAAGTAATGCTTTAATTTTAAGAAAACTTAATTCATTCTATTTCCCTATATTCATTGATTGAAAAGGAAGATATTATCCTAGAACATCATCGTTCTCATATCAAGGTGGAGATTTATCTAAATCTTTATTATTATTTAATAAAGGTGTTTCAATAAATGAGAAAGGTGTTAAAAGATTAAAATTATATTTAGCTGAATGTTATGGACATACATCTAAAAAATCTTATTTAAATGCTATAAAATAAGTTGATAATAATCTAGATGATATTATTAACATTGATAAGTTAACTTGATTAGATGGTAAAGATCCTTTACAATGTTTAGCTGCTTCTATAGAATTAAAAAAATGTATTGAATCTAAAGATAATATTACAGGAGAATATAATTACATATCACATCTTCCTATTTATATTGATGCTACATGTAATGGTTTCCAACATTTATCTCTATTAAGTTCTGATCAAAATTTTGCGGACGAATTAAACTTAACTGAATCTAAATGATCAGATAAACCTAAAGATTTTTATTCCTTTTTGTTAAACAATTTAATTGGTTATTTTCATTACAATTAAAAAAAGAATTTATATAAAAATATGGAAGAAAAAGAAAGTTTAGAGAGATTAGTAGATATGAATTTACAAAGAAAAATTATTAAAAAAGCTATTATGACTATTCCTTATAACGTATCTCAATTTCAATTAATAAAATATATTAAATAAAATTTTGAAAGAGATAACGTTATTATTAAAAAAATAATTCGGGGGATGAAGTAAAATTATACTCTCAGGATTTTTTTTTTATATGAGTAAAGGTTTGATAACTATTTTAAGTGAGAAATTCCTTAAGTTGTCAGAATTATTAAAATATTTAGATAAAATAGCTGAGATTTGTTGTATTTTAGGTATACTTATTACTTGAACCTTGCCTTCTGGTGTTGAGATAAAACAAAGTTATTTAGAAACACAATCAATAAGAATAAAACCTTTTTCTTATCATAAAAGTACATTCTTACTAAAAGTTAGATCTAAATATAAATTAGATAAGAACAAATAAATTAGAGCTTTTATGCCTAATTTTATACATTCTTTAGATGCATCTTCGTTAGCACTATTAGTAGATTTATTATTTAAAACTAATAATAAACCAGAGATCTTTACAGTTCATGACTGTTTTGCGGTTACAGCAAATAATATAGAAAATATTATGGAAATACTTAAATTAATTTATATTGAAATTTATTCTAATGAACAGTATTTATCTAAACTAGATAAATTTATTAGAGATAGTATTAAAGGTTATTTTTGTGAAGAAGCTATTGATGAAAATAATAACATTAATCCTCGTTTAACTAAAGGTATTAAAAAATAAATTATTAAATTACCAACCCTTTCATTTTTAGATAAAAATAATATAAATTATAATAGTCTAAAAAAGACTAGTTACATTTTAAATTAAATTATATACCGTTTGTAAAAAAAATTTTTATTAAATTAGTTTTTAAACCTCCCTTTCATAGTGATTGGGAGGTTTTTTTTTCTAGCTTTGCTTAGAGACATACCAGAAATTAGTTAGAGATCTAACTTATTCATATAATTAGTCTTTATCTTAGAGTTTAAGGATTTACCCCTCTGAAATGAGTATATCTTAAGTTGTTTACCTTAAACTATATTGCAACTAAGTGTATAGGGACTACTATTAAATGGTGATTCGGGATACCCTAATAAACACCCCTACGTAAGGAGAGGTGTGTGTAGTGTAGAATGGCACTTTCGATTTTCGTGTTTCACTATTTTCAATTTTTTTTTTTAACAAATTAGTTTTCAACACCACTTCCGTGCTTCGCTAATGAGAGAGTGAACTTTTTTTTTCCTTTCTCAATATTATTTAATAACTAAACCTAATTAAGATATTAATAATAGTTATCCTCTAAACTTAATGATTGTTAGCAGACTTAATGGTTTAAAAGATTTATTTTACCTATTTGTTCCTTAAACTTATTGATTGTGGGGGGGGGGCTTATTTATTTAGCGGATGAAACTAATATATTATTATCCGGAATTTGTTTATAATAATATTCTTTTGTAGCTAAGATTTTTTGTGTATAGGGTACTAGATAAATATATAGTACAATACTTATTGTAAAATTAGAGTTTAAATTTTGCAATTAAATTATAAACTTCTTTTAATAATAAGGGTATTAATCTTAATTGGTAAAGACTAACACTACGGATGTTATATTGTAAGTTCGAATCTTACATACCCTTGGCCTACGGGGTTTTTTTTTTTAGGCCATCGAATACTATGTTTTTTATTAATTTATTTATATTATGAAATTATCTTTTTTATTATTTATTATTGGGATATTAGGTTTTATCTTCAATAGAAAAAATGTTATATTAATGCTTATATCAATTGAAATAATGTTGTTAGCTATAACATTTTCAATACTTATAAGTTCATTAAATTCAGATGATATTATAGGGCAAGTTTATGCTATTTATATCATTGTAATTGCAGGTGCGGAGTCTGCAATAGGTTTAAGTATATTAGTTAGTTTTTATAGATTAATCTGTTTTTGGTTCTTTTATTATCTATCCTATAGTCAAGTTATTAGTGTAAGACTAAGAAAAGATTGTTATTTAAATCGTTTAAAATTAATGGGTGTAAGAAATTATTCTACTGTGAATAAAAGAATTGCCTCAGTAGACCCTTGGTTTATTTCAGGTCTTTATGATGCTGAAAGTTCTTTTGTAGTTGTTATTTTAAGAAATCCTAGTTATAAAACAGGTTGAAGTGTTCAAACTAGAGTACAAATAAAAATGCATGAAAAAGATAGAGCTTTATTGTTAAAAATTAAAGAATATTTTGGAGGAATAGGTAATATTACAAAACCTAACAAGAATTTAACAGTAGAATATAGAGTATATAGTTTAAATGATATTATAAATTTTATTCTTCCACATTTTGATAAATATCCTTTAGTTACTAAAAAATATACAGATTATCTTTTATTTAAACAAATTGTTTTTACAATGTTAAATAAAGAACATGTTACTATTGAAGGTATTCAAAAAATAGTTAACATTAGGGCTTCATTAAATACAGGTTTATCTGAAAGTTTAAAAGAAGCTTTCCCAAATACAGAGCCTGTGTCAATTAGTGAATTAAATAGTATACTTCAAAAAAAATTAAATTTAGATTGGATGGCTGGTTTTTGTACAGGAGAATCTAATTTCTTCATTACAGTTCAAAAATCTAAAACAAAATCTGGTTTAGCTGTTTCATTGCGTTTTTCTGTAGCTCAACATTCAAGAGATTTATTATTATTAGAAAGCTTTGTAGATTTTTTTGGTTGTGGATACACAGTCAATTATAAAAATCGTTTAATTTGTGAATATATTGTTACAAAAATTGATGATATAACTGAGGTTATAATACCTTTTTTTGAAGAGCACAATATTTTAGGTTCGAAATATATTAACTATTTAGATTTTAAAGATGCAAGTACAATTATCAAAAATAAAGATCATTTAAATCAGGAAGGTTTAGAAAAGATTTTACAATTAAAAAACAAAATGACATCTTTTTATAAAAATACTTCTATAAATAATCATAATTAAGATTTAGGCGCTAAAAATTTATGATCAAAAAAGGTGAAATAAACTTTCATCTAGTCTTATATTTAAAATATTAAGGCGAAACCTTCAAATTACGGGAAACTCTTAAGGACAAATCTACCAAGTTATCATAGTAATATGTTAATGGAACAGGTAATGACTCGTTGTATGGTAATAACGGTTTGTATGAAGAAATAAAATAGAATATCTGTAGCCAAGTACCATTTTTGTAAAAAGAAAAGGGTATGCAGTTCATCGACTAAACGTAGGTTGGTTAATAATTATTTTGCTAATTATTGGCTTAAAATATAGTCAGGCATAATTTAATAGTTATGGTAATACCTCAGCCTACCTAAGGAGTAATTTCTATGGTAAAGAGGGAAAACGAAGAGGAGACGTTTATATCGAAACAGAATAATGTACTTAAGTATTATTATTTTTCCTATTTTAGGAAGTATAGCTTCCGGGTTTTTTGGAAGAAAAATAGGTATTAGTGGTTCACGTTTAATAGGTTGCGTTAGTATTATTATTACTACAATATTAGCCATAATAGCTTATTTTGAGGTAGGGATGAATAACAATCCTATAATTATTCATATATTTAAATGAATAACAAGTGAATCTTTTAATATTGAATGAGCTTTCCATTTTGACAGTCTAACAGTTTCTTTTGTGAATCTCTTAATATTTTTAGGAGAAATGGTAGCTGTGTTGGTTTTAATACAACTATATAAGTTAATATTTATTTGTAAATTTAAAGTTAATATATTAGATAATTTAACTGTAAATAAACACTGGTTGGACACAAAATCCGTGCAAAGCGGTAATTTTACGGCTTACGACTATAATACTAAAAGATATTATACAACTATAAGTGATAATTCTTTATTGGCTTTCAGTTCTTTTGATTCTAATTTTCTTCAATGATTTGTCGGATTTACTGATGCTGAAGGTAATTTTTCTATTGTCCCTAGATCAAAAAAAGATAAATCTACTGTTTCTACGTTTTCATTTATGTTTAAAATAGGTTTACATAAAGATGATGAAATGGCTTTAAGACTTATTAAAGATAAACTGTCTATAGGTAGTGTGCGTATATATAAAGATGAGTGTACTTTTATTGTTAGTGACAAAAAAGGTATCGCTCTGTTGATTGATATATTTGATAAATACCCTTTAAATACTACAAAATATCTAGACTATTTAGATTTTAAAGAAGCTTACAATCTATATCATAATAATAGTAATAATTTAAAGTCTGACGGGTTAAAAGATTTATTAATAGAATTAAAAAATAAGATGAATACTAATCGTATTAATTTTGAAAGACCTGAAAATTCTAAGATAATTATTACCAAAGACTGATTATTGGGATTTATTGAAGGTGACGGGTCTTTTTTCTTAAGAAGAGATAATATAGTTCCTACCTTTTCTATGGAATTATCTGTAGTTCAATTATCGGTTTTAATAAAAATAAAAGAGTTTTTAGAAAATAATTTAGGTTTTGATAAATATTCTTTATATAAATTAAAAAATTCATCTATTATAGCGGTAACAACAGCAAAAGCTAGATCTCTTAATAGTAAAGGTAGTGTATCTATTACTATAAAAAACAATAATGTATTACATAACTATTTTATACCATTTTTTGAAGATAGAAAATTTTTAACTAAAAAAGGTATGGATTTTAATGATTTTAAATTGATTAGCCATGCAGTTTATATAGGGGCACATAGAGATGAAAAAATAAGATCTTTGATATTAGAATTATCTAATACCCGCCCCTCCGGGGGCCCTTTGAATAATTTTAGGTTATCTACTTATAAAGAAACAGTTAAACTTATGAGTCAAGAAGAAATTAATAAAATAACTAGGGCAATACCTACGGTAGAAAATTTATCAGATGGTAGAGTAATTGATAGAATTACCGGAAAATTACTACATAGATTAGTTAGTTGTGTATATGAAATATTTGAAGAAGATGGAAGTTGCTATTTAGCTAATTCTTTAACTGAGGCTGCTTCTATAGTAGGATTATATTCTGGTACTTTAAGTAAATGTTTAGATGTTGAAGCTTTAAGTGCTTCACCTAAAATTGAGTTTTTTAAAGTTCAAAATTATCGAATACGTAGAGTTAGGGTTTTTGTTCCAACTGAGTAGTTTTATATTATTGTTGTTTTATGTAGAGTTGTTTTAGTTAAAGGTAACATAATAAGGATTTAAGTTGTTTTAATAGATATTAGGGAGGGGGCGGGCTATATTACCTAACAATTAAAGGCTGTAGGCCTAAAAATATAACAAAGTTAGCTTAACTAATTTACAATTACTATGGGTTGGGCTAGTGCAAGCTAGCTACAATTTTATATTACTGCATATTTTAGTTTAAATAAATTAAAAGGGCCCCCCGTGCTTCGCTACGGGGGTTTCTTGTTAATTAATCTTTAATAATAACAATGATAATTACAAATAAAAAATTTTGTTTTTGAATAAAAATACCTATTATAAGAATGGATATTATTATTTATACTAAACATAATTAAGGATAGAAAATAAATTAAGCAAGATTATAATCAAATAATTTATAGACTTATATAAAAAAGAGGTGAAAACGGTTAATGAGGATATACTTAAAGACCGTCGGCAGTTATAAATGTCGCTACAGACTGGATCACCGGGGTTAGGCTGAAATGTCTGTCCAAATGTACAGTCGAACTTTAGAATGAGTGCGATATCATAGGGAGGAAATATAATCTAAAAATTACGCACAATAGATAGCTTTTACACAAAAAGTATAAACTCCTAAGTAAAAATTTTTACTCTGAGAATCTATTCCTAGAAAAATAGGTGATTTTCAGGCAAGGTTAACTAAAGTTGTTCTATGCTTTTACCTGTTTTAATTATTAGTTCTTTAGTTCATTTATATAGTATAGGCTATATGGATAACGATCCTCAATGAGGCCATATTACGGGAAAATATGGTTATGGGGGTGAATTGTTAAATTCCGGGAACGCCCTAAAGTTTAAGATACCAAACAATATATGAAAATGTGGCTGAGTTAATTACTTAGGTATGGTAATAATGCTTAAAATTTGTGAAAACAAAATGGGTAACCGCGGATCTAAGTCAATTATAAATAATAACCAAAAATTTATAGTTGTAAAAGAGCAACGAGTAAACAGCAATTGATTTGTTAATTCTTCTTTAATAAATTTAAGATGTACTCTAAACGGTTTCGAAAGAAATAGTATTAAATTTAAGGATAATAATCCTTTAAATTTTATGGTAAAAATCCCTTCTAAACAATTCGATTTAAAACCTTTTTCTACCAATACCTTTACATCAATCCATCCTAGAGTTTTATCTGGTTTAATAGACGGTGAAGGTTCATTTAGTGTAATAGTGGATAAAAAAAAAACCAGAAAATTAGGTTGAAGGGCTGAATTGAAATTTCAATTAGGTCTATATATTAAAGATCTTAATCTGTTATATAGTTTACAAGAAGGCCTAGGAGGAGTAGGTGTTATTTATTTAAAAAAAGATATGGCTAATTTTTCAATATTTTCAAAAGGAGATCTAAATAAACTTATTATTTTTTTAGAAAAATATCCACTAATTACTAAAAAAGCTGCCGACTTTATGTTATTTAAACAAGCTTTAGAGCTTGTAAATAATAAAGCTCATCTTACTGTTGAAGGTTTAAATCAAATTATTAATATTAAAGCATCAATGAATTTAGGTTTATCTGATACATTGAAATCAGAGTTTCCTGGATATATTCCAGTTAAGAGACCTTTAGTTAATAATCCGGATAATATAGAATTAGACCCTCATTGAATTTCAGGTTTTGTTAGTGCTGAAGGAAACTTTGATGTTCGTATGCCATCAACCAATAGTAAATTAGGTCGTAGAGTACAGCTAAGATTTAGAATATCTCAACATAGTAGAGATCTAAAATTAATGGCAAAAATAGTTAAATATTTTGGTTCAGGAAATGTTTATAAATATGGGGGTAAATCTGCGGTAAGTTTAGGAATAGTTGATTTTACTCATATAACCAAAACAATCATTCCTTTTTTTGAGAAATATCCCGTAATCGGTGTAAAGCATAAGGATTATCTTGATTGATGTAAAATTCATAGTTTAATGGTTAATCGTTTACATCTTACAGTTGAAGGTATAAGTTTAATTGAAGAGATAAAATTAGGTATGAATAGTGGTAGAAAGGTTTAAATAAGTTAAATAAGCCCACGTGCTGAGCACGTGGGGCCCTTTAATTAATTTTTAACTTTTAATAATTAATTGTAAGATAAATTTTATTTTTTGCATAATCAGAGGTTTTTTAGTTATTTAAGTTTATTTACTTTTTGTATGATCATCTTAGTAACAGGTAATAATTACCTGTTAATGTTTGTTGGTTGGGAAGGTGTTGGAGTTTGTTCATACCTTTTAGTAAGTTTTTGATTTACACGGATATTTGCCAATAGTAGTTCTTTATCTGCATTTTTAACTAACCGTGTGGGTGATTGTTTATTAACAGTAGGTATGTTAGTTGTTTTATGAACATTAGGTAATTTAAATTATAGTGTAGTGTATTCAGTGGCTTCTTACATAAATGAAAATGCAATAACTATTATAGGTATTTGTTTTTTAATAGGAGCTATGGCTAAAAGTGCTCAAGTTGGTCTTCACATTTGATTGCCAATGGCGATGGAGGGTCCTACTCCAGTATCTGCATTAATACATGCTTAAAAAAGTCTAAGCAACTTTAAATAGGCTAATAATCTGCCAAACTCCGGGGAACTCCGATGTTTAGTATACTAAGTACTTAATGAAAAGTTTAAGTATGGCCATAACTAATCACTATGGGTATAGTAATAAGTACTAAATGATGAAAAGAAAGGACAATCGCGGATCTAACCTCGTACTATAGTACGGGAAAAGAGCAACGAGTAGACGGTAGAGCTTAGGAAGGTTAATCTTTCTAAGTAAGGTGTACTCTAGCAGCCTGGAGACAGGTGGTAAAAATAAATAAGAAGAATTCTTCTTAATAAGTTTACCTTAATTGTATATAACTAGCTTTCCCTTCATGTTATTTATATTTTATAAAAATAGTTAACAAGGGTAAAGGTTACGAAAACGGCAACAATGGTTACAAAAAATTTTTTTAGTACAAAGTCAAGTAATAAATTAGAATTACATCCATGATTCGTCACGGGTTATACAGATGGAGAAGGTAGTTTTTCGATAAGAATGCGTAAAAAATTAAATAGCCCCTTGGGTTATCAGGTAAGTTTAGTCTATTCTATTGTAGCTGAACAAAACCCTTTGAATTTAATTCTTTTAGAAAAAGTTAAGAAATATTTTAATGGTGAGGGTAGTATTAGTAAATCGGCCAATATGTATTCTTATGAAATTTCAGCGGTAAATGCTTTAAATTTTGTTAAAGAACATTTTGAAAATTATCCTCTTCAAACTACTAAATATGTACATTTTAAATTATGATGTGAAGTTTTAGAGATAATAAAAAAAAAAGAACATTTAACTGAAGAAGGATTTATAAAAATATTGTCTAAAAAAGCCGTTTTCCCTAGGGGAATATCTTCTAGTTTGTTAGAATCTTACCCGAAATTTGTCCCATATAATAAACCAGTATTTGTTCCTAGCAAAGAGAAATTAGATCCTAATTGAATCGTAGGATTTACACAAGCAGATGGAACATTTGGTTTAAATTATATTAAACAATCTAGAATGAAATTAGGTTATACTTGTCAACCTCAATTCCGAATTACTCAACATGAACGAGATTTAATTGTTTTAAATAGAATTATTGAATCTATGGGTTGTGGTACTTTAGTTAAACCTGGTGAGGGAAGAGATAGATATACAATCTCTGTAGCAAATTTAAAAGATTTAATTGAGATTGTTATACCTTTATTTAAAACTCATCAGATATATGGAGCAAAGTTAGCAGATTTTTTAGATTTTTGTGAAGGTCTTTATTTGATAAAAATGAAAGCGCATTTAAATCCGGAGGGTTTGAAGAAATTACATGATTTAGCAAAAGGAATGAATACAGGAAGAAAATTTTAAAAATGAAAAATGCCACCACTATGAATTTATATTTTAATTTATTTACTTGACAAAAGAAAAGTAGCCGTGGATTAACGTGAGTTAATTTATTATTATATCACTATATGCTGGGATTGCCTTATAGCAAGTTTATTTATATTTTAAGATTCGTCTTAGATAAGATAAATAAGAAAATCTTGTGATTTAGTTTAGAACTTTCTAATCTAAAAGGGGCCTATCAGCAGGAAACCTCCCCCCGAAGCGAAGCACGGGGGTGGGGATCCTCAGAGACTCTACGTGATATAACATATGATTTTTATGAATATTCTTTACTATTGCCTCAACATAAAAAAAAAATTAATAAAGCGTTTTTAGAGTGATTTATAGGTTTAACAGAAGGATGCGGATCTTTTATTGTATCTAAAAATAAAGTTTATTTTGATATAACTTTAAATCTTGAGGATATTCAAGTTATTTATTATATAAAAAAAGAATTAGGTTTAGGTAAAGTTTTAATTAGAGATGGTGAAAAGCTCGCGGGGGCTTCGCACCCCAAATGTAGTTTTTATGTTTCTTCTTCAATTAATTTTTTAAGATTAATCCATTTATTTAATGGGAATTTATCTAGTAATACTAAAAAAGAAGAATTTAAAAAATGACTTAATACTTTTAATGATTTATATAATATGAATGTTTATTTTAAAGATCAGTTAGTTAAAATTAGTTTAGAATCAGGATGGTTATCAGGATTTATAGACGGAGATAGTACTAATTGTTTTTTAGATTTAAGATCCGATAATTCTACTTTAAACGCTAGTTCAAATTTACTTGGAACTGCTGGTTGCAAATTAGAAATTTTTCACAAAGATTTCTATGTAATTAAATCTATTCGAGATGTTTTTTTGAATCTTAATACTTTAGAATCAAAAAATATTAAGAAAAGTGAGGGAGGTTGAATTTTTTATTGCTCATCTTTTACTAAGCTTAAAGTTATTATTAATTATTTTTCTAGATATAAGCTAAAAACAAAGAAATCTTTATTATTTACGAAATGACATAAAATACATAAGGAGTTTTTAAATAAGAAGCTTATTAAGAGGAGGCGGGTAATTAATAAAGATATTCAAAAATAAATTATATGTTAAAGATCTAGTCCGATCCATCTTGAAAATTATGGAGCGTTAATTATAAATTTTATAATTAGCCAACAAAAAATGTACTGCAGGAGTTTATTTATTAATACGTTCATCTCCTTTAATAGAATATAGTTCAACTATATTATTAATTTGTTTGTGATTGGGAGCTATAACTACTTTATTTAGTTCTTTAATTGGATTCTTCCAAGCTGATATAAAAAAAATTATAGCATATTCAACTATGAGTCAATTGGCTCGTGAATATATTACTCATTCTAATATATTCTGGCATCAAACTATATGCGTAAAGGCTATATTTAATAATATAATAAAATATATAGCTAATTCGCAGATAACCAAAGCTCGTGACTATTTATTTAGTAATCACTGTTATTTCAAGTTTTTTAATACATTTACCATTATAAGGTTGTTCATGAGCATTATGCTTGTGTTGATAAGATGTAAATTTGAAATAATTCGTAAGTTAGTAGGAATCTCAGAGGCCATACGTTTGATATTAGTCTTTATTAAATTAAAATTTTTTAATTTAATGCCCAAATTATTTATCTTTAATACGCACATCTTTATAAATAAAACTTGTATTTCACATCCTAAATCTCCCTTATTAAAGAATAAGTCTTCTTTAATCTTTAGTAAAAATATGTCTACTAAGAGTTTAGATAATAAAAATACCGGTGTTAGGGCACAATCCTCTATGGAGTTCTGTGATTTAGCTTTTAGAGAATGATTGGCAGGATTAATAGATGGAGATGGTTACTTTTTATTATCTAAAAATGGTTATAATAGTTGTGAAATAACTATGGACGCTAGAGATAAAAAAGTTTTATATTTAATACAACAAAGATATGGAGGATCAGTTAAACAAATTTCAAATGCTAAAGCATTTAAATATAAATTAAGAAATAGAGCGGGTTTAATCTCTATAATTAGCGATATAAATGGATTAGTTAGAAATCCTACACGTTTATTACAAATGAATAAGCTTTGCGAAAAATTTGATATAGAATTAAAGTATTCTGAGAATCTTATATTTAATTCAGGGTGATTTAGTGGATTTATTGATAGTGATGGTTCAATATATTATAATGAATCGTCAGGACAAGTTTTTATTGGTATATCTCAAAAAAATAAATTTTTATTGGAACCTTTAGTAGATATTTATGGAGGAAGAGTGGATATCTCTAGTCCTAAAATAGAAGCATTTAAATATGTTGTATATAGAAAGACTGAATTATTTAATCTAATAGATAATTATTTTAGTAAATATCCTTTAAGAACAGAAAAAATGAAAAGAGTAAATTTAATAAAAAAATTTTATTTAACGAGAGTAAGTAAAAATAATAAAGATATTGTAAAATTTAATGAATGAGTAAAATTTAAAGATAGATGAGAAAAATATCAAGATTAATAAAGAAATGGTCCAGGTAACGTCATTTAAATTTATGATAGTTATTTTGCAATTAGGAATGATGGTTATTGCTATAGGTTTATCTTCTTATAATATAGCTTTATTCCATTTGATGAATCATGCATTAAACTTTATAGGGTGCATGAAAAATTTTACAAATTGCTGGAACATCTCGTAGGAGGCAATCAGCAGGGAAGTTATGTAGAATGTTTATAAGAATAAGACTGACTATATAAAACCTTCAACGACCAAACGTTAAAAATATAGAGAAAATTTTCTATATTATGATATGGTCTTATCAATATAGAAATATATTGTTGTAATTATATTTTATTTCTTTACCTGTGTATTTTTAAATAATCAAGGGGCCCCCCTTACGGGGGGTTTCGTATAATATTTATTATTACATAAGCGATGTATTATTTTAGTTCTTTTTTTATTTTTATTTGTAATAGTTAGTTAGAAGCTGCAGTGTTTCTAGGGATGTTTCACCAGCAAGCTCTCACTAAGAAAAGGCAAAATAAACTAAGTGTCCCGGAGGGACCGGGTAATGCAATATTATATTTTTAATATAAAATTATCGCCTATATTATTTATACTTTGATTTTTATAAAGATTAATATATTCTACAACGTACGTCGTTGTGGTACATTAAAATATATTTTTTATAATTGTTTACTTAATTTAAGTTCTAATTCAATAATAAATACCCTTATTAATCAATCTGTAAGATATTACACGACAAATAATAATAATGGAAAAAAAAATTCTAAGGGAAAAATACATTCTTCTTTCTATTCAATTTTAGAAGATAAATCTAGAGGAGGTGTATTATTAAGTAAAGTTATATATCATATGCATAATGAAAATAAATTAAATTTACCCCTATTTTTGACATCAAAAGGTCTAAAAGCTTCCCATGACTTAATTAATATGTTAAATCTTTTACCTGAAAATAATAATTCAAGTTTTAAAGGAGATAATTTATTATATGAGTTTTTAATTAATAATTGTGAGAAATTATTTAGATTTAATATGGAATTAAGTTTAAAAACTATTAAACCTAATCTTATGTATAATATACCTTTGAAATATCAAAAAGTAATAGATGGGGATTGTTCAGGTATTTATTGTTTTATACATAAAGAAACAGGTAGTTATGGAATAGGTTCTGCTATTTCTTGTAGAGATCGTCTTTATGATCATATGAATAGTTTTTATGGCCATCGTTTAAAATCTCGTTTACATGAGTGAGTTTTAGCTAATGGAGGTATATCATCTGTTAAATGGGCTCCTATTATTACATACGATAACATCGTTCAAGAATGATATAATAAAAATTATGCATTTAGTTTAAGTAAAGGAGGAGCCAAAATATTACAAGGATTTGGTCAATATGTTAGTCGTATTTTAGAGCAAGGTCTTTATACTAATTACCAACCTTATTTAAATATTAATAATAATAAATTAAAAGATATTATATTTTTTAACTTTGCTTGAGATGCTAGCGAGATGTCACAAGGATTAGATGAAACACATATTTATCAAGCTTGATTAGATAAAGAAGAGACTATATTGTTAGCCGAATCCAATTCTTATAATTCTTTAGCAGATCAATTAAATATCTCAGTAGGTACAGTTAGAAATAATATCAATTGATCTAAAGGTATTGATGTAACAGATGATAAAGGAAAAACTCGTGTTATATATTTAAAGGAAAAAGGTGTATCTTGAAGATTTGAACAATTAAATTCTCAATTAAAACCTAAGGATAGATATGAATTAATTGAATTAAAAGACAGATCTTTATACGATTTAATCCCTGGTAAAATTTATGCATATGATATAGAAACTTTCGAAATTAAGGGTATTTATACAAATCAACGTGAATTGTGAAAGAACTTAAATCCTAATGATAGAAAATGAGAAGAACTATCATTAAATCAACAACGAAGTTTTCTGGATAATAGAATAGGAAGATACTTTAATGTGATTAAACCAGGTGGTATTAGCACTGAATTAGGTAATTTTTATATTTGTAAACATCCGGATTATTTACCTGGTAACACTAAAAAAGCTTCAGGGTTATTTGCAGTTGATACTTTAACAGGATTAACTAAATATTATGCTAATAATAGCCAAGCTGGTGATAGAGGTACAGTAAGACGTAATAGAAATAATAATACTCTTACAAAGGATGGAATTAAATATATAAATGAAGATATCTTTATTAAACATTTTCCAGCTGCCGAAGCTAAAGTAGGGGCTGAATTAAAACTTAATAAAAAACAGTTGGCTAATCTTCCTGATAATCCTAAAATTTAAAAACTTAAATGTCTATAAAGGATTATTATTTCTAGGGGCAGGTGCGGTTATACACGCAGTGGCTGACAATCAGGATTTAATATTTTCTTAAGTCTATTACTGCCTAACTCCGGGAAACTCCTAAAGCTTAAATTACAGCTAGTAAAAGGCAACTTTGAAAGCACGAGTTACTAATCATAACTCTATAGATTATTTTCTGATGTAAAGAGATTTAAGATAAACCACCCATCTCCGTAACTAAATTTTTAGTGTAGCGAGGTGGATCCCTTAGGTGCAATGGATAACCGCGGAACTAAGTTCCTTTATTTATTTTATTATCAATATTTAAGGATAAAAGCGCAACGACTATATGGCAGTAGTGTCTACCCTCCCCTCACCACGGTTTAATACACCGATCTGACGGGGATTGTTATATAGAGTAAGTTTCTCTTGAGGGTAGAGCTAAGAGATAGTCTAGTCCTATGACGAAAGTTTTAGGTTGTAATTTTAATATTTTAATTTTTTTTTTGTCTATCTGTTGGACGCAAGATTTAAATTCGTTCTTGGTTAGACAAAGGATTCTTTTCTACCACCCTCCTAGGGGTTTATGGGGCGAGACGAATTTAAGATTAAATTATAAGAATTATGAAAAAAACAAAAAGACAAAAAAAAATCATGTAATGATTATCACCTATCAGTATCAGTAGTATAATCCTGATTATTAGATTATTTTAAATAATTTATTAAAGGTTATACTTTTTTATTTATTTTAGGGATTTTATACTAATATAGAATAAATAAATAAATTCAGGGTAATTAAGTTTAGATTTATTTAGGGTGGCGCAAGCTCCGGATAGAATAATTCCGTGCTCCGCTACATTTTTAATGGAATTGGTTGATTATCTTACATTTAGATTTTTTAAAGACTTATATATATAAACATAATATTAAAATGTTAAAAATTTGTACAAATTATACTAATTACCTACTTTTACCTAAAATAGTTACTGCTTTACGCAAAAAATATATTCCGTGCTCCGCTACTTTAATTAAAGACAATGGAAAATTAAATCCTTGATTTGTGACAGGATTTGTAGATGGTGAAGGGTGTTTTAATATATGAATTGCAAAAAGTAAAAGTAATCTTATAGGTTGACAAGTTCAAGCTAGATTAATAATTGAAGTTCATGCAAAAGATTTAGATCTTTTAAAAGATATTCAAGCTTTTTTTGGGGGAAAAGGTACAATTACATTTAATAGAAAAGCAGCAAGATACTCAATGGTTGGTTTAAATGATCTTAATAACATTGTTATTCCGTGCTCCGCTACATTTTAATAATTATCCAAGTGTACCACTTGGATCTAAATTGATGAATTATATTCTTTGAAAAAATTGTATTGATTTAATGTTAAAAAAAGAACATTTAACTCGTAAAGGTTTAGAAGGAATAGTTTCTATTAAATCTAAGATGAATTTAGGGGGTTCAGGTGTATTAGATTCATATTTCCCTGAAGCTGAAGTCTTTAATAAACCTTTATTGGAAATTAATAATTCTTAATTGAATCCTTATTGAGTATCGGGATTTTTTGCTGCAGAAGGTTCATTTTTTATAATTATAGAACCTAAAACAAATAAAGTTAGATCGAAAGTAAGTATTACTTTAAATAAAATAGATAAAGATTTATTAATTAAAATAAATAATTTTTTTTATAATATTGGATCTATTTATGACTCACCTACTATTAATGCCGTGGAATTAAAAATAGGAAAAAAAAGATAGTTTATATTATCTCATTTTGATAAATATCCTTTACATGGTTTTAAACTTTATAATTACGGCCTATGGCTGGAAATGTATAAAATAATCCGACTCCGTTAAGTGAAAAAAATTTATCAATAGAAAATTTAAACAAGATTAAATCTTTAAATAGTAAAATTAATAAATGAAATTAAAAGTGAAAAGGTTGGTTAATCTTTATGTGATTTTTTGTTATTTTTGTTTTTTTTTTTTTACGTTAAGAAAATATGGTGGTTTAATTAATTTTTTACCTTTAACTTATACAGTTATACTAATAGCTAGTTTGAGTTTAGTAGCTTTCCCTTTTTAATTCGTTACGATTAAAACATTATTAGGGGTTTAACTGTCAAATTCCGGGGACATCCTAAAGCTTTAATGACTAAACTATTATCGAAAGATATATAGCGGCCTTAAATGAGGGTATAGTAATACTATTAAAGATTATTAATTTATATTAATGAATGGACAATCGCGGATCTAAATCAATTATTAATTGGGTCATTAAATATAATTATAATTGTAAAAGAGCAACGAGTAGATGGCAGTTAGCATATTCTTCTAAGTATGCTTAAGATGTACTCTAATGAACTTTGAAAGAAGTTATCGATCATAGTTACTATTAAATTTTATTGCCTTATGGCATTAGGTTTATAATATGAGCATTTGCTACATTATGTATATCCTTATATTATATATTCTCAAATTACTCGTATTTTCAAGTACAAGTGTTTTTATTCCACTGTAAATAAAAGAATTGTTACAGTAGACCCTTGATTTATCACTGGCTTTGTAGATGCTGAAGGATCTTTTATTATTAGTATAAATTCAAATAAGGAATTAAAAAACAAATGGGGTGCTAAAGCTTCATTTAAAATAACTCTACATTTGAAAGATAAAGCTTTATTAGAACAAATTCAAGCATATTTCGGTGTTGGTAATATTTATGTTTCAGGTTCAACTGTTTTATATGAAGTTAGTTCTTTAAAAGATTTAGAAATTATTATTAATCATTTTAATAATTATAGTCTAATCAGCCAAAAGTGATCTGATTTAGAGTTATTTAAATTAGCTGTAAATATGCTTAAAAAAGGTGAACATTTAACTTTACAAGGGTTAAAAACTTTGATAAGTATCAGAGCATCTATGAATAAAGGTTTATCAGATAAGTTAAAAGCAGCATTTCCAGATATAATTCCTATAACAAGACCTTTGTTAAATAATCGTACTATACCTGATCCTAATTGAATCTCTGGTTTTACTAGTGGTGAAGGTTGTTTTATGGTAAGAGTAAGAAAAAGTTCAACAAGTGCAATAGGATATAAAGTGGAATTAATCTTTCAAATAACTCAACATTCTAGAGATGAAATTTTAATTAAAAATATTATTGATTATTTAGACTGTGGAAAGTATAGAGTTAGAAAAGGTGACTTAGCTGGTGACTTTATTGTATATAAATTTTCAGATCTTACAAAGAAAATTATACCTTTCTTTGAAAAGTATCCTATTATGGGCGTTAAACAGTTAGAGTTTAAAGATTTTAAATCAGTTACAAATATTATGCAAAATAAAGAACATTTAACTAAAAAAGGAGTAAATCAAATAATAAAAATACAATCTAATATGAATACTAAGAGAATATATGATTAAATAAAATTTAAAAATTAAAAAAATAACATTGGTTAATGTATATGACAGGTTTCTATTCTAAAGATTTTATTTTAGAATCTGCATTTGGTCAATTTTGTTTTGAAGGAATAGCTGTTTACTTAATAGCTGTGATAGGGGCTATATTTACTACTTTATACTCGGTAAAAATTTTATTTTTAGCTTTCTTGACTAATCCTAATGGCCCTGTAAATTATTATAAACATGCTCATGAAGGAAATATTTTTATGAGTTTACCTTTAGCTATCTTAGCTTTATTTTCAATTTATTTTGGTTTTATCACTAAAGATATCTACATCGGTTTAGGTTCAAGCTTTTTTAATGACAATAGTATATTTATTCACCCTATGAATGAAATTTTAATTGATACAGAATTTGGAGTAGATACTAAATTTAAATTATTACCTTTTGTATTTACTCTTTCATTTACTATTTTAGCTATTTTAATATCGGAATATTCAGCTAAAGATGTAAATTCATTCAAATTATCAAATTTAGGTTATTATATTTTTGGGTTTTTTAATCAACGTTTCTTAATAGAATTATTCTATAATAAATTCATTGTCAATGGAGTATTAGATTTAGGAGGACAAACTTCTAAAGTTCTTGATAAAGGTAGTATAGAATTAATGGGACCGTTTGGTGCTTATATGTTTTTTTTTTACATTAGTAAAAGTTTAATAGGTATCAGTAATAGTGTAGTTACTAGATATGCCTTATTTTTTATAATACAAATTTGTGTCCTTTACTTAGTATTTATATTTGATAACTATCTAATTATACCAGAGTGATTAATAGTTACATTTTATTTACTAGGACTAAATATTATGATACCTAAAATATAATGATGAAAAAATTATTAAATCTGTATTTTGGAGATTGTAACATAATGTTATAGTGTTTTTTATTCTTATTAATTTTATACGTAATATATGTGGCGTGTACTGAAATTAATTTACTTTATTTTTTTTTGTTTGTTAGTATTTATATTTCTATTAGTTTAGATTAGCTTAATAGCATTTAAATTTTGATTAGTTTCTTAATTTATGGATTTATAATTTTTTGAGGTAAAATATTAAGATAATAAAATTTTATTTAAAGGAGATAAAGATTCTCTAAATCACACTAATAAATTAGATTTTCACGAATCTACTAATTTAGATACTAATTTAAAAAATTTTAAGGTTAACTCAGGTAATTTTTACATTGAATCTTCAGAATCAAGACCAAATTAAAATTTAAACGATGTCAGCTATGAATCTGAAACAGAAGAACCTACTAGTAGTTCTTCTAATGAAATGAAATATTCTCAAAAATCAGAGACAAAATCATAAGTTAAGGATTCTATGGATACATTAACTAAAAATTATGAATCTGTTAACCTGAATAACTATTAAGTTCCCCCTGTGAATAGTGCTCCGGAAGGTTATTTTTTTTTTATTTTATGAAGCTGGTTCTAAGTATATTCTAGATATAATTGGAGCTTGTGATAAGATGGTTTTAAAAGCTTATGCTAATAGAATAAATAGTTTATAAATTAAATCAGTTCAAGAAAAATTATCTAACCTAGAAGGTCTTTCTGAAAAAGAGATTTATGAATTAAAGCTAGATTTATAAGATTATCAATTATATCGTGAAATGGAAATAAAATTTGTAATGAAAGATTTATATTCTAAAATTACTAAAGCAGAGGTTGAACCTAATGAAGGTAGTTCAGGTACAAAAAGAAATAATAATTTTTAAGCTAACCAAGAATCTGTAAAAAAAAGAACAAGAAGTGATTCTAACTAATAATTATTCTTGTGAAGATTATGTATATTTATACAATATTGTATAAATATACATGGATTAGAGTAGAAGGTCTACGATTTGATTGCAGATCGAATTTTTGAGGGGTTCGATTCCTCCCTAATCCTTATTACATTAGATGTAATATAAACAAACGACATGTAAGGTGTAGGTTTATAAAAGGACATTTGTAAATTATAATGAAATTAATGCAAAATAAGTCTTATACATATATATATAAATATACAATATGAGAATATTAAAAAGTCATCCCTTATTAAAACTAGTTAATGGTTATTTAATTGATGCCCCCCAACCAAGTAATTTAAATTACTTATGAAATTTTGGATCATTATTAGCTGTATGTTTAGTTATTCAAATTGTTACTGGAATTACTTTAGCTATGCACTACAATCCTAGTGTTGCTGAAGCTTTCAATTCAGTAGAGCATATTATAAAGTGTTCTTAAAATTAAGTTAATTGCTGGGATACCTTTATCATTTTGTTAAAGACAATCAGCAGGGTGCTAACTAGAATATAAATAATTTATTTTAATAGAACCTTCAGAGACTAGATGCTTAACATTTAATTTTATTATTAGATGATGGTATAGTCCGATCTTTATTGAGAGATAAAGTAATGATATGGTTATTTATCTATGCTTTTTAGAAAGCATAATTTTATTATTGTTTATTTTTGTATCAGGTTTAAAAAATAAAATAAGATTCCGAATAAAAAAATTTCTATCAACTTATTCAATTAAAAACTATCATCAAAGTACTGATAATTATAATGAATTTTTATATTGATTTAGTGGTTTTTCTGACGCTGAAGGTAATTTTTTAGTTACTATAGATCGTTCATATGTTAAACTAAGATTTAAAATAAATTTACATCTTGACGATTTAGCGGTTTTATATATTATACAATCCAGGTTAGGTTTTGGTAGGGTTGTAAAAGAACCAAAAAGAAATAGTTGTTATTATATAGTTGAAGATATATTAAATGTAACTAAATTATGTGATATTTTAAAAAATTATCCTCTTCATACTAGTAAAAAATTAGATTTTAATAGTTTTTATGAAGTTTTGTTAATAAAAATTAACAATAAAACTTTGTCTGATAAGAATATTGAGAAAATAAGATCTATAAAAAATAGTATGAATTCTAAAAGAGAGATTTTTATATGTAATGTTTCGGAATCTCAAATTATAATAGACCCAAATTGATTTATAGGTTTTATCGAAGGTGAAGGTACTTTTGGTATTAAAACTGGATCATCTCTATATTTTCAAGTAGCACAAAAAAATACTAGTCAAGATTGTTTAAATAGTATTACACAATTTTTGTTAAACTTGTCAAAAAATTTAATAATAGATAATGATTTAAGTAAAAAAATACAACCTATAAATGTTTTAAATTCGATTAATGTGAGAACTAATGTGGTATCTTTATCTATTGCTAGTGTAGATGCTTTATACTATTATTTACTACCTTTTTTAGAAAAATATAGCTTTTATAGTCGAAAAGAAGTAGATTTTAAATTATGAAGAATGGCATTAATTTTAAAAATTAAAGGGTATTATTATACAACAGAAGGTAAGAATTTGTTTTTAGATATTTCAGAAATTCTTAACAAAAGATATAGTACAAATCCTTTAACTGAAGACGTAAATAGTGTTATTGATATATTAATTGAAAGATTTAATAATATTTTGAGACAAGATCCTCCTTTTAATGTAAATTTAAATATACCTCATATAGAAAATGTACGTAAATATAGTATAGCCAATAGATCTGAAAATCCTAAAACAGTTTATATATATGTTGACAATGAAATGATTAAAGGATCACCTTTTTCTTCATATAGTTCAGCCCATAAAGCATTAGGATTAAAACCCAGTAGTAATACATGTAATCGTTATATTGATACTAATAGACTTTATAAAAATAAATATATTTTTACATCTAAACCTATAGATAGTGCGTCTAGGGGTTAGATTATAGTAGATAATAAATATAACATAAGAGAAATGATTATGAGAGATGTTAATAACGGATGATTAGTTCGTTACTTACACAGTAATACTGCTTCAGCTTTTTTCTTTTTAGTTTACTTACATATAGGTAGAGGTATGTATTATGGATCATATAGAGCACCTAGAACTTTAGTGTGAGTTATTGGAACAATAATTCTTGTTGCTATGATAGGAACAGGATTCTTGGGTTATGTTCATAGCCCAAAATGGTTTAAAACTAATAAAAATTTTAATTTAACTTATAAAAGATGTTATAGTACTAAGTATAGTATAAAGTATAATTTAGGTGATCGCGTAGAAAAATTTTTAATTGATAAAAACTTAAATCCTGTATTTTTATATGAAGATTTAAAAAAGCAAGATGTAAAAGATATTATTAAGAATGATTTAAAAGATTTAAGTGGAGTTTATTTAATTTTAAATAAATCTACTTTAGATTATTACGTAGGTTCGGCTTCTACGGGTAAATTCTATGCTAGATTTTATAGACATTTAATTAATTTAAGTGGTAGTAAAATTGTAAAATTAGCTGTAAGAAAATACGGTTTAGATAACTTTGTTTTTATGATTTTAGAACTATTCCCTGAAAAGGTTAATGTAGAAAATAATAAAAAATTATTGGATTTAGAAGATTTTTATTTAAAATCTTTATTGCCTAATTATAATATATTAACTGAAGCTGGTAATAGTTTTGGGTATAAACATACTGAGGTGGATCGGATAAAAATGAAGGCTAATTATAGTGAAGAACGTCGTTCTCTTATAACAAATTTAAATAAAGGTAGAACTTTTAGTGAAGAAACTATCAAAAGAATGAGAGAAAGTGTTTTAAATAGAGTTCCGTGTGTATATTCTGAAGAAGCTTTATCTAATATGAAAAAAAATTCTTGTCCGTGCTCCGCTATTATTTTATATAATCTTGGTGATAATACTGTATATGGTGAATATTCTAGTATTTTAGAAGCAGCAGCTAGTGTTAATTGTAATGAAAAAACTATTAGAAGAGCTTTAAAAACAGAAAAAAAAATACTATTAAGATCTTGAAGAGTTGAATTAAAATAGTATATTATTTTAAATTATAGTCTTACGAGTTTAAATTATTATGTTAACCTTTAGAGGGAAATAATATTAAAGTAAAATAGTCTGACAGGATTATTGAATTAATAGTGAATTTTTTTTTAATCAAAAATTTGTTATTATTTTGGCTAAATTAGTGAAAACGGTCAAAAGGTTATATATTTATAATCATAGATCGTCGGTTATCTAAATAATCGCTACAGACTGGGTCACTAACGGGTGGCTGAAATGCTGCTTAATGCACAGTCGGAACTATTAATTATTGTTGAATAATTAACTGGATATACGAACTTAAAGTTATTCAGGCTTATTATATTTTTTTTTTTATGTGTATATTTATGTTTTTGTAAATTTATGGGCCTCCGGCCACAGGTTAAATTTTGTTTTAGTACACTTGTAAGTTTTTATATGAAGTTGTACTATTTATTGTATTATACATAATAAATTAATAAGTTAGGTTGTATGTGCTACCTTATGGACAAATGTCTTTATGAGGAGCTACAGTTAAATATGCGAAGTAATAGCTGTAGTAAAATACCATAAATTGCTGGAAACTCTTTAAAATAATTAAAGACAATCAGCAGGAAATTCGATAAAACTTGAATACATTTAAAAGTATAAGATAAAAACTTTGGTTTTTTATTGTATATTTCTTCAGAGACTAAACGTGGTACATTTTTATTGTATGTTTTGAAATAAGTTTAGATATTAAAATTTAATTTAGACGTGTTTCATGCTTAACAATAAATATGAAGATATAGTCCGATCTGTTAGCGAGAGTTAGCATGGGAGAGTCGCGCCTCCACTTAGGGTAAATTTATCTGTATATATTGGGCATAAACCCTGAAAATATAGTATATACAGGATTAGAGCTAAGGATAAATCGTATTACTATTTTAATCGCATTTGATTTATTAGAGAATTGTTTAATTTATTTTTCCACTTCTTTTTATAAGGAGTTATCTGAAAAAAGTAAAAAAGACTCTAATTCAGATGTCCATATAGTATCAAAATTTACGCCCACGCTTGCAGACGTAGATTTTATAGAATGATTTGTAGGCCTTAGTGAAGCAGAATGTAATTTTTTAATAAGAACAAGAAAGAATGAAAAAGGAGAAGTAGGAGGTTTTGAATTTGTATTTAGAATAACTTTACACCTTTCGTCCCCCTTTTTTTTATTTAGGCGGGACCGAAGCCCGCTTCATTTTTAATCTTATTAATCATTAGTTTTGAGCTTTAATCTTGTATATAAGTGTTATATTTATAATATACAGATAATAATGTATTACTTTGTTGTTTACAATAAGAGACCTTCATACTAGAATATCTGTACAAAAAGCGAATACAAAGAATGTTTTTTATCTAACCCCTAACACTACATTATCTCCTGAATCTAAATTAAATCCTAATTATGTTGTAGGGTTTGTAGATGCTGAGGGGTGTTTTTCTATAAAATTTAAAAGAAATAAAAAAATGAAATTAGGATGATCAGTTTATCTGACTTTTGAAATTCATTTACATGAAAAAGATAAAAAACTATTAGAATTTATAAAAGAATTTTTTGGAGGAGTAGGTAAGATATATTTGGGTAGTAATAAAAGTTACTTATATAGTGTAGGATCTTTATCAGAAATAATAGACAGAATTTTACCTTTTTTCGATAAATATCCTTTATTATCAAAAAAATATCTAGATTATGAGCTTTTTAAACAAGCTGCATTAATTATGCAAAAGAAAGAACATTTGACAGAACAAGGTTTTTTAAATATTTTATCTATTAAATCAGTAATGCGTAATGGATTAACGGAAGTTTTAGCTGAAAGTTTCCCTAATATTACACCAGCTTCTGTTAATTTTGATGTGAAGTTGCCTGAAGTGTTAAATCCTTATTGAATAGCAGGATTTACAGAAGGTGAAGGTTCTTTTATGATCCATATCCAGAGGCATAAAGAACTTAAATTAGGAAAAGCTGTAAAATTAAAATTTCAAATTACTCAACATGAAAAAGATAAAGAATTATTAAATTTAATTTTAATTAGTTTAAATTGTGGAATGTTAATTAGTAATAAAAATTGTAAAGTCTTTGCTGTTTGAAAATTTGAAGATATTTTAAATAAAATTATTCCTTTTTTTGAAAATTATTCTTTACTTGGTGATAAAAAGTTAAATTTCTTAGATTTTGTTAAAGCTGCACATTTAATTGAAAATAAAAGACACTTAACCAAAGAAGGATTAGATAAAATAGAATCTATTAAATCTGGTATGAATTATGGAAGATTATATAAAGATTAATATTTGTACGCAGCATGCGCAGCCGATATTTATTTTTTTTATTACTCGACAATATATTTATATTCTTATTTTTTTATGATAGAGAAACTCTAGAACACATTAAACACACTTTAGGTTGTGGTAGATTAAATACTGAAAGAGATGTTTTAGTTTATACAATATCTCAATTAAGTGATATTGAAAATATATTAATACCTTTGTTTGAATCATTTTCATTAAATACTACAAAACATCTTGATTATTTAGATTTTAAAAAAGCATTCTTTTTATTTAGACATCGAAAATCTAGTGTATTAAGTATAGAACAAATACATTCAAATATTCTTGAATTGAAACAAAATATGAATACTAATAGGGTAAATTTTAAATTACCTGAAGATCATGAAATAATAATAACTAAGAATTATTTAATAGGTTTATTAGAAGGAGATGGATCTTTTTATTTAAATAAAAATGATATGTCAGTTAGAGTTTCTCTAGTTACTACAACAGTAAATAGAAAAGTTCTAGAAAAAATCCGTGAATATATCTTGAGTTTATTAGATGAACCTTCTTTTATGTTAGGTAGTACTACTAAATTAGTAAGTATTAATGATAAAAAAGTAAAAGGTGATAATAGACCCATAACTATTTTAGAGATTTCTCAAATAGATTTTATAAATAATATCTTAATACCTCATTTCGATTGTATTAAATTTAGAACTAAAAAATATAAGGATTATTTAGATTTTAGAACATTAGCTCGTTTAATTTTAGAAGGAAAGTATTTAACTGAAAAAGGTAGCGATTTAATGATAAGATTAGGTGCTAGTATGAATAATAATAGGTTATCTACGTGTTTAAATCCTATAGTTTTAGATGAAACTTTTAAATCTGAATTAGAACTTTTAATTAAATCTGACCCTTTAATATATATAGATTCAGAAGGTAGAGCTTTTATTTTAGATGCTTCGGGTAAAAAAAAATATATCAGATCTACTTATATTATAAAAGCTTATTTTTTAGATGGTTCTTTTAATTATTTTACTAATGGTATTTCATGCGCCAAATTTTTTTATGTAAGTAATAATACTGTTACAACTAGGTTAAATGATGGTAAACCTGTAAAAAATAAAGACGGTTTAGTTGTGGCTAACTGTATAAAAAGAATAAAAGCTTACTCTTCTCTTAAATAATTTTGTTTTTTATTTTGTGTCCCTCCGGGACTCAAATTATAAATTCTAATCACCTATTAAGGAAATTTTGTATTACTAATTTAATTAGTGCTATACCTTGAATTGGTCAAGATATTGTTGAGTTCAAAAATACAAACATTTATATTATATTTATTTTTAGATTAGTTTTAATTAAAAATAGATTAATTAAATTTACTAAAGATAATTTATTACCTACCATAGGAACTATTCATCACAATGCTTTAAAAAAAAATAATAAATCTTTAAGATTAGATAAACAAGACTATATTACAATACCTTCATCTTTTTTAGCTTTTCTAGTAGGGTTAATAGATGGTGATGGATATATTCAAGTAAGTAAAACAACTAAAGGGTTTATAACTATGAAATTAGTTATATCTTTACATCTAGATGATTTATCATGTTTAGAATATATTAAATCTGTTTTAAAATTAGGAAAAATTAATATATATAAAGATTTAAAAAGTCCAACTTGTAAATTAGTAATAAACAAAACTGATTTACAGGAAGTACTGTTTCCTTTACTTATCTATAATAATATACATTTTTTAACTAAGACCAGGGTAGATCAATTTAATTTAGCTATGTATATATTAAAAAATGATCTAAAATTATATAATGATTTACCTGAATTAAGTAATATACCTTCTATCTTTAATATTCCTAACAATTCTATAGATTTTACTTTATTACCTTTTTTTAAAAATTGAATTGTTGGTTTTACTAATGCAGAAGGTTCTTTTTTTATTAAAGTAAATAATGATGGTTGTTTCCAATTAAAACAAAGAGCACATACTGAATTATTTGAGGCATTTAAATTAGTATTTAACACTAATAGAAAAATTGATACTACAAATAATTTTAATCAATTTAGTGTTAGTTCTAAAGCTGATATACAAAAAGTTATTGATTTTTTCTCATTTACAGGCTTACACCCGTTAATCGGATTGAAAAATATTCAATATCTTAAATGATTAAATGATTTAAGTAAAAGTTCACGTTACGGTGGTTTAAATTATCCGAAGTAATTATAAATATATATGTGTATGAGCTCCTTAGAAAGGTAACTTTCTAGAGGCAAATGGGGGAAATTACATGAATATCTTATGTCTATCTCCTAAACATACAGATTATATGTAGCGAAATTTAACTTGGTATTTTAAATAGGTTAAAAACGTTCAACGACTAATGAGTGAGTGGTACCAACAATAAGCTCAACACGATACCCCATAAACCATAAGATTTTTGGTTTAAAGATATAGTCTAATTACATTTTAAAGAATGTGAATATAATTTAAATTTTATATATATAATAATTTGTCATTTGAGGAGGTTTTAAACACTTAGAACCATATTACGGCGACGTAATATTAAAAATTCTGCTTAATGCTGGAATATCCCCAATTATAGGAGTTATGTACGTTTTACTCTTAATTTTATTAATTGTTTACGTAAAAATCATAATGACACGGGGACAATCAGCAGGGGTTAGAAGTCTTTCTACTTTCGAAGCCTCTCAGAGACTAGACGCAGGAAATCTAGATTATGCATATATAGTTGGTTTATTTGAAGGTGATGGTTATTTTTCGATAACAAAAAAAGGGATATATTTGTTGTATGAGGTAGGAATAGAATTATCTATAAGAGATGTCCAATTAATATATAAAATAAAAAGTTTATTAGGAGTAGGTGAGGTTAATTTTAGAAAAAGAGGGGAGATAGAAATGGTTTCATTGAGAATAAGAAATAAAAATCATTTAAAAGAATTTATTCTTCCTATTTTTGACAAATATCCTATGTTTTCTAATAAGCAGTATGATTATATAAGATTTAGAGATTGTTTAATTTCTAATATTAATAAATATGATAATTTACCTTCCTATACTAGAAGTATTGTTCCATTATATGATATTGATTCCATAATAAATGCACCTTATTTTTCTTCTTGATTAGTGGGATTTATAGAAGCTGAAGGTTGTTTTAGTATATATAATCTAAAAAAAGATTATTTAGTAGCTAGTTTTGATGTATCTCAAAAAGATGCAGAAGTTTTATTATCAGCAATTGGAAAATATTTATCTTTTACTACTGCTATTCACTGCGATAAATCCAATTGTTATAAATTAAAAGTAACAAGTGTTAGATCAATAGAAAATATTATTAAATTTTTAGGTTCTGCACCTGTTAAGTTACTAGGTAATAAAAAATTACAATATATATTGTGATTAAAAGAATTAAGAAGAATTGAAAGATACAACAAAAGTATAAAAATACCATCTACCTACTAACTATATTGTAAGATTTAGATTAAGATATAGTCCGATCAACGGCGAGACCTGTTGAGTATAGTGAGAGTAATAATAAAAAATTATTATGTAGACTATCAACATATATGCAGTGTAAATAACGCTACGTTAAATAGATTTTTTGCGTTACATTTTGTTTTACCTTTTATATTAGCGGCTTTAGTATTAATGCACTTAATAGCTTTACATGATGTAGCTGGGTCAAGTAACCCTCTTGGAATTTCAGGATCATATGATAGAATTCCTTTTGCTCCTTATTATTTATTTAAAGATTTAGTAACAATATTTATATACATATTTGTATTAAGTATGTTTGTTTTCTTTGCTCCTAATTATTTAGGTGACAGTGATAATTACATTATGGCTAATCCTATGCAAACACCTGCAGCTATTGTACCTGAATGATAGAGTGAAATATAAATGTCATTCTAAAATCTCGAGAATTGCTGGAAAATTTTTATAACTAAAGACTATCAGCAGGAAAGCAATTTGTTGTTTTTCACTAAATTGAATCTTCAGAGACTATGCACGAGACAGTTATATATTTTTTATATAATTGAAGATATAGTCCGAACATAGTAGAAATACTATGATTATAACATAAGATCAATTGATTTACCTATAATTATATTTTTTATCTCTAGTCAAGTATTATTTTCAGCACGTTCAACTAAAGGGGTAACTCGTTTATCTTCATCTGAAAGAGCTTTAATTACATTACCTGATGAGGTTAAAGATATATTAATAGGGATTTTACTTGGAGATGCCCACATAGTAAGAAGATCACCCACTGGTAATTCTAGATTAGTTTATGCTCAAACTGCTGTAAAACATAAAGAATATTTTGACTATGTTTACAGTTTTTTTTTACCTTTTTGCGTAAATGATTATAAACCTCAATTAAGATTAGTAGTGGATAATAGAACTAAAAAAACATATAGTGCTATATCTTTCACAACTATGCAACTTCCTTGTTTTAATGAATTTAGAGAGATGTTTTACGATTCAGATAGAAAAAAAATAGTTCCAAATAACATAATAGATTTGTTAACACCTCGTGGTTTAGCATTTTGAATTATGGATGATGGAAGCAAGCACGGTAGTGGTTTACATATTAGCGTCTATGGGTTTACTAATTCAGATGTCGATAAATTAATGTTTACTCTACAAGATAAATTTAATCTAAAATGCTCTATTCATTATAACAGGGATAACAAACCTCGTATTTATATATTTAAAGAGTCTATGGACACTTTAATAACTTTAGTAAAACCTTATTTTATTAAAGAAATGTTATATAAACTAGGATTATAAAGCTGTCATTCATTACCCTATTTAGGTTATTGAGATTGACTTTTTTGATTTATTACCATTCTATGCAATATTAAGATCTATTCCTAATAAACTTTTAGGTGTTATTGCTATGTTATTTGCTATTCTTATTATTATGTTATTACCTATAGCTGATTTAGGTGTATCAAAAGGTTTCCAATTTAGACCTTTAAATAAAGTAGCCTTCTGAGCGTTTGTGGCTAATTTCTTAATATTAATGGTATTAGGAGCTAAACATGTAGAAAGTCCATTTATTGAATTTGGACAAATAAGTACTGTATTATACTTTAGCTACTTTGTGGTTGTATTACCTTTAATTAGTATATTTGAAAATACTCTTAGAGATTTAAATTTTTATATCTACGGAGGAATTAATAAATAAATAATAATAATTGTAAATATTTAATACTTTTATTTGTAAAAAGTAGTAATTTTTTAATTAAATATTACGAGGGTGAGGTATTTATAATGTTTATTGTAAATAAGGCGGGATATATACAAATAAATAAAGGTAACATTTGTATACATACATTTGCCTAAAGCGGACTTAAAAAAAAAATTTTTTTTCCCGGTTTCGCTTAAATTTTTAAAACTGAAGCTATAAAGTAGTTATACACGGATATAACTCTATTAAATATCCTTTTATTAGAAGATATGTTTTATAAGATAGTGAAAATTAGGCGCCGACTTCGTGGTCGGCATCATATTAATATTTAACATAAATAATACTAGGTGTTAAACACGTTTAATAATTTTGGATATATGTACAATTAGTAATTATTATTATACTTTTAAGCGGCTTTAAGATAAAATTGCTAATTTTATAGCTTGTGCCATGTATTAAAAAAAAAAAGTTCAAATTTTTTTAAACCTGTTTTTTATTTTTTTTAGGTTTATTTTTTTTTTTGTTTGTCTTTTTTTACAGGATTACCGCTCTACGAGCTGTAAATGGTTGAGACCTTAAATTATAAATTATATGAAATAACTAAATTATCTTCTATAAAAATGGGTACTGAAAGATGATTCTTTTCAACTAATGCAAAAGATATAGGTATTTTATACTTAATATTTGCATTATTTTCAGGTTTAATAGGTACAGGATTTTCAGTATTAATTAGATTAGAATTAAGTGGGCCAGGTGTTCAATTTATTTCTGACAATCAATTATTTAATGCTATAGTTACTGCACACGCTATCTTGATGATCTTCTTTATGGTCGAAAAAAGTTTTATTTTTAATTTTTTTAGTCTAAATTCCTTTTTTTATAAGAATCGTCTTGACGATTTAAATGCTGATGTTGTTATAGGGGATTCTAATAATAATAATGGTGATAATAATGAATTTAAATATACTAAAATTGTCGTTAATGATCCCTCTAATAATAGAAAACTTATTCTTAATAACACTAAGAATAAAAAAGGTGTATATGTTTGAGAAAGTTTAGACGGTAAAAATTTGTATGTTGGTCACTCTATTAATTTATATAATAGAATTTCTTCTTATTTTATGTCATCTATTCTTAAAACTAAATCACGTAGAGTTTTACGTTATTTAAATAAATATGGGTTTAATAATCTTAAATTAACTATTTATATTATGGATGATAAATCTACTTTAGATGAAGTAGTTAGTTTAGAACAACATTTTATGGATACTTTAAATCCTAATTTAAATGTGGATCCTATTGCTAGTAGTTCTGGTTTTCATACACCTATGAGTATTGAAATACGTGAAAAATTACGTAAAGAAAGAGGTACACCTGTATATATCTATAATTCAGTGGATTTTTCTTTATTACATCTTTTTGAATCAAAACAATATGTTTATAATTCCATTAATATACACCATAAAATTTTAAACGATTGTTTAAGTACTGGTACTTTATATTTAGATACTTTTTTCTTTTCTTTAGATCTAATCAAGGAATCCCCTAATAATGCTAATTTAATTAGTTTAGCTGAACTAAAAGAGTTAGTTAAAGAAAAACGTGATAAATTTATTGTAAAACATCCTGCAGCTAAAATAATAATAGCGGAATATAAAGATGATCCAAGTAAAAACTTGGAATTTTCATCTTTAAACAGTTTAGCTACACATTTAAAAGGTGATCGTCAAGTTATTAGAGAATATCTGAAAGGGAACACAACAAAATATTATCGTGGAAAATGGAAATTTAGATACAAAAATTAAAATAAATAGGCATGGCCGAATAGGATAGAAATATCTTATGTTTTATTTTACTATTTGCTGGGATACCTTTAGAGCCTTTATATCTAGTACTACAGACTTTATATTATATAAAAGCAGTAGGATACAGTAACAATTAAAGGATTAGGCAATCAGCAGGAAACCAAATATAAAAGGGCTCTCTTTCTGTTTTTTTTTGTTTTTATATTGAGCAATAAACACTTTTATAAAGTAGGATCCTCAGAGACTACACGTAAAATACCTGACTAATTATATATATAATTATCTTATTGTGGTTAAAGGTAAAGATATAGTCCAAACATTAATGAAAGTTAATGAAAATTGTATGCCAGCTTTAATAGGAGGTTTTGGTAATTTCTTAATGCCACTTATGATAGGGGGACCTGATATGGCATTCCCTAGACTTAACAACATTAGTTTCTGATTATTACCACCTAGTTTAATTTTAATCGTATTCTCGGCCTGTATTGAAGGTGGAGCAGGTACAGGATGAACGCTTTTAAAGGATAAGGTGTTGCTTCTCGGTAACGAGGAGGCAATAAAACTCTTCTCGATGCGTGAAATTCTTCTATTGCTATTTTATATAGCATACGTTATTGACTACTCATGCTTTAAATATGTGGCCTCCGGACTCATATTAAAAGCGTACGTAAAAATGTCAATTGCACGGAGACAATGCGCCTGGGTAGATACTAAAAATTATTCTACCCATCAGAGACTTAACGAAGAGTATCCAGATAAAAATAGTAGAATTTGATTTGAAAAATGATTAGTAGGAGTAACTGATGGAGATGGTTCTTTTTCTATTGTACGTCAAAATGATAGGTGAAATTTAGCTTTTAAAATAAGTCAATCGAGATATAACCTAAGACTTCTTTATTATATAAAAAAAGAGTTAGGAGTTGGTTCTATTACTACTGATAAAACTAAAGCACAGTTTTTTATTAGAGATAGAAAAAAACTTCATGATATTATATTTCCTATATTTGATAAATATTCTTTATTAACAAGTAAAATGTTTAATTATGAAAGATTTAGACAAGCTTATTTTATTTTAGAAGATGCTAGTTTAACTAAAAATGAAAAAGATCTAAAACTATTTGAACTTAAAAATAGTATTTTACCTGATAATTATATTTCTCCGGCTTGAAGTAAAGCTAATTTACCTTTAAAGAGTATTAATGATTTAAATAATGTAATGACTAAGCCTTGATTAGTAGGGTTTATTGAAGCTGAAGGTAGTTTTTATTTAGTTAAAAAAGCTGAGGATAGAATGACTCATGGTTTTGGCTTAACACAAAAACTTGATAAAATTGTATTAGAAGCTATAGGTTTTAATTTACATATAGCTACTAAAGTAAAGTATAAATCTAATCAGGGGGCCCCCGGAGGGGCTAATTATTATATTTTAGATACTACTAATTCTAGAGCTATTGAAAATATTATAGATTTTTTTAGAAATACAATGAAAGGTATGAAAGCTGTTGAATATAGAATATGATGTAGATCATATGTTAAACATAAAGGAAATTATGCCAAATTAGAAAAAGTCAGAAATATAATTAGAAAATTAAGAACTAATTTACAAAAAGTAGAACAATAATTCTATCTATTTATCTGGATAAAGGTATAGTCCGAACAACAAATAAATTTGTTGAGTATAACGATAGTTTAAATAAGCTTCTATTTAAATGAGGTTATCAACATAATTGTTATCCTCCTCTGTCAGGACTACAAAGTCATAGTGGACCTAGTGTAGATTTAGCTATATTCTCATTACATCTGTCAGGTGTTTCTAGTCTTTTAGGTGCAATTAATTTTATTACAACAATTGCTAATATGAGAACACCAGGTATTAGATTACATAATTAAAATAAGCCTTTATTGTGTAAAAGAGCCAAATTCCGGGGAAGCCCTAAAGTTTTAGTAACCAAAGTTATAAAAGAAATTTTATGACCGGCCTGGTTAATGACCCAGGGTAAGGTAACATCACTAAAAATAAAATAATATATTGTTTTAATGGGTAATCGTGGATCTAAATCAGCAATTAAGTATGAGTCTTTTATTAGGCTTAGTTATACATACTTATACTGTAAAAGAGCAACGAGTAGATGGTTCTTCGAAATTAAAAAATTTAGATTTCGTAAGGTGTACTCTAGTTACTGGGGAAACTCGGTCTAAGTTTAAATTTGTTAATAATTTTTTTATTTAGATTATTGACTAAATTTGATACTTAAAATTAATATTATATATATTAATAAACGAATTATACTACTAGCTCTAATAGTCTTAATCCTTGATTAATAACAGGTTTCAGTGATGCTGAAGCTAGTTTTGGTTTAAATATTAATAAACAACCTAAACTTAAAATAGGTTGAAGTATTAAATTAGTATATTCTATTCATTTACATTCTAAAGATGCGGATATTTTATACTCGTTACAACGTAGTTTTGGTTTTGGTAATGTATCTATTTACGGGGATAAAGTATTATATCAAGTATCTAAATTAAGTGACTTAGAATGTATTATTGCTCATTTTTATAAATTTCCACTTAAATCTCAAAAATATGCAGATTATTTATTATTTAAACAAGCATTTGAAATTGTTAAAGATAAATTGCATACTACTGAAAATGGTCTACAAAAATTACTAAGTATTAGAGCTTCTCTTAATAAGGGTTTATCTGAAAGATTGAAAACAGATTTTAGTAATATTATTCCTGCGTTAAGACCAGAAGTTCCTAGAGTTAGTTTAAATTTTGAAAATGTAGAGGATAAATTTTGAGTATTAGGATTTGTAAGTGGAGAAGGGTGTTTCTTTGTAAAAACTAGTAAATCTAAGACACATAAATTAGGTGTTAGTGTGGCATTAGCTTTTTTAGTTTCTCAAAATTTACGTGATTATTCTTTATTAGAAGAATTAAAAAAATTCTTTAGTTGTGGTACATTAACTATTACTGAATCTTCTGAGGTTGGTACGTTTAATGTCAGAAGTGTTTCTGATGTTTTAGATAAAATTATACCTTTTTTTGAAGAGTATCATATATTAGGGGAAAAACACAAAGATTTTAAAGATTTTAAAGAAGCATCCTTATTAATTAAATCTAAATTACATTTAACTCAAGAAGGGTTAGATAAAATTATATTAATTAAATCAAGAATGAATTTTAAAAGAAATTAGAAAGTATTATAAAATTATTATGCTTAGTACAGTTATTTGAATTTTATTTAGCCAATGTTAGGCATCTTCTAGCTTTCTGCTGTGTCCCGCTAGGGACTAGAATTTAAATAAAACAAAAAAATAATTTATTGTATTAATGCTTACAGACTTTTAGGTATTAAGTTAAATTTAAAATTATGCATTATTAATATTTTTTTATTGATATTTTGCTACGAATATGGCTTTATTCGGATGAGCTGTAGTTATTACAGCTGTTTTATTATTATTATCACTTCCAGTCTTAGCTGGTATTATACTGCTAGCTTTATATTTGGCTAATTGCTGGGAAAAGATATTTATATTGTTTATATCTCTATCAGCAGGATGTTTAATAAGTTTAGATTTATTAAATATCTTCAGAGACTATACGCCAAAATTTGTATGTTATAAAGGGTCCCACGTGCTCAGTGAAACACGCACGTGGGCTTATTTAAATTCTAAATTATTTTCAACAAGTTCAAATCCGAAAGAAAATACTTTAAAAGAGTATAATAAAAATAATGAATTTGATCCGAGATTTGCTTCATATTTAGCTGGTTTAATAGAAGGTGATGGTACTATTATAGTGCCAAAATCTGAAAGATCTCCTAAGGGTAAATTATATTATCCTTCAATTCAAATTGTTTTTGATTTAAGAGATCTTCCTTTAGCTATTATGATACAATCAAAGTTAAATCATGGATCTGTTTCTAGAAAAAAAGGTTCGAATGCTTATGTATTTTCAATAAATAGTTTTGAAGGTTTAATTCTTGTAACGAATATTATAAATGGTTTTATGAGAACACCTAAAATTTATGCATTATATAGATTAATCGATTGATTAAATTTAAGATTTAATTTAAATATAGAAAAAAAATATATGGATAAAAGCAATATAAATTCTAATAATTGATTAGCAGGATTTATAGATGCAGATGGACATTTTTCAGTTAGAACTACTCTAAATTCTAAATATCCTAGAATAGAATGTAAATTTGAATTATCTCAAAGACAAAATGATCATAATAATGAAAATAATTTTGAATATTTAAGTTTAATAGCAGATTTTTTATCTACAACTGTAAAAGAAATTCGAATGGATAAACCTAAACCTGAATATAGAGTAAGAACTACTAGTTTAAATGGTAATTTGATATTAATAGAATATTTAGATAAATATCCTTTATTTTCAAGTAAATATTTAAATTATAATGATTGAAAAAAAGTGTTAGCATATTTTGAAAATAAAAAGCATACAGAACCAGAATCTATAAAATCTATAGTTGAAATAAAATTACAAATGAATAATCAAAGAACTGAATTTGTTTGAGATCATTTAAGTAAATTTTATAACTTATACAAGTAAGATATAGTCCCAACAATATGGAAACATATTGAGTATCTACCGTAAGTAGGAACTATTGGAACTATTTGCGAGGTTTAAATTACCATGAGACCTAGTCTAGTAGATCAAGACAAATTTGGGTATAACTATGATTCTTACAGACCGTAATTTTAATACTTCATTCTTCGAAACAGCAGGGGGTGGAGATCCTATATTATTCCAACATCTTTTCTCGAAGGATATTTTAATAAAATATTTTATTATTTTAAGTATTTTTTCTGTTATAATTTATTTTAATAAATGAATTTTTACTTTATTTAAGGATTTCTTTATAATTAATTCTAGTACTTTTACAGATAAATTTAATTTTTCTAAATTTTATGCAAGTTTTACCAATTATTTGCCTAATACAGCTTTACCTACTGAAAAATTTTTAACTTGATTAATTGGATTTACAGAAGGAGAAGGATCATTTATAGTAAACAATAGAGGTGATTTGGTTTTTGTAATTACACAAAGTAATTATGATATTAATGTTTTAGAGTTTATAAAAGAAACTTTAGGGTTTGGTAAAATAATTGCTCAATCATCTCACACTAGTAGATATGTTACTCAAAATAAAAAAGAAATAGAATTGATCATTCATTTATTCAATGGTAATCTTGTTTTACCTATTAAAAAAGAGAGATTTTCAAAATTTGTAGAAGGTTTTAATGTTTGGGTAAGTAAAGGAAGAATTAGATTAAACACTATTGAATTAAAAAATAGTTTTATTTTACCCAGTTTAGATAATAAATGGTTGTTGGGGTTTGTAGATGGTGAAGGTTGTTTTACTTGTTCAATAGGAAAAGATAAAGGATTTAGTTTTAATTTCAATATTTCTCAAAAATGAGAGGAAAATGTTAAAGTTTTAGAACATTTTTGTATTTTATTTAAAGGAGGAGCAGTGACAAAACATACTGCTAATAGTGTTTATGAATATAGAATAGGAGGAGTACAAAATTGTAAAAATGTATTTCCTTATTTTGATAATTATGCATTATATACTAAAAAATCTCTATCTTATAATTTATGAAAAGAAGTTCATAAAGATTTATTAAATAAAGATCATTTAGATTCTATAAAAAGAGTAAATATGATTGAAAAAGCTAGAATGATAAATATAATTAATTAAAATATAGGGAAAAAAAGTTAAGGTTTAACGTGAAAGTTAAAATACTTTTAAGGCAGATTTAAGATATAAGACCTGAAAAAGGAAATATTATTTATTTAATATACCTTAGACTTAGTTAATATTTAGTTATTACTACTTGCAACTTTTAAGTAACATATATATATAATAGCGTATATATTTTTTTACATATCAATATAGTTTTTAATAATAAATTGATATAAGAAAAAGTTAGTATAAATATTAGCGATACTGATGTTAACGGTCAATAAGTATTCTTGTTTAAAGACCGTCGGTTATCTAAATAATCGCTACAGACTGGATCATCAGTGGGTAGCTGGGATGCTGCTTAATGTACAGTCGATTTCTTCTATACTTTATGTATATATAAGCCCATAGGTAAAGCCAATGGTACCTAGATTTAATAAAAGAACGTAAAAATTATTTATGAAAAGTTAAATTTGAAGAAATGGATTCTTCGGTCACCCCGAGGTTAAATTTATAAGCCTCGTAATGTTGCTATATGCTGGGAAAGCTTCGATGTATAGTTTTAAATACTATATCTTTATAGACACAGTAAAAAAGTTAAAACGATGAAGTCAATCAGCAGGTAACACCCAATTTTTTTTTTTTAAAAAAAAAATTGGTGGAACCTCAGAGACTATATGCGACAATACTGAAAATATAAAAAATATATCTATTCATGTACCTACTCACTTAAAACCCTTAAATGATGAACAATTCGGACATTATTTAGCAGGTTTAATTGACGGGAAGGGTTATTTTAATACCCAACAACAATTAATAATTGAATTTAGTTCTTCTGATGTTAAATTAGCCTACTATATTAAAAGTATGATAGGTTTTGGTCAAGTAAAAAAAGTTAAAGATAAAAATGTTTATATATATATTATATCTAATAAATTTGGTATTATTAAAACAATAAATTTGATTAACGGTAAATTAAGAATTATTGACAAGTTTAATCAAGATATTGATAATATATTAACTAATTTAAAAGAAAATATAGAATTTAAATTTAATGATTCTAATAATTTGATTAACGGTAATTATTGAATTACAGGTTTTTCTGATGCAGGTGCTAGTTTTCAAATTGAAATTGTTAATAAAATTAATGAACCTAAACCAGAAATTAGATTAAACTTAAAATTTGATAAACAAGATAAAAATGTCTTAATATTAATTAAAGAAGTATTTGGAGGTATTATTTCATATGAAAAATTAAATAATAGTTATACATATAATTCTAATAGTTTTGGCTCTGCTAGAAAAATCTTAAATTATTTTGATAATTTTCATTTACAATCTAATAAATATGTTAATTATCTTAAATGAAGAAAAGCATATATAATAGTACAAGAAAAAAATTATTTAACAGAAAGAGGAATGGATAAAATTATAAAATTGAAAAATTCAATAAATATAAATTCAGTATAAGATAGAGTCCTAACAAAGACTAAAGTTTTTGAGTATTAATCTTAATAGATTATAGACTTATACTATTAAATTAATCAAAATATTTGTTATATATTAATTATTCCTGCTTTTGGAATAGTTAGTACTACATTATCAGCAAATTCAAGTAAAACTATATTCGGTTACAAAAGTAGCTCTTTAATAAATTTCATTTTATTAACGCAACAAACTGTATTCGGGAAAATTTATATAGAAATATTTTTTTTATATTTACTATTTAATAACCCGCAGATAACCAAAGCATTAAGTGTAGCATCTAAATTTTTTGTTGGCTTAGAAATAATTAAATATTTAATTATTAGTAAAACCTTTTATATGCTAGGTTGAATATTAAAAATTTTTACACTTAAAAATAATAATAATTTTTTTAATTCATTAAAATATAAATTGATTGATTTACATTTAATTTCTACGATTATTAATAGATGTCGGTTTACTTATAATTCTCGTTTTATCTCTTTAACGAAGTTATTTTATTCTGTATCCCTCTCTCGAATGGAGTATTTACATCCTTATTTCATAACGGGGTTTACAGATGGAGAAGGGTGTTTTTTTATTAATATTAGACCTAGACCTAATAGAGAAAAAGGTTATGCTGTAGAACTCTTATTTAAGATATCTTTATCTTCTAAGGATAAATTCTTGTTAGAAAAGATAAAAAAATTTTTTGATGTAGGAACGATATTAGATCAAGGAAGCACCGTCTCGTATAATGTCAGATCTTTAAAGGATATTCAAGTTATTGTGAACCATTTTGATAAGTATCCATTAATAACTCAAAAATGATCGGATTATCAATTATTTAAACAAGTATTTGAATTAATGAAGCAAAAACAACATTTAAATATTGATGGTTTAAATAAGATAGTTGCGATTAAAGCTGTTTCTAATAAAGGTTTATCAGATAAATTGAAAATACTTTTTCCTGATGTAATACCAGTAGTTAGACCTTTAGTTAAGAGTTCCAAAATTCCCGATCCTTATTGAGTTGCTGGATTTGTTGAAGCTGAGGGTAGTTTTTATATAAAAGTTTCAAATAAAAATGCTGTAAGTTTTAGATTTTTAGTAACACAACATATTCGAGATATGGAACTATTAAATAATTTAGCTTTGTATTTAAATTGTGGTTATGCTATACCTAGATCTAATAGTGTTAATCATTATGATTATTTTGCTACAAAAAAAGAGGACATTAAGTGTAAAATTATTCCTTTTTTTGAAAAATATACTCTTCAAGGTAATAAATTAAAAGATTTTAGGGATTTAAAAAAAGCTGTAGAACTTAAATGTAATAATCTTTCTTTAACACCGGAAATTTTGGCTGACATAATGCAAATAAAACAAGGAATGAATCAAAATAGATTACCTGAACATTACACTGAAAAAACTTCACTAGATTCTAATTTATCCTCTACAACGAAGCTTAATCTAACTAAAAAAAGTGTAGGCTCCATGTTGTGTACAAAAAGACATTTTTCTAGTGCAATTCCTAGAGATAAGCGAGATAAATTGGATCAAAAAAAATATTTAGAATGATTGGCGGGATTGATAGATGGAGATGGTCAATTTAAAACCACTAAAAAAGGTTTTTCAAGTTTTAATATTATAATGGATATAGAAGATAAAGGGGTATTGTATGAAATAAAGCATAGATATGGAGGTTCTATTAAATCGATTTCAAGGTCTAATTCCTTAAAATATAAATTATTGAATAATAAAGGGTTAATAGCCTTAATTCACGATATTAATGGTTTAATTAGAAACCCCGTAAGAATGCTTCAGTTAAGTAGGATTTGTGAAAATTATAATATAGATCTTTTAGAACCTAAACCCTTAGTCTATCTAAATGGTTGATTTAGTGGGTTTATAGATAGTGATGGTTCTATATATATAGATGAAAAGTCTTACTTATTAACTATTTGTGTAACACAAAAAAATAAATATTTATTAGATCCTTTACAAATTTTATATGGAGGAAGAATTAAAATTCTTTCTTATAAAGAAGCGTTTCAATATTCTATATTTAGAAAAAACGAGGTATTAGGTTTAATGGATAATTATTTTAAAAATTTTCCTTTAAAATCATATAAAGCATCTTTAAGATTTAATTTAATTAAAGAATTTTATCTTTTAAAAGATTATAAAGATTTAAATGTTAAAGAAATAGAAAAATTCAATCGATGAGTGTCATTTAAGAATAAATGAGATAAAATCTAATTAAGTGATAACTTATATCAAAAAATGAAAAATTATTATTATATGTGAGTAGGAATCTCAGAGGCCATATGTTTGTGATCGACTAATTAATAAGATTCTTTTTATAAATATTACTAGGTACTCCCTTTTTATGAAAATTAAAAAATTCATTAGTAAAAATCTTAGTAATTAATGATAACCCGCAGATAACCAAAGCACGAAGTGTAAACTTCAAACTCTGTATAAAAGAACTTATGGGGTTAAGCATGTTAGTAGGAATCTCAGAGGCCATACGTTTGTGATCGACATTGCTTTTTACATTTAACTGTTTATATAAATCTATGACACAAGCTTTAAATTTATTTTTTAAAGGAGGGATATTTCGTCAACAATCATGCTCAACACCCTCAATAAATCCCGTAATGTTTTTAGCTACCTCTGATATGGAGGATTATAAAGATAAAGAACCAGATAACCGAGAAATTGATGATGATTTTGAAAAACCAGGTAAGGGTTACAATAAACCATCTAGTGATGGTTCTAATGATAAATTTTATGAATGGTTAGCGGGAATTATCGACGGAGATGGTTGTTTTTTAGTTTCTAAAAAAGGATATTGTAGCTTAGAGATAGTTACACAACTTAGAGATAAAAAATTTTTATATCAAATAAAACAAAAATTTGGTGGTGCTGTAAAATTAGTAAGTGGGAATAATCATTTAAGATATAGATTACATCACAAAGAAGGTTTATTAAATTTAATTAATAAAGTTAATGGTTTAATAAGAAATCCTATAAGAATTCTTCAATTAGGTAGAATTTGTGAAATTTATGATATAGAATTAAAAGACCCTAAATCCTTAACTTACTATAGTGGATGATTAGCTGGGTTTATAGATACTGATGGTTCAGTATATTTAAATCTTGCTTCAGGTCAATTATACATAACAGCTACTCAAAAAAATAGATTTATTTTAGAAGCTTTAGTTGAATTATACGGAGGTACAATATATCCTCAGGTTAAAAAAGAAGCTTTTAAGTGAGTTTGTTATAAAAAAAAAGAAGTTTTAGCTTTAGCTAATGACTATTTTAAAGTTAATCCTTGTAGATCTGAGAAAATGATGAGAATAAGTATGATTAATGATTTCTATAAACTTAGAAATTTACACGCTCATACTGCTCCAGTAAATTCTGATTTAGGTAAAACTTGAAAATATTATATGATCAAATGAAATAGTTTTATGGAAAAATAGTTTAACAAAAAAAATGTAAAATAGACAACAGTATATTAATTAGTCGATTAAGAGATGGTCCAATTCATATAACTTATTAAGAGCTGTTCGTAATCCATAACGCTCACACTTTAATTATTGCTCTCTACATAATTAAATTTAATTTTCTTTTTAATTCACGTGACCTTTAAGGATCACGTGGGCATATTATTTAGAAAGGGTCTACCATCTACGCTGTAGGGGGGACCTATTAGTTATTTAAACTATAAATTTCTACTTAATAGGGTGGGTTAGGGGCATAAAAACAAAATATTTAATATATATGTGTAGAGAGCAAAGTAATTATTTTGTTAAAAATTTTGTAAGTTTGTGAAAAGTACATCGGGATGGTTTACGCCATGATGTCAATTGGAATATTAGGATTTATTGTTTGAAGTCATTTTGAGGCTTCGCCCTATAGTGATATAGGGAATATAATTTATTTTGCTATATGCTGGAACAGTTTAGTATTAATAAGTACCTTGAATGGTAAAAATCTTATTAGTTATACTCAATCAGCAGGCAATTTGTCCCTGTATTCGGGGAGCGTTAGCGCTTCTTGGGATAATAAACAAAGTGCTTCAGAGACTACACGCAAAACATCTTTTAATTTTACAGCTTTTCGTGATTATTATAATACATTTTTTAAAAATAGTTCTCAATTATCTGATGATTGATTAACTTGATTTATTGGTTTTGCAGAAGGAGATGGAGCTATTCAAACTTATGCTAATAGTACTAGAATGCGTTTTGTTCTTACTCAAAAAGAAAGCTTAATATTATACGATATTAAAAATAAATTAAATATAGGTGAAGTTAGACATTTCCCTCAAGGGAAAAGTGGTAAAAATAATGATTTTTACAGATTAATCGTTGATGATCCTTCACATATATTGTTGTTAGCTCATTTATTTAATGGGAATTTAGCCTTTAACCATAGAATTGAACAATTAGCTCTCTGAGTTAATGTTTTAAATCATCGTTTTGGGTATAATACTATAGAATTAAATAGTACACCTGTTACAATTACTTTATTAGATGCTTGATTGTCAGGATTTACTGACGCCGAGGGATGTTTTAATGTATCTATTACAGCAAATTCTAGATATGTTTTAGGGCATGTAATAAAAATGCGTTATTTATTAGATCAAAAAGATAAAATTATACTTAATAAAGTATATGAATTATTTGGATTTGGTAAAGTTACATTAAGATCAGGTACTGAAGATGTCTATCGTTATACTGCTACAGGATTTAAACCTTTAAATGATGTAGTAAGATATTTTAAATCTTTCCCGTTACGTACAAAAAAAGCTTTTTCTTTTGAAAGATGATTGACTGTACATAATATAGTATCTAATAAATTACATTTAACACCCCAAGGTTTAAATGAAGTAAGAACAATACAAAAACAAATCAATTTAAATAATAGTATTACTAATAAAACAGGACAAGCTTAAAGATGAAGATATAGTCCGATACCAACTGTTAAGTTGGCATATTTATAGTATGAGTAAATTAACTATTTCAATTTATTAACAATTTGCATCATATGTATACAGTAGGATTAGATGTCGATACTAGAGCTTATTTTACAGCTGCTACTTTGATAATAGCAGTACCAACAGGAATTAAAATATTCTCATGGTTAGCTACATGTTACGGGGGATCTATAAAATTAACTCCTCCTATGTACTTTGCATTAGGATTTGTATTCATGTTTACTATCGGAGGATTAATAATCCACTTAGTTCTCCCTTTAAAGATCACTATATACTGGGAACTTCTGACAATTATACTACTAGATATTTATTTAATTTCAGTGACAATGTATAATTTTGAACAATCAGCAGGTAACCAACGGATATATAAAGTTATCCTAGTAGGAACCTCAGAGACTACACGTGATCCATGCAACGTAGTTGCTTGAAGATATAGTCCATGAAATAAAAATTATTTAACTCCTTTAAAAAATAATTTTAATAAAATTATTCTCCGTTCTTACTCTACTTCTAATCAAGATAATACAAATAATTTAAATCCTATAATAATATATGATAACTTTAAGGATAATAGGTCTAAAATATTAAAAGAACAAAAAGATAAATCTGGTATTTATTGTTTAATAAATAAAATTAATAATCATTCTTATATAGGTAGTTCCGTTAATTTAGCTTCTAGAATGAAAAATTATCTTAATGATGCTTTTTTAAAAAGTAGACAAAATATAAATATGCCTATTGTTAAAGCTTTACTTAAGTATGGTCAATCTAATTTTACTTTATATATATTAGAACACGTAGATGTTAAATCTTTAATAATTAGAGAAACCTATTTTATAACATCAGTTATGCCTTATTATAATGTATTAAAACAAGGTTATTCTTCTTTAGGTTACAAACATACAGAAGAAACTAAAGAACTTTTATCTCAATTAGCAAAAAATAGAGTACATAGTGATATAACTAAAGGTTTAATATCTAAAGCTTTAACTGGTGAAAACAACCCTTTTTATAATAAAAAGCATTCTATAGAAAGTAGAGTAAGAATGATAGAAGCTAATTCAGCCTACCCTGTTTATATTTATAATTCATTAAAAGAATTATTAGTTATTTACCCTTCTGTTTCAACTTTAGCTAATTTAATTAAATCTAATCATTCTACAATAGTTAATCATATAAAAGAACAAACTATTTTTAGAGGAGAATGGTATTTTAGTAATTTACCCTATAATATACATGATACTCCTATTATAACTAATTGAATTTATAAAGAATCTGAAGAACTAATATTAAGCATAAATAATAGTAGTCATGTTAGAAAAGCAGTATTTGTGTATGATGCTAATAAAAATTTTATGTATAAGTTCGAAGGAGTAACAGATGCTCAAAGAGCTTTAAAAATAAACCACAGTACTATAAAAAAATATGCTAAATTAAGTGGTGTATATGGTGATTATATATTTAGTTATGAGAGATTAAAGGATTAATGATTTTTATTCGTAAGTGGAGTTTTATTAGCTAACGCTTCATTAGATGTTGCATTCCATGATACAGTGATTATCCTTTTTTTTTCAATTAATATATTAATGGTTAAAATAAAAAATGATAAACTTTTTTTTAATAATTCTAGTTCATCTTTTAATTTATTAAACTTAGGCGCCGTCGGCATCGATGATTACATTAAAAAATTTTGAGTAGGTCTTATGGATGGAGATGGCAGTATACAAGTAAATCATTGAAAAGAAAAGTCTTTACAATATAGATTAGTTATTAAATTAAAAAATGATATTCTTAATTACGAGATGTTAAATTTAATATCTAAAACTATTGGAGGTTATGTCAGAACTGTAAAACAAGATGTAATTTGAGTAGTTAATAAAAAAGAAGATATAGTAGAAATTCTAAAAATTTTTGAGGAATATCCTTTATTAACTTCTAAAAAAATATGTCAATTAAACTTTTTAAAAACTTGTTTAACTAAAAATAGTATGAATTATTACTTAAAAAATAGAAATAATAAATTTTATAATCAATCTGAAATACTTAAAGCTCCATTTATAACTCCTAGTTATTTTAAAGAATGGTTATCTGGGTTTATAGAAGCTGAAGGTTGTTTTTCATTAAGAAAATCTAATGCTCATTCATTTTCAATAGGACAAAATGATGATTTATACTTAATTGAAGCTATAAAATTACATTTTGAGGCTAGTAATGCAGTAAGAAATTCTTATGATAATTTTTATGCTTTAGAAATTTATAAAAAAGAAGTTTTAAAAAGAATAATAACACATTGTTCTAATTATCCATTATTAGGAGAAAAAAGGATATCGTTTGAAAAATTTAGTGAAAAGCTAAATAATTAAATAGTAAGTGTCTTGTAGTCATGTCACCGTGAAAAGAGTTATATACTTTTCGGTAATATATAATTATTTATATATTGCTAACGATGAAGTCTTATATGTTATTTTAAATGCAAATAACGTAAAAAAAAATATAAGATAATATCGTGGAAACTGAAATAAGTAAATTTATTTTAGGCTCCGTAGAGACTAAACGTGACAGTCTAAAGTTTATTAAGTTAAATATTAGATAAGTTATAGTCCGATCCATCGTGTGAACGATGTTATATAAATTACCCCATTTTTGAGCTTATTGACTTACTACGTGGTCGCTCAAATGGGCCAGAATAATTTATCTTCAACTAAGAATTATTTTGCAATTGACTATATGCTGGAAACTATATTATTTGTGTATTGTTTACTATTTATTAATACGTTTTATCTTTATAAATTAGATGCCAGTAGGAATAATATTCTTTTAAATAGTCAAAATAATGATATTACAATAGATTCAGACCCTATGAATATACAATCAGCAGAAAACTGCAAAGGATTCTCAGAGACTATACGTCAATTACCTAGTGAAGATTCCAAGTTTTGAAATTGATTTGCTGGTGTAATAGATGGTGATGGAAATTTTGATATTAGAACTGTTAATAATAAAAGAGTTCTTAAACAAATTAGAATTAAACTACATAATAGAGATGTTAGAATATTAACACGCATACAAGATTATTTGCATATGGGAAAAATTAGAGCAGATAAAAATAAACCTTATTCAATGTATATAGTTTCTACCAGAGAAACTATGATGCATATTGTCAATAATCTTAATGGTTTAATTAGATTAAAAGTACCGGGGTTTAAAGAGGCTTGTAATTTATATAATATAGATTATATTGAAGCTAATTATAACATTGGTTTATATGATCCTTATTTTGCAGGCATAGTTGATACTGATGGTAGTATAGTATTTAATTATGCTGGTAATAGAATAGAATGTAATTTAGAATTTCAATATAGTGAATACTCATCTAAACTAAATTTTGATAACACTATACTAAATTGTAAACCAACTGTTCTTAAGCGTAAAAAATCTTATAAATCAGGTAGTTCTAAAGATTTCTCATCTATTGCATTTAAATTTCAAAATGTAAATAATATGCTATTCATATATGATTATTTTATGCATAATAGATTATTTTGTGACATGAAATTTTATAGAGTTACAAAAATTAAATCCTTTATAGAAATTAGAAAATATAAAACATCTTCTAGGAATAGTGTAGAGCATAAAATATATTCAGACTTTATGATAGATTGAATTAAATATGAGAATCCTTTATGATATAAGGTTCCTTTTGTTAATAAATATCTATTGTATAAAGGTGAATAGGAAATTGTTACAGGTAAAGAGATAGTCCACAACTATATTATTAGTTGCATTTCCACTATGTTTTAAGTATGGGAGCTGTGTTTGCAATGTTTAGTGCATGATACTATTGAATACCTAAAATGATAGGTTTAACTTATGATTTAACTTTAGCAAAAGTACAATTCTGAATATTATTTGCTGGGGTTAATATTACATTTATGCCTCAACATTTCTTAGGTCTACAAGGAATGCCTCGTAGAATCAGTGATTACCCTGATGCTTACGCTGGTTGAAATTTAATTAGTAGTTTCGGATCTATTGTTAGTGTAGTTTCTGCTACATTATTCTTGTACATCGTTTACAAACAATTAGTAAGCGGTCAAGCTGCGACTAGAAATGTGTGACTTGCACCTCAATTCTTCTCTGATACACTAAGAATTTTAAGTAACAGATGTGCTAACAGTTTAGAATGAGTATTGTTAAGTCCACCTGCACCTCATCCTTTCGTATCACTACCTAAACAAAGTTCTTTAACTCCTTCTAATTCTTAATTGAGTAGAGGATAATACATAAATTTACTAAGTTTTGGGTATATTATCAAAGGCATACTGTGTTTATGTCGTAAGTTCTGTTAATTTAGCTAGTAGAGCTTTAAATTATATTAGAAACAAAAATTAAAATCTTCATTTACAAAATGTTATTGCAAAGCATGGATTAAATAATTTTTTGTTTTTTGTTTTAGAATTATTACCGGAAGATTCTTCTTCTTATAATGATTTATTAGATTTAGAGCAAATTTATTTAGATAAGTTTCAAATATATTTATGGGCCAGAGTTAGGCCCAGGTTATTTATTACAATATCTAGTGTTATGTATATAATATCTAGATGGCATGACTTATAGTTGTTTAATAATTATAAGTCATGCAAACCTCATTAGCTTAATAGGAAAAGCATAATATCTAATATAAGTTATTTAGTTCGAATCTAAATTGAGGTTAGATTATTAAAATAATTGGTGTTCAGTTTGTCTTATCATTGAGGTGTAGTGTACAATAAAATAGTGATTTAGTAGCGCAAGCGTCATAGATATATCTAAACTAGTTGCACTAAAGGTAACCTATATGATGTAAAATATATAAAGCCCTTTCCCTCCGGGCCTATGCCTTAAGGTGGGGATGTTTCATTAGCAAGCTCCGGGGAATTGAAATCTCTTTATGTCATCTTAAATATTTATTTCTTCTAAGTTAAAGTTGGGGGCCTATCTTATAAATGGAGTAAAGGAAATATTAAAGAATATTTACCGAAAACTTGGCTAATTGCTGGAAAGACGTAACATTGGTTACCGGAGGGTTTACGTTCAATCAGCTGGTAATCTTATTTTATAATAAAGTAAAGCAACTCTCACGATCATACGCCAAGTACCTTCGATTTTTAAATATTTTTCTTAAAGTAGAAAAATTATAATTTTAAGTAAGGGTAGTGATATGATCTATAAATAGATACTTTTAATGATTAATAAGCGTAAATATTTTTTATATACAAAATTCACTTAATAATGAAGATAATTATTCTAGTGCTTATAGCTTGAGTCCTCAAATTATAAAAAATCTTAGTCTATCTAGGCGTTTTTACTCTACTAATTTAATAAATTATTTTGTAAACTTTGAAATTGATAACTTAAACAATAATGAATCTATAAAATATGATTCATTTGAATAAGATTATGAACAAATTAAACCTAAATTTATAGGAGTTGCAGGTGTATAGAAGTTAACAATATAAAAATGACTATAGTCATTTTTATATTGGAAGTTTTAATAATTTGGCATGCTTCGCAAGAAGAATAAAATAATATGACCAATTAACTAGAGGATTACGTAAACCTTACTCTAGCTCAGAGTTTGAAATATAAAATACTTCTGCTTTAAATTTATAGTTTTTATATTTAACTACACCCCCCTCAAACTTATTGAATTTATGAGCAATATGTAATAATTCCATTTAAGTCCCCTGCAAGCAGGGACACTCAAATTATTATAAGAGTAAATCCTTAATGAGGTAATATAGTTGATGCAATTCTTACTGCTAAAAGAACCCCCCCCCCAGGGATTTAGCCTGGGGATTAAATTTTTATGGACATTATTTCTTTAAGGTTCTGAAGGTTATAAAAGATTTGATGTATTTATTTGTTTTCAATCTAACTAATAATATAAGTTATACTTCTGAAGACTTAGAAAATAGATATTATTGTTTTTTTTTTTTTAGTATTTGTTTATGAATTAAATACACCTAATAGTAGTTCTATTATTTATTCAGCAATTAATAGTGCATTAAAAGGATTACAGGTTAGTCATAGTACTTTATTTATAATAATTATATTTATAAATCATATATAATCTTATATTTTGGGCGGAACTAAGGCCGCCTCTATTACTTGTAATGGAATTTTAAGAATATGTAAAAAAAAACCTACCGGAGCTTGCTGGTGAAAAATCCAGCCCCCCCCCCGAAGGCCTCGGTGTTTATCCTACGGTTATGTGTACTCGTATATTTAAAAAGTATAAACCGGAGCTAGTACTTAAAAGAGTAGAGAATCAATAAATTCATAACGGTAAATATTTATTTATGAAAGATCCTTATTATTCAGATAAAGATTAATGTTTAGTACTTTTTTTAATTCTATCTCAGGTTTATATAGTAGATATCTTTTGGTTTAATAGATTAAAATGTTAACCGTATGGATCATATGTTATTGTAAAATTTATTCTTTTTTTAATGTATTTTTGGTTAGGGTTTTTAGTTTATAACCGTTTTATCCAAAATGGTAAGTTTACTCCAGAATTAGCTTGTATATTATAGGTAATATTTTGAGGCTAGCAAAATTTTTTGCTACATATGCGTAGGTATGTCAAGTGAACGGGTTTTAAGCCAACCCTATAGTGTCTAAAATAAAAAAAAAATTAAGGGTAAAACGTAAAGCCCTTGCTACTAAGTCTTAATTTAAAAGAGTTGAGTATGGTTAAAGTAATTATTCCCCCCCCGAGGGATTGGTTTTTCGTGGATATAAATCACCTCTGTTAAATATATTATTTAATATCATGTAAAAGAGAGCAACGAGTATACTGTTACTTGTTATGTATTAAGTTAAACCTTCGAATAACCCTAAAATTTAGGGGATAACTATCTAATGTAACAGGTCCCGTAGGGACTACGGAAACTAAGTGAAGTATATTTAGCTTATACCTTAGTTATTCTAAATTATAAATTAATAATAAGGTAAAAGAATCTTTTTTCGTAGAATCAGTGATTACCCTGATGCTTACGCTAGTTGAAATTTAATTAGTAGTTTCTAGAGCTACAGTTAGTTTAGAGTCACCACCTGCACCTCGCCTATTTGTTTCTTTACCTAAACAAAGTTAATAAAAGTATTTTTATTACATCTTAGAGATGTAATAAAAATACAAATCTCATTAGTTTAATGGTAGAACAGGATACTTCTAATATTCTAATTTTAGTTCGAATCTAAAATGAGATTTTTATTTTTAAATATATTTATATTTATTATTTTTAATTATTTATAATATTTACTATTTTATCCTTTATAATTAATTTTATAATTATAATAAATTATTTTAATATTATATAACTTTTAAATAATAATGTTTTATAACATTATTATTTGTCACAAAATAAAAAATATTTTATTTTGTTTTTAATTAAAAACAAATCTTAGATATATTTATTATTAATATAACAAATAATAATAAAAATATTTTTTTTATCAAAATATCTTAACCAATAGTTAACTATTGGTTAATAAGGAATAATAACAAACAAATTTTGATTTTTTATTACTAATATTATTAAATAATTATTAAATTTTGAATTATTTTTTTTTAATTTTATTTATTGATTAATAATGTATTTTTTTTCTTCTTGACTTTCTTTACTAGAAGTTTTATTATTATTATTACCTATATTAATTGCAGTAGCTTTTGTTACAGTAGCTGAAAGAAAAACAATGGCTAGTATGCAAAGAAGATTGGGACCCAATCACGTAGGATACTTGGGATTGCTTCAAGCATTTATTATAATTTTTATATGTTACCCTGTGCAATTAATAAATAACATTTTTATTTATGTATTGAGAATTAAAAGTAAATCAAGTATAATACAAAATAAACCTATGTTATTTAAAAATAGTTTTAGCTTGCAACATAAACGTCTTTTGATTGTAAACTTTAATAATAGAAATATTCATTTATCATGTTTTTATTCTACAAATGTGGATACTTGCACAAAAGATCTTTATAAAGATAGACTTGCTCCCGTTAAACCTTTCTCAGATGAATTACTTACAACTTGTTCCAATATCTTAGATTTAAATGAAAGAGCTGAGTTTTTCAAAGATTTAAAAGGAAAAGGAGGTATATATATTTTTCAGTATAAGTTTGATCCACTTGTTTATTACATAGGGAGAACTACTTCATTTAGCTATAGATTAAAATATCATATTAATCATAAATTAACTGATAAATTTCACGTTTTTGGTAATTTAGTTGGTTGAGATCATTTTTATGTTAGTGTAGTGGAGATATGTAATAAAGAAGATTCAGGAGTTAGAGAAAATTATTACCTTCAAAAGTATTTACCTTTATTAAATTCGACTTTTAGTTCAAATTTATCAGATGCTAATATTTTTGAATCTTTAACAAATAAATTAAAAGCTAAAAAATTTTATAATTCAGACGTATCTTTAAATATTTCTAGCAATAAGTATAAAGGTATACAAATATGAGGATATAAACTACTAGACACTAAAATTAGCGAAGAGTTAAAAAAGTATTCTAGTATAAATAATGCCAGTTCGGCTACAGGAATCGCTCGTTCTACCATTAGTTTGTACTTAGATACCAATGTACCTATAAAAGAGTTATTATTTTTTTCTAAACCTTTAGAAAATTTAGCTAAATCTTTTGAATTAGCAAATAAACTCCGAGATGAGTTAAATTTGGATTCTAATATATCTAAGAAAGTTTGAGTTTACACTATTACTGAAGATAATTTGGTATTAGTAAATGGTGAACCTTTTAATTCTAGAGAACTAGTGGCTAAATTCTTAGAAACCACACATAAAGTTGTAAGATATTTTATGGATTCTTGAGAAGGTAAAGGATACAAGGGTTATTATCTTTTTAGTAGATTTTTAACAGACAAAGAACTAAATAGTTTACTTAAGATTTGTTTATCTAAACCTGAACCAGAAAATACTAAAGTATAAGTCTGGGCTTATAATGCTGAGACTTTAAATCTTATTGAAAGTTTCCCTAGTATGCAAAAAGCCGCCGGTTCTTTTAATCTAGATTATCGTAGTATTTCTAATAATTTAGACACTGAATTAGCTACTATACAACAAGGTAAATGGACATATTTCTTCACTAATGAAATTAGTAACGAAACAAAAAATAAACTCTTAAACAATCTTAAAAAAGCAAGTAATGTTACATTAGAGGTCCCCTTTGGGGGCCCGGTGTGAGTATATAAAAATTTAAATGGAGAATTAGTCTTATTTGATGAAAATCAACCTTTTAAATCTAGATTGCAAGCATCTAAAACATTAAAAATGAATCATAAAACTATTATTAAACATACTAATGTTTGCTATAAAGACTTATATTTCTATAGTAAAAAATATAAATAAAAATTTGAGATCTGCAAATTTATGTATGGTTTATATTAATGAACAGATCAAGCTACTTGTGAAACAATTTTTTGCCAGAGGGCGTTAAATAAAAATATGAGTACAAGAAGCTTCCATACTACATCAAAATTAAATAATAAAAAAATATATTTTATTAGACAATAACCAACCTTTTTAAATCTAAACTACAAGCATGCTTCGCCACAAAAAGAATTGGGTATTACTACTAAAACTCTTACAAAGTATGCAAATACTAATAATAATTCTAACCCCATCCCTCCCTTTTTTTTGTTTTACTAGGAAGCTCCGGTTTATATTTTTTTTTTTAATATTAAACAGTAATAGTTAATTATTTATTATGTATAAAATATCGCTTAGTATGGTGGGTTATTTCCTATAAGCAACGTGGTACAAATAAACAGGTTTGGCTTTCATTATTAATAAAACAAAAATTTTTTTTACAATGTAGATATGGTCTTCTTTAATCTGCGAGTGCCATAGTATTAACTGAAAGAAATATCTTTATATTTTATTTCCTTATATAAACGATGGTATTTCTTTATAGTACTATGAAAAAAATAAAACAAATTGCTGGAAACCCTTATGTAATAAAAATAATTACTAAGGTAATCAGCAGGAAACTTTTTATTATAGTAATTTAAGATAAATTGGACACTTAAATTATAATATAATAAATTGGATCTTCAACGACTAAACGTTTTACTTATACTTTGTCTAATTTAAATGGAAATAGGTATAAGATGATATAGTCTAACTAGTATGGAGATATGCTAATTAATTACAGGTTGCGGATGCTTTAAAACTTATATTGAAAGAATATGTAGCTCCAACGCAATCTAATATAATTTTATTCTTTTTAGGCCCTGTTATTACTTTAATTTTTGCTTTGTTAGGGTTTGCAGTTATACCTTAGGATTATAGGGTATTATAGCCAAATTCCGGGGAAGTCCTAAAGCTTATTTTACCAAGCTAAATATGAAAATATTTATGTGGATGAATTAATTACTCATGTATGGTAACAAGAAATAAGATACTCTAAAGAGAAATGGATGATCGCGGATCTAAATCAGTTGTAGGATCCACATAAATATTTTGCAATTGTAAAAGAGTAACGAGTAAATGGTTATAAATATATACAAGAAGGGGTCCCCATTTGGGGGCTTTTTGTAATATATTTAAGATGTACTCTAATGAGCTTAAAAATAAGCTATCATTAAAAATTGTATACTAAAAATTTCTACGATTCACCATTAAATGGTTTTAATTCTTTAAACGTTAATACTCGTCGTAATTATGTTACATTAAGTGATAATAAACATAAGATTGACGATTTACAAATTGATCCTTGATTTATTACAGGGTTTACCGATGGAGAAGGTTGTTTTTCTTGTAGTGTATTAAAAAGTTCCGGTTATAAATTAGGTTGAGAAGTTCAACTAAATTATCAAATTAAACTTCATGTTAAAGATTTTCCGATTTTATTAGAAATTCAACATAGTTTAGGTGGTATAGGAACTGTGACTAGTAATCAATCTTCTTGTGCCTTTAGAGTCAGAAAATTAAATGAGCTAGTGGAATTAGTTAAATTTTTTGATAAATATCCTTTAATTTCTCGAAAAAGAGGAGATTATTTATTATTTAAACAAATTGTATCTATTATGCAATTGAAAGAACATTTGACTTTAGAAGGTTTACAAAAGATTATAAATATAAAAGCAACCTTAAATTTTGGTTTATCAAAAGAATTACAGTTAATGTTCCCTGAAACTATTCCAGTTTCCCGTCCTTTAAGAGAAACCTGTGTAATCCCACATTCACAATGAATAGCTGGATTTACTTCAGGTGAAGGTAATTTCTCTGTTTCCTTAGATAAAGGTATCTTTAAATCTCTATTATTTAAAATTACTCAGCATGAAAGAGATGAGGAATTATTAATTGCAATTAAAGAATATTTAAATTGTGGATATTGTTATTTAAGAAAAAAAGAAAATATAATAGATTTTAAAATTACCAAATTTTCTGAAGTTAATGAAATAATAATTCCTTTCTTTATTAATAATCCGATATTAGGTATTAAATCTTTAGATTTCAAAGATTGATGTATAGTTTCGGAAATAGTAAAAAAAAGAGAACATAAGTTAGAAGAAGGTGCCATAAAAATAAGAGAAATTCAAACGGGTATGAATAGGGGGAGAAGTATTTAAATTTATAGTCTAATAAGTTTTTATTTTTTGTTTGGTCCTGGGTTATCAATATCTGATATGGATTTAGGTATCTTATATATGTTAGCTGTATCATCTATAGGTACCTACGGAATTCTATTAGCGGGGTGAAGTGCTAATAGTAAATATGCTTTCTTAGGTTCTTTACGTAGTACTGCTCAATTAATTAGTTATGAATTAGTTTTAAGTTCAGCTATTTTAATAATAGTAATGATAAGTAATAACTTAAATCCTAATATAAATGTACAATTTCAAAAAATCATCTGATTTATGATACCTTTATTTCCTATATTATTAATTTTTTTCATAGGTTCAGTTGCAGAGACTAACAGAGCCCCTTTCGATTTAGCAGAGGCTGAATCTGAATTAGTTAGTGGGTTCATGACAGAACACGCAGCAGTAGTTTTTGTTTTTTTCTTCTTAGCTGAATATTCAAGTATACTTTTAATGTGTATATTAACAAGTTTATTCTTCTTAGGAGGATATTTAGAATTTATACCTTTATTAAGTCAAATAGAAGCTTATTATGAAATATCTTACGTTTTTTCAAGTTTTTATGGTAGTTTTTTATTAGGTATTAAAACTTGTTTACTTGTATTTGCATTTATTTGATGTCGTGCGTCTTTCCCTCGTATTCGTTTTGACCAATTAATGTCATTCTGTTGAACTAAAATTTTACCTTTATTATTCGCTTTTATAGTGTTAGTGCCATCAATACTTTACAGTTTTGATGCCATAACCGCTAATATATCTTTATTTTAATTTATGATGAATACGACTTTACAAATTATCGGCGCCGGAGGCGTATAATTAATACAAATAATAAGTAAAAGATACGGGGGGGGGGTGTTTCACCAGCAAGCTCTCTTTATACTTTTGTTTCTAAAGATCTTAAAAATACAGATACTGTGGCCCCTAAACCCTCTTAGGGGTTGGGTTTATTTTTTAATGATCTAATAATATTAGTTCCATATTTATTATTTTATTTTAATGCTTTATTTAGAAATTGGGATTTATTTTTATAAAAATTTATAGACCGGTTGTAGATATCTTAACATAATTCTTTTATAGAATTATGTTATTGGCATCCCTGGTTATAATTCCTTTAATTGGTATATTTTTAATTTCAACGGCTACAACTTATGATTTTAATAAAAATAATAGTATAGGTAGTAAATATATAGCTATTAGTACTAGTATTTTTAATTTAATTATCTCATTTATAGTATTTATATTATTTAATAATAGTAGTAATCAATATCAATTTGTAGAAGAACATTATCAAATAAGATCATTCGATATTTATTTAGGTGTTGATGGGATATCTATTTATTTTGTTTTGCTAACTACTATATTAATGCCTATAGCATTATTAGCTAATTGAAAATCCATTAATGAAAATGTAACTTCTTACCTAGTAATTATGTTATTACTAGAATCTTTATTATTAGCAAATTTTTTAGTTTTAGATATATTCTTATTCTATATTTTCTTTGAATCGACATTACCTCCTTTGTTTTTATTAATAGGTTTATTTGGATCAAGTAATAAAGTAAGAGCAGGATATTATATATTTTTATATACATTTAACCTTAAGTGTAAAAGAGCCAAACACCGGGGAAGCCCTAAAGCTCTAGTAACCAAAGTTCTAAAAGAAATTTTAGAACTGGCCTGGCTAATGACCAAGGGTATGGTAAAATTACTAGTTTTCAGTATTGAAAAGTTATTTTTTATAACAGATATGTGGGTAATCGCGGTTCTAAGTCATCCTTTAAAGGGTGTAAAAGAGCAACGAGTAGACGGTTCTTCAATGTCTAGAAATTTAGATGTTGTAAGGTGTACTCTAGTCGCTGGGAAACCAGTTTTAGGTAGAAAAATTTATCCAGATTCTAATAAAAGTATAATTACAAATAATATATTAAAAAGATCTATGTCGACGCTTCGCTCTAAATTAAATTTAAATCCTTGATTTATAACAGGATTAGTTGAAGCAGAAGGGTGTTTTATGATAGGTTTTTTTAAAAATGCTAAATATAAAATGGGATATCAAATTCAAGCTATTTTTAAAATCACTTTACATAAAAAAGATTATGAATTATTATCTCAAGTTAAAGATTATTTTGGAGTAGGAACAATAACAAATCATGGAAACACTACTTTACAATATACAGTTAAATCTTTAAAAGATTTAGACACAATAATATCTCATTTTTATAAATTTTCATTACTAAGTCAAAAATGAGCTGATTATACATTATTTAAAAATGTAATAATGCTAATTAAAAATAAGGAGCATTTAAATATAGAAGGGTTTAAAAAAGTTCTTTCTATAAGAGCTGCTATGAATTTAGGCTTATCTGAAGAATTAAAATTTATTTTCCCGGACATTCAACCTTTTTCTAGACCTTCTTTACCAAAAATAAATAATATAAACCCTAATTGAATAGCAGGTTTAGCCAGTGGTGATGGATGTTTTCATGTTTCAATTCGTAACTCATCTACAACTAAAACAGGAAAATCTGTGGTATTAAAATTTCATATTGTTCAACATAGTAGAGATATTGAACTAATGAAGGTATTAATATCTACTTTAAATTGTGGAAAATTAGAATTATTATTAAATCAATCAGCTGTATATTTTGTAGTAACAAATTTCCAAGATATTTTTGATAAAATAATTCCGTTATTTGATAAATATAAAATTAAAGGAGTTAAATCTTTAGATTTTTATGATTTTAAGTTAATAGCTAACTTAATACATAATAAAGAACATTTAACTGAAGAAGGATTATCCAAAATTCAATCTTTAAAATTGAATATGAATTTATTTAGAAAATTATAAAAATTATTAGACTTGTTGGTTAGCCAATATAAATTGAAGTAACCCTACAATTAAAGAAAACACATTAAATTGTGAACGTATGAGGATCCTTATTTTTATTATTATCAATATTAAGTATATATTCTATAATGGGTACTACTGATTTTGATGCTTTATTTAAAACAAATTTTGATTACACTACTCAAATATTTTTATTTATGGGAATATTTTTATCATTTGCTGTTAAGACTCCTGTTTGAGGTTTAAATTCTTGACTATTAAAAGCTCATGTAGAGTCTCCACTTGGTGGAAGTATTATTTTAGCTGGTATAGTATTAAAATTAAGTCTTTATGGTATTTTCAGATTCATTTTACCTATATTACCTAAAGCTTCTCTTAATTTAACTTATATTGTTTATACAATTGGTGCTATAACAGTGATTTATGCCAGCTTAAGTACTATTAGAGCTACTGATGTTAAAGAATTAGTAGCTTACTCTTCTGTTGCTCATGCTGCTATTTATTTATTAAGTGCTTTTAGTAATAGTATTCAAGGTATTGAAGGTGCAATAGTATTAGGGATAGCGCATGGTTTTGTAAGTAGTGGATTATTTATCTGCGTAGGAGGTATACTATACGAAAGATCTCACACTAGAATAATTTCTTATTATAGAGGTATGGCTCAACTAATGCCTATATTTTCAATATTATTTTTTATATTATGTTTAGGTAACGCCGGAACACCTTTAACATTAAACTTTATTGGAGAATTTATGTCCTTATTTGGAATTATAGAAAGATTACCTGTTATTGGTATAATTGCTGCTACTACTATTGTGTTTGGTGCAGCTTATTCTATTTTCTTATATAATAGAATAGCTTTTGGTGGTTCTTATACTAAACATATATTTGAACAAAATGTGTTTGATGTTGATAAAAGAGAATTTTTACTGTTATTCGTTTTAGTTGCTTTAACTGTAATATTGGGTGTATATCCTTCTATTATTTTTGATACATTACATTACAGTGTAGTTAATTTAGTTTATGGAGTAGAACCTTCTGGTTATATTACTGCTAATTCTACATTTTAAAATATACAAGGATTAAGAGGTTATAGTACTTCAGCTATAAAAATTTAAGCACTTTTTATTATAAAGTAATAATTATATTGCTTAAATTAACTTAGTGTATTTCTTTAGAATAGAAAACCTTAGTGTATATATTAATAAGGTTTAGATAAATAAATACACTAGATTATTATTAAAACATAATTTATTTTATGTAAATAAAAGAAAATATACCAGATGGGGCCCACCCAGCATAGCTGGGGGGGGCTTTTTTTATCAATAAATACTTTAATATTCCCCAAATGGGGCCCCCCCTCACTTAACGGAGTCGGGGGCTAGTATTAATATAATAATCAATGAAAGAAAAATGCCACAATTAGTACCTTTTTACTATATGAATGAATTAGTATTTAGCTTTTCTTTAATAGTAGTAATATTATATTTGTTATCAAAATATATTTTACCAAGAATAGTTCGTTTATTTATTTCTCGTATTTTTATAAAAAAAATAAAAGAATAATATTTTGTAACAATTAGATTATTTAAAGACTTATATCTTAAACAAATAAAAAGTATGAATACATTTTTTAATAACATACAAATATTTAGTCCTTTAGATCAATTCGAGATTAGAAATTTGTTAAGTATAGATTTACCTGTTTTAGGTAATTTACAATTTTCATTAACAAATATAGGACTTTATTTAATAATAGGTACAATATTTATAATATTATTAGGATTATTAAGTACTAATTATAATAAATTAGTAGGAGATAACTGATCAATAAGTCAAGAAGCTTTAAATGCTACAATATTAAATACTGTGGTAGGTCAAATTAATCCAAAAGAAGGGCAAAAATTTTTCCCTTTTATTTACACATTATTTATATTCATTTTAATAAATAATTTAATTGGATTAGTTCCTTATAGTTTTGCTTCAACAAGTCACATGATTCTGACAATATCTTTATCTACTGTTGTAGTATTAGGTGCTACAATTTTAGGTTTAGCTAAACATGGACTTAAATTCTTTTCTTTATTTGTTCCAGCAGGAATACCGTTAGCTTTATTACCTATGTTAGTAATAATAGAATTCATATAGTAATATTACTTTGTGAACAAGAGCCAAACTCCGGGAAACTCCTAAAGCTTATAATACTAAGCACAATTACGAAAGTCTTTGTGTGGCTGAACTAATTACTCAGGTATAGTAACAAGTTATAAGATGAGTGAAAACGAAATGGACAATCGTGGATCTAAATCAAATATTGATGATTAAATATTTGTAAAAGAGCAACGAGTAGACGGTTCTTCAATGTAAATTGTACGTTGTAAGGTGTACTCTAGTCGCCATGAAAGTGGTTTTGAGAGTAATTAAGTAACCTCAAATTAAAGTTTCTGTATAGTCTTGGATAATAATCGAATAAGTAATATTATAATACGTTTAAGCACAAAAAGTTTAAAAACTATTCCGGAGGTGCGAGTAGCCTGGTCTAGAAAAGGAAATTTTTATTTAAATAAAGGCTATCCTTTAAGAAGTTGTTATCAATTATATGGTGGTTTCCGTTCTATTCATTTCCTTACTGTAGGGCGTTTGCTAGAAAAAGTACTTTTTAACGTCGGAGGCGCTAGATTAATATCTTCGTCTTCTAGCATAGTTCCTACTAAAGTTTATATTAACGCAGATAAAGATAAAGAGTTAATAGTTAGCGAAAATAAAGGAAGAACAGGTATTTATCGTTGAGTACACATAGAATCAGGAAAAACCTATATAGGTTCAGCTTCAAACTTAAGTGCAAGATTTAAACAGTATTTTAATTATAATCATATTTCTTATCCTAAACGTAATTTAAGAATATATAAGGCATTATTAAAATACGGTTATTCTGAATTTAGATTAGAAATTTTAGAATACTGTGATATTAGTGTTTTACTTCAAAGAGAACAGTTTTATTTCGATAAACTAAACCCTGAATATAATATTTTAAAAATAGCAGGTTCACCTTTAGGTTATAAACACAGTAGTGAAGCTAAAAATTTAATAGGTTTAGCTAGTAAAGGTAGAAAGGTGTCAGATGAAACTAGGGAAATTAAAAGAAATATTTCTCTAGGTAAAAAGTTAGAATCAGAACATATAGAAAAATTACGTTTAAGTAATCCTTTTAATAAGCCTTTATTAGTAAAAAACGACGAAACAGGAGAAATTTTAGAATTTTCTTCTTTAACCGAAGCTGGTAAATATTTAGGTATCACTAGATCTACAGTAAAAGTAAATTTATTAAAAGGCGTTCCATATAAAAATTATACTTTGAGTTTGGTAGATAATACAGATGGTAGCGTTATAGATGAAAAACCTTTAGCCAAAAATTCTCAACAACCTGTATTATTATTTAACCCCGATACAAAAGATAAAAAAGAATTTTCTTCTATAAATGAGGCTGCTAAATACTTAAATGTCTCAGGTGCACGTATGTGATATTTTTTTAATACAAGTGCAAAACAAGGTAATGAAACATTTAAAGGGTATATTATTACTAAATTAGATAAAGAAGTAGTAGCTAATAGAGTATCTAAAAAGATAGAAATAACAGATCTTGAAACTCAAGAAATAAAAATTTATTCTTCTTTTACTTTAGCTGCTAAAGATATAGGTGTACCTTCTTCAAGTTTATCAGGTTATTTTTCTAAAAATCGTTCTGGTCCTTTTAAAAAAAGATATATTTTTAAATTAGTTTAGGTTTTCGTGGTTATAGTTTTCCAAGAGTGCAGTCGTTCTTATTCTGTTAGATGTATTTCTTTAGGTTTAAGATTAGGTGCAAACATAACAAGATGAGAGTAGGTTCCTCATTCTTCTTGTGTAAAAGAGCCAAACTCCGGGGAAGCCTTAAAGTTATAATTACCAAACACTAACTTAAAAGGGTTAGGTGCGGCTAAGCTAATCACTTAGGTATGGTAAAAAGATTATAAATACACGTAAGTGGAATAGGTAATCGCGGATCTAAAATACCTCTCTTGAATATTATTTATTAATATTTAATGATGTGTAAAAGAGCAACGAGTAGACGGTTCTTCATAATTAAGTATATATTTTTTTATTATATATTAATAATGTAAGGTATACTCTAGTCACCGGGAAAGCCGGCTCTTGAAAGAAATTAAGTAATTCAAGATTAAAGTTATCACAATAACCTGTCCTTATTAAGAATATTTATATAATATTCTGAATTGTGAAATAAAGGAAAAGACATATATTTATGTAAAAGCTATATTATTAGCGCCTTTAGAGAAAGGATAATAATAAATTTATTTTTATATTATACCTTTAAAGAAAGGATAAATTTGTGTACGAATTTTACTATATTTATTTAAATTGTTACTAAAAGTTTATGTAGAATTTCTGAGTTTATATTCTAAAGAGAGTGTTTTATGTAATTCATATGCTACTTTTGTATTTTCACGTGGCTATGCCAAAAATTATGGTATATTTAAAGGGTCTTTTAATAAACAGGTAAATATTCCCATACGGTTGTATTCAACTACATCAGATAATAGTTCAGATTTAGTTGTTTTCTCGGATGCTGATAAAGATAAGTTAGAAATTTTAGAATTTGTTAAGGGTAAATCAGGTATTTACATGTGAACTAATAAATTAAATAATAAAAAATATATAGGTAGTTCTGTTAATTTAAGACGTAGAGTCTTAGAATATTACAATGTTAATAGATTATTAAATGAGAAAAGTATGACTATTAATGTTGCATTATTAAAATATGGATACCGTAATTTTAGTTTTACTGTCTTAGAATTTTGTAGTTTGGATAGTCTTATGTCTAAAGAGAAATATTATTTTGAAGTTTATAATCCAGAATATAATATATTAAATACTCCTGGTAGTCCATCTAGAGGATCAGGATGAAAACATTCAGAAGCTGCAAAAGAAAATATGCGAGCTGCAGCTAAATTATTAAATATATCTCCGGATTATTTAAGTAATAAGTCTAAGGTTAATCCTAAAAATATAAAAGTGGAAGTTACAGATTTAGATACTAATACTGTAACTATTTATCATGCAATTAGAGCTGCAGCTCGTGCTTTAGATATTGATAAAAGATATATTGAATATTACCTTCATTTAAACCAAAAAAATCCTGTTTTAGGTAGATATACCTTTAAATTACTTGATAATCGTGATTCTTCCGAGGTTGTAAATAATTTAATAGTATCAGAAGGGGCCCACCGAGGTGTGGAAAAGTCTGTATCGGGGGCATATGTTAATCAGAAAACTTCTCAGAAAGTGGAAGTTACAGATGTTAAAACTCAAGAAGTAAAAGTGTATCCTTCTATTGGGGCTGCTGCTAGAGCTTTGGGTTATCGTCAGTCAAGTATTTCTTTATATTTAAAAGGAAATATGACTAAACCTTTTAAAGGTTTACATTTATTTAAGATAGTATAGTGTAAAAATTCAATTTTTCTTAAAAATTTTAATAAGGATAAATTTGTTGACACGTTGCGCTGGGCATTTATTATTACATATTTTAAGTAGTTTTACTTATATCATTATGTCTCAAGGAGTTTTATTTTTTGTTGCAGGATTAATACCTTTATCATTTATTGTTGCTTTCACTGGGTTAGAATTTGCTGTTGCAGCAATTCAAGCTTTAGTTTTTGTTATCTTAACATGTAATTACATCAAAGATGGTTTAGACTTACACTAATATGATTGAAGGTATTATAAGAGTTTGCGCTCTCAAAAATATAAATAAAAGTAATAGTATTTTAAATATAAGTCGGAATGGTAATAATAGTAAATTATTGAATAAAATGGTTTATATTTCATTAGTATAGCTTGTTATAAATAAAGAATAGGTTATATTAATTGTTTTACTTTAATTAGTAAAACAATTCTCATAAATTTGATGGTATAGGAGGATTTTTATAAAATCTTTGTTTTAGTTTGAATCTAAAATGAGAAATGTTGTCATGATATGTAACAATAGTATGTAATAAACCAAATAAACTTGAAAAAAGAGTAATTTTAGTAATTTTTAGGTGGGAGCTAGGCCCGCTCTATTATTAATAAATTTTTGGTGATCAAGTGACTAATAAATTTATTATAATTGATTGGTTTGTGATAAAATACAAAGGATAAATTTGTGAATATGATTGCTAGAGCATAAATTATTAAATATTTTTGTCCCTCCCCCTTCCCCCCCCCCCCGTCTCCTTTTTTTTTTTCGGGGGGATGTTTCATTAGCATTCCCGGCTCTGGTTTATATTAAAATAAAAAAGTATAGATAAGAGATATGATGAAAAGTTAGTTAATTAATAAGTCAAAAGATTTGGTTGTCATAAAGAAAGTTATTTATAATAATTTTTTATTAAAAAAATTTTTTATATAGGAATCCAAATAAATCATAATTTAGTAATAAAATAGATCCAGGACGTAGCTTTTTTATCTCTTAAGTTATTTTTCTTAACAAATTTATTTTTTTTTTTGATGCTTTTTTTAGATTACCGTTATGTAGTGTAATGACACGTAACACTTATTTTAAATGTAAGTGTTACACATATACACGTATATGTATATATAGATGAGTTTGGTGATGGCTCTGATTGAACGCTGTCTAAGTGCTTGACACATGCTAATCGAACGATTAATACAGTTAAAAAAAAACTAAATTAATAGTGGTGTACAGGTGAGTATAAGATATTTTTGCCGACCTTAAAGTAAGAGGACAATAAGATCTCTTATAAACAAAAGGGTTGTACCGCTTTAAGAGGATGAGAAATATCATAGAGAGAGGTAGTTGTTAAAGTAATGATTTAGCTAGCCGCAGATTCTCTTAGTCGAAACTGAAAGGTTGATCGACCACATTGGGCCTGAAAAAATCCCAATGCAAAAACGTACAGCAGTGAGGAATATTGGTCAATGGTCTAACGATCGAACTGGCAACTTAGGGAAATGGATGATATAAAATAATTATATAATAAAGTTTATATAATAATTATTAATATGCAATAGTTGTGAAGTTTTGTCTACATATTGATAATGACAATATGTATAAACAGTCTCGACTAATTACGTGCCAGCAGTCGCGGTAATACGTAAGAGACAAGCGTTATTCATCCTGAATAGGTTTAAAGGGTACACAGACGGTCAAATTGGCTTTATTTGAAGTAGTTTTTGACTAGAGTTTTTTATATGAGAGGGTAGTACTTTTAAGTGGAGAGTTGATATTCTTTGATACTATAGGGACTGGTAAAGGCGAAGGCAGCCTTTTAGGTAAAAACTGACGTCGAAGGACGAAGGCTTAGATAACGAACAGGATTTGGCACCCTAGTAGTCTTTGCAGAAAATGATGAATGCCATAGGGTAGATTTTAATCTATACTATAAATGAAAGTGTAAGCATTTCACCTCAAGAGTAAGACGGCAACGTAGGAACTGTAAATCGTGAAAAAAAAATTGTTATTATTAACAATATTGCAGTGTTGGTTAAATTCCAACTCTATAAAATTAATTTTTATTTAGTTTTTTAGATCTAGTTTAATGTAAATAGGGGTCCCCCCTTACGGGGGTTTCTTGTTATAAGGGTATTATATTTAAAGTATTGTTGTCTAAGTTTATATTTAAACAAACAAATTTCCAGGACTAGATTTCACTAGTATAAAAGTGAAGCTAATTTAGTAATTTATTACGTACGTATTTATTAGAATAAATGCTATATTAATATGTAAAGTTGAGAAGTTATACTATAGCAGTCACATCCAATAGGAGAGAGAACGTAATTGGCCTTGAGGAGCTTAAGCATAGAGCTTGACGAGGGGTAGAGACGCATACGACCTTAAATAAAGGAAATAGACACTTATTTAATTATAGTTTATCGAGGGAGCATTTTATCGCGCCCATGGATTAGTTGTATATCAACTGTACTATTTTTACATTTGTGCCTCAACTGGTAGTAACATTTTGGCTCGCAAGAAGGAAGAAAAGTTAACCTTAATGTATAGTAGTAATAGAATCTTTATTTTAATATTTTACAGTAAAAAAATTAGTAAATTAGGGCGAAGTCAAGGTTGTAAGTAAAAATATTTGGAGAATGTGCATACAAAATGTGCGAAGCGAGTCCTTTAGGGCTTTTTTGTAATTCTAATTAAGTTTATTGCTTTTTAAACAAATATATAAGTTAATAGGCTGTTTTACTTAAAAAAGTATTCCTGGTGTGATAGTTTTAAGTTAGTTTATTAATGTTTGAAAACAGATATACTTCAGGGCTTGTAGAAGACCTTTTAATAGTCTACCGAGTAATTACTAGTTCGTATAAAAGATAGTATAAATATAATAAATAAATATAAAATATGAGAAAAAATTTAATACAATATAATATAAATAATTTAAATAATAATTCATTTAAATTCTTAAGTCGTACATACGCATCTCTACATAATGTAGATAAATTAGAAGTTCAATTTTTAGAATGATTTGTCGGATTTTCTGATGCAGAATCAAGCTTTATTCTTCATAAGGTACTAGATAAAAAAGGAGATATAAGTAAATTTTCTTTTATGTTTACTATCGAGTTACATATTGATGATCTATCTGTTTTAGAATTTATAAAAAATAAATTAAAAATAGGAAATCTGAGAACTTATAAGGATAAATGTATTTTTACTGTGTCGGATAAACAAGGAGTTTATCAGTTAATATCTATTTTTGATAAGTTTAACTTAAATACTACTAAATATTTAGATTATAAAAATTTTAAAGAGGCTTTTTTACTTTATCATGAAAGATCTAGTAACGTAAAAATTGCTGAATCTAAGGAGTTGATAAATAAAATACTAGGATATAAAAGTAATATGAATACTAAACGTAGTGTAATTATTTCACCCTCTATTCAGGAGGAATATTTAAGTAAGATTAATATAACTAAAGATTGATTATTAGGGTTTATTGAAGGAGATGGTTCTTTCTTTGTATCCAGAACAGATATTGAGCCAGTTTTTTCTATTGAATTATCTGAAGAACAATATCCAATGTTGGTTAAAATTAAAGAATTTTTAGAGGATAATTTAGGTTTTGATAAATATTCATTATTTAAATTAAAATCTTCCTCAATTATATCTATTAATAAACAAAAAGCAAGATTAGGGAAACCTACAGTTATTTTATCAATAAAAAATATCTTTGTGTTAAATAATTACTTAATACCTCTTTTAGATAGTATGGAGTTTATCAGTAAAAAAGGTTGTGATTTTAAAGATTTTAAAGTTATCTGTGGAGCAGTATATAGAGGTTCACATAAATTAGATGAAATTAGATCATTGATTTTAAAATTATCTTATAATATGAATAACTATAGATTATCTACTAATAAAAAATCAGTAGAAATATTAAGTGAACAAGAAAGAAATTTGATTATTAATGCTGAATCTGTATATGAATATCTTGAAGATGGTCGTATTATGGATAAAAAAACAAATAAACCTTTAATTCATAGAAATTGTATTTATGAAATAAGATTATCTGATGAAGAAATTCTTTTAGTTGATACTATGAAAGAAGCTTTAAGTAAGATTAATGTAAGTTTTAGAACTTTAAAGAAATTATTAGATGAGGAAGAATCTGTAAAACTTCCTAATTATGAAGTTAAGAGAATTCCTATTTTTACCATTAAAAAGATTTAAATACTTAGAATAAATAAAAAGGATTGAGCAAGGCTACAACCAAACAATTCTAAGTTTTTATAGAAAAATCAGGTGTAAACGGTTAATAACATCCTAGTTAAAGACCGTCGGCAATTGTAAGTGTCGCTACAGACTGGATCACCGGGGTAAGACTGAAATGTCTGTCCAAATGTACAGTCGGATTCTGTAATGATATTATATCATAAAGGGGAAGGATATTCTATATTAAGTAGAAATTATTTTCACGGTAATTGGAACCCTTAGTTAATCAGAATTGAATCACTAGACCGTTTCTGACTTCAGCAGTGAAGTATGTCGTTTAATTCGATAATCCACGAAAAATCTTACCGCAATTTGAATAAATAAAAAAGTGAAAATTTTTTAATTTTACAGGAGTTGCACGGCTGTTTCCAGTTAATATTGTGAAATAAAGAGATAAATTAACGAAATCCCTCGCTTTATTTTTAAGAGTACTTTAGGGTACTATTTATATTCAAATAAGCCAGCCAGCTATGCTGGCTGGCTTATTAATATGAATGTTAATAAGGTTTCTTCTTTGTAAAAGGGAACAAGACAAGTCATCATGGCCCTAATATTGCGGGCTATATGACGTGCCACATATTTCTATACAAAAAGATGCAAAAATGTGAGTTTGAGCTAATCTTTAAAATAGAATATAAACATATGGATTGTAGTCTGAAATTCGACTATATGAATAAGTAATTGCTAGTAATCGCGAATCACCATGTCGCGGTGAATTGAACCTCGGATTGGTACTAACCACTCGTCACATGCTGAAAGAAGTTTCATCGCAATAAGTTTGCTCTTTTGATACAATACTGTTATTTTTTTGAATTTAATTTCTTGTATTGGAATTCACCGCATGCGTGGCTTTAATTAGTGTTAAGTCGAAATACGGTTCGGGTAGTGGAAGTTGCCCGGGATTTATTATCTTAAACAAATATTTATTTAGTAATTTTATATTGCTAAATAAAAGCTAAAGATTTATAGGAAATTTTTTAATTTTGTGGTTTGTGGCCAAACATTAATTATGAGAATTCGAATTTCTCCTTTAGTTCATGATCACGTTTTCAATATTCTTATTATTATTTTCTAAAACCATCTGTCTTAGATGAGATATTTTGAGATTATTTAGCTGAGTAGCTATCATAAAGTTATTGTATCTTGCAATATTTAATGAGTTTATCACTTGGTAATTCAAGGGGTATAGGGCTACATGGAGGATTGCTTTAAATTACTCGTATTACACAAATTTTTCATATTTTTGTATATATAATTAGTATATTAATTTTACAATTAACTAGTTATTATCTTAGTACTATTTGAATTTATTTATATTCAAGTTTTAAGTTTATTATTTATTAACCTTTTAATCAATAAAAAAAAGTCATACTAACTTCCATCCATTTATCTTTATAAAAATTAAATTAAATTTTTAAAATTATGGAATGAATACAAGTAAAAGATTATATTATACATTATCAGATTCTAATAATGGTGATTCTATACATCCATTGTAACTTATTTTTTTGCGGGTTTTTCTGATGTGGAATCAACATTTACTATCTCTATCACAAAAGATAATAGAGTAAGAAAATCAGTATCTAACTTAGAAGATAAATTAAAAGCTAAGTTTTATGTGCATCCTTCCTTTGCTATATCTATAAAAGATTTAATTTTTAAGTTACAATATTTCTCCAGTAGAAAGACCTTTAATTAAAGATCAAACTATTATAAATGGTCATTGATTAGCCGGTTTTGTGGACGGAGAAGGTTCATTTTGTTTTTTGTTTGTTTAAGAGAGGCTTTTTTAGCCAAAAGTCATAACAGTGTCTCTTTTTTCTTTTCTATTAATCAAACTATCCGAGATACTGATTTAATAAAAAATATATCTAAATATAAAATTTGCGGTGTAGCAAGTAGTAATGAAAAGTATGTACAATTAAAAGTTTATAAAAAATTTTGTTTTTTTTTTATTTCACGGATATAGAAACAAAAATAGTACCATTTTTTGAGACTTACCCAATGCACGGTATCAAAAATTATAAAGATTCTAGCCTTATATTAAATATGGTACAATTAGGGCAACACTTAGATTCTTAAGGTTTTAATAGAGCTTGCTGGGGAGTAGGGGAGTATTCGCCTACTCCCCACTAAAAATTCTAATATAATCACCCAGAATGAATTTTGGTAGAGTACTATATTCCATCGGATTTAAAAATATTATCTATTTAACGCTTTCTCAGATTTAAGTGATTTCAAAAAAAGATGGAAAACCAAGGAACCCCCTAAAAAAAAGGTGGGATTCATAAAAAAAAAATAGGGGCAAATTTTATTTTTGTAGTATGGATTTATTTTCCAAAACTATAATTAGTAACTAATAACCAAAGAGGGTTGTTAAAACGCGGGTTAGTGTAATTAGTAACACGTTCGGCTCATGTCCGAATATCGAGGTGCAAGTCCTTACCCGCATCTAAAGAATTCCCCCTGGATTAGTACATATGTATAAAGATAATTACTTTTTATTATTTGGCTATATATGTAGCTTTGCTTTAGGTATCTGTAATATTAATTAATATGACGCATATTTCATAGCGTTACAAAGGGTAAAAATTCTAAAGAATACTTTTAGTGGCCGGAGGCCAAGCTCTATAAATGTAGTATAAGTCCTATAGGATAGTTTATTTTTAACTAGATTAAAAAAAATTTGGGGCTTCGTAGGCTTACACCTTAAATTTAAATAAAAAGGAAGGTTCCGTTTGTAGGTATGACGGGTTGAGCTGTAAACTCAATAGCCCCCGGCTGTCGAAGGTTCAAGTCCTTTTCTTCCTAAAAATTTAGATGAATTATAGATAAAAAAAAATTTTTTTAATGACAAAATTAATTAGAAGTAATTTTCAAGCTCATCCTTTCCATTTAGTATCTCCATCTCCTTGACCTTGCGTGTGATTTAGGAAATCACTAAAGAGGGTTAAACTGCCAAATTTCGGAAAAGCCTTAAGACCATTGATACCAAGCAATAACTTTCCAGTTATTAGTGGATGAATTAATTACTCATGTATGGTAATAAGTCAATGGATTCTCGAAAGAGGAATAGGTAATCACGAATCTAAGTCAGTTTTAAGTATTAATAGTTTAGTTAATTATAATGCTTTTACTGTAAAAGAACAACGAGTAAACGGTAGTTATACAATAAATTTTGTATTAAGATGTACTCTAACGGGTTTCGAAAGAAACTATCTATTCAGAATCCCTTCTAACCAAATAACAAAAAAAAAATGCTTTTTCTACTTTGAAATCTAATGTTTGTAATTCTAATTTGTTGGATCCTTGATTTATAACATTATCTGGTATTGCTGACGCTGACGCTGACCCCCAAAGGGGGATGTTTCACTAGGTTTCACCAGAAGCTCGGGTTGTTTTACTTTAAAATTTCATAAACGTTCAGGAGGAAGATACGGATGAGATATTATATGAAATTTTATTATAGTTTTACATATATCAAATTATATTGGAAGAAATACCAATTTTTTTTTTTTTGTGTCGGACGTATATCTAAACAAGGTCAAACTGCTATTCAATATCAAGTAAGTTCTGTTACCGATTTACAACTAATAGTCGAACATTTTTATAAGTTTCCATTAATTACTAAAAAGCTTATTGGTTTTCTTTTATTTAAAGACATAGTTTATATGGTGCTTAAAAAAGAGCATTTAACTCAAGAAGGTATCCTGAAACTTGTAGCAATAAAAGCTACTATGAATAAAGGTTTACCTTCCACATTAAAAGAAGCTTTTCCTAATGTAAAGCCTGTACCTAGGCCTTCAGTAGAATAAAAAAAAATTCCACATGAATAAGCCCCTCCGGGGGCCCTTTGATTAGCTAAATTTACTTCAGGTGAGGGATGTTTCTATGTAAAAATAACTAAAGTTAGAGCTCGCGCTCCCAAATTAGGGGAGAGAATTCAATGAGTTTTTCAATTAACTCCGCATATTAGAGATGAGGAACTAATAAGAAGTCTAATTCAATATTTTTACTGTGGAGATGTTACTTTAAGTATTAATTCTATTGATTATCGTGTCACAAAATTGGAAGATATTCTTACGAAAATAATATTTTTTTTTTTCTCAAATATTATCTAATTGGTAATAAAAATAAAGATTTCCAAGAGGGGACCCCCCCCCCTTAGGGGGTTTTTATTAAAGTAGCTCATGTTATGGAAAATGGGTTACATTTAATTCCTGAAGGTTTAGGCGCGCTGCGTCGAAATAAACCAAAAATAAAATCTTATATGAATAGAGGAAGACTTTTATAATAGGGGGCCAGCCAGTTAGGCTGGGGAGGCGGTTTAGTTATTTGTATGATAAATCTTAATTTTGTGTTATATATTTCTGTATCTTTACTATGTTTAACATCTAGTGCTGTATTAGCTATGCATAGCTTTTCAAATTCATATATTTTAGTATATATTTCAGGATTTTTAGTAACTTATACATTCGGTTTATGATTTAGAGATATTATAAGTGAAGGTACCATTATGTCAAAATATAATTCTTATTATAATTTAAATATTGCAAAAGCAATAGATAAAGAAAAGATAATTAAATTTTTGAGTGATTATAAAAGTAAAAATAATCCTAAAGTATTAACTGATAAAAATGATTTAGGTTATTATTTAGGGGGTCTATTAGAGGGGGATGGTCATATATCTCTTCCTTCCGTGGGGTCTACAACTTTAAATAGAGTATTAAACCCTAGAATAGTGTTTACTTCACATATAGATAATCTAGGAATGTATTCTTTAATACAATCAGAATTAGGAAATATAGGTCGTTTTCAACAAACCGGTAAAAATGTATTACGTTATATTATTGGGGATATGAAAGGTATTATACAAATTTTAAATTTAGTTCATGGTAAACTAAGAACACCTAAAAATAAAAGGTTTAATGATTTAATAAAGTTTATTAATTTAAAATACTCTTTAGATATTCCCTATAGTTTACTAGATAAATCAAATCTACAACAAAATGCATGATTTAGTGGTTTTTCAGAGGCAGATGCACATTTTGGGATTAAATATGTAGAAAGTAAACCTAAATCAGAAACTCGTAAAAGATCTGTTAGTGAAAGTGTTTCTCTTAAATTTAGATTAGATCAACGTGCATTTGACAAATCTACCTCTATTGACATGAGACCTTTTATGGATACTTTAGCTTTATTTTTATCTTGCGATATAAAGACTTATAAAAATAATACTAATTCAGAAGTACTGTCTTTAACTGTTTCAGCTATAAATGATATTAAACCTATTATAGATTATTTTAATAAATATCCTTTATTAGGAAATAAGTTAGAGGATTTTAAAAAATGAGAAATTGTTTTTAATATGATTCTAGTTAAAGAACATCTTACTGAAGAAGGAAAATTAAAAATAAAATCTTTATTAAATAAATTATAATATATGTGCTTTCATAAAATTTAACCAATTGCTGGAAAATCCTTAAATATTATTATGGACAATCAGCAGGAGATTAAGGGCGTATAAATACCCTTACTATCTTCAGAGACTAAACGTTAAAAATTAATACGTTTAAAACTTATTAATTAAGATATAGTCCAACCTATGTAGTAATATATAGGATAAATGACATATTTAGGAGATCATACCATGTCAGTCCAAAAAGGATTAAATTTAGGTGTGATATTATTTATTGTATCTGAAGCATTGTTTTTTGTTGCCATTTTTTGAGCATTCTTTCATAGTGCTTTAACTCCTACAATTGACATTGGGGCAAGTTGACCACCAATGGGGATAGAACCAGTTAATCCTTTTGAATTACCTTTATTAAACACAGTTTTATTATTATCAAGTGGGGCTACAATTACTTATGCTCACCACTCTTTAATTAAAGGTGAAAGAAAAGGTGCATTATATGGTACTTTTGCTACAGTTATTTTAGCTGTAATTTTTACTTTCTTTCAAGGGGTTGAATATAGTTTCACTTCATTTACTATTAGTGATGGAGTATTTGCTTCTTGTTTCTACTTTTCAACAGGTTTCCACGGGTTAACGTATGTAGCCCTTTTTATATATTTTTTTCTATATAAAGATTTTATTTTTTTAGTATCAAATGACTATATTAAATATTATTCTACTTTTAGCAATAATATTAAGGATAGATTATTAATTTATGATTCTAATAAAGAGGATTATTATTTAGATAGATCTTTTATTGAGTGGTTTGTAGGATTTGTTGACGCTGAAGGTAATTTCAATATCAGGTTAACAGATTTAAAAGAAACTACTTATAAATTTTCTCAATTTACTTTTCAAATAGGATTACACATTGATGATATAAAAGTTTTAGAATATATTATGGGTAATCTAAGATGTGGTTATATATCTAAATCTGGTGATAGAGCAAATTTTTTTGTTAATGATCAGAGTTCTTTATTAAATATTATAATTCCTATTTTTGAGAGTTTTAATCTTAATGGTTCAAAATACCATAGTTATCTTTTATTTAAAGAAGCAGTAATGTTACTTAAAGATAAAAAACATTTAACACCAGAAGGTAAATTAGCTATTATAGATTATAGACAAAAAATGCAAAACTTAGCCGGTAAATGGATACCAGGATCTATAAGTAATAAAATCAATATTACAAAATATTGATTAGCTGGGTTTATAGATGGTGAGGGTACATTTTCTACTAGTAAATATGTTCCTAGATTTAAATTAGAAAATCATTTTAAAGAGTTAGAATTATATAATAAAATTAAAGAATTTATGGGTGTTGATAAAATTATTTATTCTTCAGAAAGAATTGAAAAGAAAAATAGTAATCCCACTATTATTTTAGAAATTAATAAAATTAAAGATATTAAAGAAAAATTAATCCCTCTAATGTACGATGATCAACATAATCTTCTTTTGAAAACATTAAAATCTAATGATTTTTTATTATGATTAGAATTAATAGAAATTTATTATAAGGGTTATCATACTAATTTAGAAGGTAAATTTGTATTTGATGTAATAAAAAATTGTATTAATAAATACAGATTAAGTACTAATAGTCATTTAGTTAAAGAAAAAAAATCTCTTATAGATATAAGATCGTTATTAACGAAACTTTATTCAAAAGATAGTCCTTATGAAATAAAGAATAATATTAGATACATTAGAGGTACTAATAAGTTAGTTAGTGAGTCTGCTTTAATTATATGTCTAGATGAAAATAATCATAAATTAGAATTTAATAGTATGACTAAAGCAGCTGAAGCTTTAAATATGTCAAGAACAAAAATTAAAGATTGTTTAGTCACAGGAAAAAGTTTTAAAGGTTATTTTTTTTTACGGGGATAAAATATAGAATATAGATATATAAAATATTATAGAGTAAATAGCAAAAAACTCTTTAAACTTATAAGACAATTTGCTGCCAATAATATATTTTTATAATTTAAATATATTAAGGTTCAACGATTAGCTAATAAATATTATGTTACTTATTTTTAAGTAAAAGAATGGCGGTAAAACTCTACATATTAATTACTAAATCTCTTTTTTAGTAAGCACTAATATGAAGACATAATCTAAACAATATTGAAAGATATTGATTAATAATTTTTTTTGTACACGTTATAATTGGTACTATCTTCTTAAGTGTAGGTCTATGAAGAATTTATGCTTATCATCTAACTGATCATCACCATCTTGGATACGAAGCAGGAATTCTATATTGACATTTTGTAGATGTCGTATGATTATTTTTATTCATTTCAGTGTATTATTGAGGTTCTTAATTATTAAGCGGAATAAATTTAAAATATTACTGCCTATGATAAGAAATTTAAATAATCATTAAGTTTATCTTATTTTACATTTAAAAATGAGATTATGCTTAAATATATTAGATATTTTTGTGTTTAGGTGTTAGATCAATATACGGAGTCTGCTAACCGTAGATATATTTTTAAACAAAAGGTTGTAGAAGGAAATATTGATCTAAATTTTTTTATGATGATTTCGTAGTTTTACCGATGCTGAAAGTAATTTGGATATTAATTCTAAATCTGATATAACTTTTAGTTTTAGATTTGAAATACATTTATATGTTGATGATCAGTTTCTTTTAGACAATATAATAAAAAATTACGTCCCCTTCGGGGGGGCCGGATTAGGTAGATTCTTTGTTTATAAATAAAATTGTACTTTAGTTATATCAAGATTATAAGAAGTAGAAAGATTATTAAGTCATCAAATAAATTGGTTGGAGTAGGTAAACAAGTTGGTGTACAACTAGTAGATGAAAATGGAAATGTATTTAAAACATTATATTCCATCTCGGATTGTGCTAAATACTTTGGTTTATCACGTACTTTAATTTATAGTAGAATTCAAAAAAAATGAACCATGAACCATGAACCATGAACCATGAACCATGAACCATGTACCATGTACCTACTTTCTTGTGAATCATTTTTAGGTGAGCCAAGTTTTTATGCGAAAGCGAAAAATAAATTTGTTCGTATAAACCAAATTGATGCACCTATTACACATATATAAATACATATATGTGTAAAGACTTATTGGTAAGAAGGTTCGATTCCTTAAGGTCTTAATAACTCTTATAAGTGTTTTTTTTTTTATGAGACGTTTTTATTAAGTATTTTTTTTTTAATAAACTGGCTTTATTTTTTTTTTGATGTAATTTGATTATTCTTATTCATCTCAATGTATTACTGAGGAAGTTGGAAGTTAGTTTTTTTTTTAGATGTTTTACATATATTATGCATATTTATGCATAAAGGACTTTAAATTAAATAAAGGTTAGACTCTTTTAGGTCTTATAATTAATAAATATTAATTATATAATTTTTATATGAAGGTTTATACCTATCTGTGATATAAAAAGCAATCATAAGTTAACGGTAAACTGCTTGTCTTCCAAACAAGATTTGTTGGTTCAAATCCGACTGGTTGTACTGAATTAGTTCATTTATTTTTTATTTAGGCGGGAGCGAAGCCCGCTTTTATTTATAGTTTTGGGTACTGAAGAAATAAAAATTTATGAAATAGAGTTTGCTGGGGAGTAGGGTGGATTCGCCTACCCCCACTAAATAAATAAACTAGTTTAAATAGTGATAAAGTGAATTATTTTTTAGTTCTAGGCGTGCTAGGCTTCGCAAGTATAAATGAAATGTGCGGTGCGAAGCCGCCGCCCTAATTATAGAATAATAACAAAAATATTTAAATAGTTATGAATTGATAGGTAAACCAGAAAACAAATAAAAAGTATTATTATATACAATAAATAATTACGAAAGATAGTTAGGCGCAAGCTTAAAAAAAAATTATGTATATAGCTCGTCCCGAGCGGTATATGGTTTTTATTCTAACTGGTTGTAATATTGTAGGGATTTTAGTATAATGGTTATTACATAGGACTTTTAATCCTTATGATATCGGTTCAAATCCGATAGATCCTAGGTAATAGTCTTTATTGAATTAGTAACTTAATTGGTAAAGGATTTCCCTGTCACGGAAATAGATGTCGGTTCGACCCCGACCTAATTCGGGTTTAAGGAAAAGTTTCCATAGGTAAGGTAAGGTATTTGCTAAATACTGTGTTTTTACACTTAGACGTTCGATTCGTCTCTTTTCTGGAAAAATATTCGATAAATAATTGCCATTGTCATAATAAAGTATTTACTACTTATTTTTGTAAAGTATATAGGCATTGACTTGTATCTCTTTCGCATAAATTTAATAGCTCCAGCCGGTATTTTTAGGTGCAAGCTCATCCGGAGGGCTCTTTAATAAAAATTTAATAGCTCCAGCCGGTATTTCATGTTTAATAAAATATTAAATGACGCATATTTCATTTATACTTGCGCTATGAATAATAATTTATAACGTATTTCCCCCCCCTTCAGGATAACTGGCTGGCCCCTTAATAGTAATTCCTTTTTTGTAAAATCTTGGGTGTGAGAGCTATAGCTTGCGTTAGCTCTAATTATCGGTAATATTTTTGTATTGTCCCTTTTTTTTTAAGCTCTACTCCGGTTGGGTGACCCTTTTTTGTTGGATAACTAAAAAAAAATCTTATTTTTATTAAGGAAGAGTTTAAATATAAAAAATAATTTAAGTGTAATATGAACAAATATTTCCTTTTAAAAGAGCATAGTTTAACTGGTAAAGCACTAAGCTTCAACCTTATAATTCTTGGTTCGAATCCAAGTGCTCTTGTATAGATTTTTATCTGTAGATTTATAATTTCCCTTAAGGGCAAATAGTTAGGGTAAAACTTTTAAATAATTTTGTTTAAATTATGTTTCTAAGTTTATAAATATATTTGTGATCATGATTACCATAATGATACGATAACTAATAATTTTTATATGGCTAAAGGTAAATATATTTATAAATTAGAGTAATCAGTAAAATAATGTTTGAGTCATAGCATTATTTTAGCTAATGAGTTATTAAATAATCTAAACAATTTGTAAAGGGATTATTTAATAATTTTATAACCAATTTATTAAAGTTGGTTATAAAAAAAATATTTATTTATTTATAACATGCATATGATGTTTTTCAATTTAAATGATTTATTATTATTAAACTTATTTAATAACACTACTAATGGTTTTAATATAAAATTTACATCTATATTATTTATAGGTTCAGTATTAACAGCTATAGTTACAATAGCAGTAAAAAATACCATAGTAGGTCTATTATTTTTAATAAGTTTATTTGTTTTAATCGGTATATATTTATATTCTGTAGGATTAGAGTTTTTAGGTTTTGGATATATTCTTGTCTACGTTGGTGCGGTAAAATTTTATGCCGGGTTGGTAAAAATCCAACTCTGCAATATGTTTTTAATTTCAATTAAATTTTTCCAAAATTTTTATTATGGTTTTTATTTTTCTAATTTAAAAATTAATAACTTTAATAATTATTCTTTTAAATCTAATTTTAATCAATTAAATAGTTGTCGTAGGTTTTATTCTGTTTTATCATCAAAATCTATAGATGAAGAGTTTTTAAGATGATTTGTCGGATTTTCAGATGGAGAGTCAAATTTTACAATAGTATTGTTAAAAGATAAAGAAGGTAACATTAAAGGAGTTAGTTTCAGATTTATTATTGAGTTGCATGTAGATGATATAGATGCTTTAAAATATATAAAAAGTAAATTAAACATAGGAAATGAAATAGCTGTGTATGGTAATAGTTGTAAATTTTCTGTTATTCATAGAAATGACATTATTAAATTGATCTCTATTTTTGAGAAATATCCTTTAAATACTTCTAAATATTTAGATTATTTAGATTTTAAAAAAGCTTTTGAATTGTATAGTGAATTTAAAGCTTGTACTGTAAAAGAAAAAAAAAAATTAATTGATAAACTTATAAGTATAAAAAGTGGTATGAATAACGGTAGAGTAGATTTTAATTTTCCTAGTTATCACAAAATAGAAATTACTAGTTATTGATTATTAGGACTTATTGAAGCCGAAGGTTCTTTTTATGTAGATAGATTTAAATTACAACCTTCTTTTATTATTGGTCTTTCTGAAGTACAAGGTGTGGTTATTAGAAAAATAAAAGAGTACTTAGAAAACAATCTAGGTTTTGATAGTTATTCTATGTTTAAATTACAAAATTCATCTTTTATGGCTATAGTTGTAGATAAAGGTAGAGGTAATACTAAACCTATGCTAAGATTTAAAATTACAAATACCTTGATTTTAGTTAATTATTTTATACCCTTTTTAGATCAAATGACATTTATTACTAAAAAAAGTAAAGATTATAGAGATTTTAAAATAATTTGCACAGCTATAAGTAAAGGAGCTTATAGAAATAATGATATTAAAGAATTGATTTTAAAATTATCTTATACAATGAATAATTATAGACTATCTAATAATTCTGACTTAAATAAAGTATCTTTCATGTCTTCTGAGGATATAGATAAAATTAAAAATGCAGAATCTACTATTTTATTATTAAAAGATGGTCGTCAATTAGATAGTATTTCTAAAAAAGAAATAAGTGGAGGTTGAACTAATTGTGTTTATGAGATCATAGATTATAAAGGAGAAATAGTATTGGCTTCTACCTTAAATGTTGCTGCTGATTGCTTAAGTGTACGATATGCAACAGTGAGTAGACAATTAAATAAGTTGGAAGGTGAGTTTACAATTATCGAAGGAAAAAAAATTAGAAGAGTTTCTGTTTTTACATTAAAGGATTCTTCTTTATAGATTAATTATCTTAAGATTTTTTGGAAAATATAGGAATTAAAAAATAGATTTAGAAAGAAGGTTACAACCGTACTAAATCATAATTGCAGGTAACAGGTGAAAACGGTTAAGGCCACCAAGGGTTAAGACCGTCGGCAGTTGTAAATGTCGCTACAGATTGGATCACTGGAGCAGGGTTGTAAAACCTGTTTAAATGTACAGTCGGGTTCTATAGAAATATATATGATGTTTTTTTTATTATGTTGTATAATATTAAGAGGGGAATTGGTAAATTATAGATAATTTGTTTATAATGAGAACCTCCTTGAGTTAAGTTTATGTTATATACCGCTTATTAGTGTGTATGATTTTTTTTTGATACATAGAGTATAAAACGTAAATTTAGCCTATAGAGTTGATCTATTTTATTTTTATTTATATTAATGTTAGTTAATATAAGAACAAGTGAATTACTAAGTAATAATATTAAGATTTTAGCTTTAGCAGGATTACTAATATTATCTTTAGTGTTTATTTATTTTTCTGTTTACTTTTATTCTGATTCAATTAAAGGGGAAAAATCTTTATTAAATTTTAAGGAGTACTTAAAGAATGCATTCTTTAACGGTTTTGGAGATGAAAATGATACTAGTAAGGTAAGTGATAGTCCATGAAGATTATTTTATTACTATGATTTAGTAGAATATGTTATGGGTATTAGTTGAGATGGGCTTTATACAATTTTATGTCATATAGTAGCTATAGGTAATATATTGTATACATCATATTCTATTTGATTAATAATTGTTAGTATTATATTATTATTAACTATGAACGGTGCTATAGTGGTTACAGTATCTTCAGATTCTTCTAATTAATAATAAAAAAACTAAAAGTTTTTAAGGTAGAAATCTAAGTAAATCTTAAGCAAACCCGGCTATATTTTATGTCTTCAAAAAAAAAATGATAGTTTCTTTGGATCCTGATTAAATAATTGGATTATAAGATGGAGATTCTTAATTTTTATTTGGTATGACTAAGAATAAAGTTTTATTAAAGCGGAAATGAATTTAAGATGTCAAAAATATAATTAAGCCCCCGTATGTGAAACGGGTGGGGCCCTTTATGATTATTTTATTTTAATCTTAAATTATACACCGTAATTGGGCATTATAGTGTAAGCTATAGTGATAACTATATTATACAAATAGTATCCCAAAGGGAAATTAGCTCAACGGTAGAGCGACCGTTTTACACACGGTAGGTTAGGTGTTCAAATCACCTATTTCTCAATTATAATTCCTTAACTTCGCAAAGTCCAATCTTAACTTAGTTCCTTTTACTTACGAGGTTTTATTTTATTTAACAGTAAATGTACATATAAACCCCTCCGGTTTAACATAAGCTGGGTAAGATGTGCATGACCTATCAAGACGTGGTGATTGTTTGTGTGATCAAAGATTCCTTTGTAATTAAATTATCTATATACCGTATAGAAATTATTATAAAAATTTATTATAAAAACCTTTTAAAAGAGTATGACTTAACTGGTAAAGCACTAAGCTTCAACCTTATAATTCTTGGTTCGAATCCAAGTGCTCTTGTATAGATTTTTATCTGTAGATTTATAATTTCCCTTAAGGGCAAATAGTTAGGGTAAAACTTTTAAATAATTTTGTTTAAATTATGTTTAATTTAATACGTTTAATTTTTTTTTACTAAATTAATCCTTATCCCTTTTAATTCCATAAACATTATACATAACCGGTCTTTAAATCTATTGAAAGTTTGCCAAACCAGATATCTTTCTAGTCAAATAAAGAATAAAATTTATTTAGCTGACGTTTAACCTTACCTAAGGTGAATTGCTTAAACCTTGATTTGTTAACTTAAGAGCTTCATTGAACTTAGGTTTATCTGCGACACTAAAATAATCATTTCCAACAGTACAATACTAAGGTGGTTGCGCGGCCTATTGTGGAACCCCTAAAAATTGGTATCCTTTGTGATTAGCGGTATTTGCAAGTGGTGAAGCATGTTTTTTTTTATAGTTATTTATAAAAGTTAAAAATCTCTCGTATATTTCATTTATACTTGCGCACACAAAAGAAAAAGTAGATATTCGTATTAACTCAACACAATCGGGGAGCTTACTGATGAAACATCCCCCTTTTTTTTTTTCCGCCCCAGCCAAATTGGCTGGCCCCCTTTAAAATAAGATTCCTTAACTTAATTCGGTTAAAGTGCATCCTTGATAAGGATGAAATTAGCGTTCAAGTCGCTAAGGAATTAGGAAAATATTAAGAGATTTGGCCGAGTGGTTTAAGGCGACTAGCTTGAAACTAGTTATGGTAAGCCCCATCATGGGTTCGAATCCCATATTCTCTGTTTTTAAAGTTTAATCCTATTATGGTAACGCATATGAAATATGCATGCTTCGCCAGAAATAAAAAAAAAAATTTATTAGTTTTTTTATAGAGCGGAGGGGGGGAGGGTTTATCTACTCTATAAAAAAGAGTCTTTAAGGGTAAATACACCCTTAGCTTGATAGCCGATCTTCGGAAGGGACGGACATCTAAAAAAAAATTAGATACAATCAGTCGGATTAAAATGTTTTTAATGTAAATTAATTACCGCTCTTTAGGCCCCTTTCGGTAAAAATATTCAACAGTTTAAATTAAAAGCCTCTATAGCTTAATGGTAAAGCACAATACTGTTAATATTGCTAATAGATGTTCGATTCATCTTAGGGGCTAACGGATTAGGGCCGGTTTGGTTAGGCACTACAATTGGGATGTAGACTAGTTATGTTCGAATCATAATAATCCGAAAATTACCATATAGAAAT